TATTTCCAGAATATATATTAAATTTTTATTTAATTGATAAGTAAACTAAGTTAATTATCTAATTGAAATTATACTAATATTATGCACATCAATTTGTCAAGCAAAACAATAAATATTTTATATAAAAAAAATTAAAAAATAAAGTATAAATCTTATCATTTCATTATATAAACATAATAAACATTTTTATATAAAATAAAAGCTTACTTTATATATCAAGTCTATATTTATAAACACTATTAGTGATAAATAGTTAACAAAAAAGCAAAAAACAAATTTAAAAAGAGAGTAGAATAAATTGAACAACTTAAAAGAAAAAATATTAATAGTTGATGATGAAACTAGTATAAGAAGAATTTTAGAGACCAGATTATCTATGATAGGATACGATGTAATAAGCGCATCTGATGGAGAGGAAGCATTAAATGTATTTCGAAAAGAATATCCAACATTAGTTGTACTCGATGTAATGATGCCTAAACTCGATGGATATGGAGTATGTCAAGAATTAAGAAAAGAATCAGATGTACCTATAATTATGCTAACTGCCTTAGGAGATGTTTCAGATAGAATAACTGGATTGGAACTAGGAGCAGATGATTATATAGTAAAACCATTCTCACCCAAAGAACTAGAAGCAAGAATTAGATCTGTACTTAGAAGAATAGACAAAATTACAATCAACTCATCTATACCTAATTCAGGAATTATTAATATAGGATTTTTAACAATCGATACAAATAAAAGACAAGTATATAAGAACCATGAAAGAGTTAGATTAACAGGTATGGAATTTAGTCTATTAGAATTATTAATTAGCAAAGCAGGTGAAGCATTTTCTAGAGCATCAATTTTACAAGAAGTTTGGGGATACACACCAGAGAGGCACGTAGATACAAGAGTAGTTGATGTACATATTTCAAGACTAAGAGCAAAATTAGAAGACGACCCAGGGAACCCTGATTTGATATTAACAGCAAGAGGAACAGGTTACTTATTCCAAAAAATTATACTAAAAGAACAAGTCATCTAAAAAATTTATAGTTAAATTATCAAAAAGATATAAATTAACAATTTAAAATAAAATTAAATTGATAAAAAAAAGAATTAAGTAAAAACAAATTAAGAATTATTTAAGATTTAACTTAGAGAACTAAAAAAATAGTTATATTATAAAATATAATTAAAATCAAATTGTATTTATAATAATAAGTAACTGAGAAGAGAAGTGAAATCATTATCGAAATTTGTATAGAATTATTTATAATAAACTATAAACAAAATTTAATGGAAAATTTACTTAAATAATGTTCTTGGAGAAAATTAAATATGACTGTCGCAATTGGACAAGAAAAAAATCGTGGCAAATTTGACTTAATTGATGATTGGGTAAAAAGGGATAGGTTTGTATTTGTTGGATGGTCCGGCCTTTTACTATTCCCATGTTCTTATCTAGCACTAGGAGGATGGCTAACAGGAACAACTTTTGTTACTTCCTGGTATACTCATGGACTAGCTAGTTCGTATTTAGAAGGCTGTAATTTCTTAACAGCAGCTGTATCAACACCTGCAAATAGTATGGGACACTCACTATTACTATTATGGGGACCAGAAGCTCAAGGAGACTTCACAAGATGGTGTCAGATCGGAGGTTTATGGTCATTCATCGCCTTGCATGGTTCATTTGGATTAATAGGATTTTGCTTAAGACAATTCGAAATCGCAAGACTAGTAGGTATTCGACCGTACAATGCAATAGCTTTTTCAGGACCAATTGCAGTATTTGTATCTGTATTCCTAATGTACCCATTAGGACAAGCAAGTTGGTTTTTTGCTCCTAGTTTTGGAGTTGCAGCAATTTTTAGGTTCTTATTATTCTTACAAGGTTTCCACAATTGGACACTAAACCCATTTCATATGATGGGTGTTGCGGGAATATTAGGAGGTGCATTACTTTGTGCTATACATGGAGCAACAGTACAAAATACTCTATTTGAAGATGGTGATGCTGCTGACACATTTAGGGCATTTACACCAACACAATCTGAAGAGACATATTCTATGGTAACAGCTAATCGTTTCTGGTCACAAATCTTTGGAGTAGCCTTTTCAAACAAAAGATGGCTTCATTTCTTTATGTTATTCGTCCCAGTAACTGGAATGTGGACCAGTGCTTTTGGTATTGTTGGATTAGCACTTAACTTAAGGGCATATGATTTTGTATCTCAAGAATTAAGAGCTGCAGAAGATCCAGAATTTGAAACATTCTACACAAAAAATATTTTATTAAACGAAGGTATTCGTTCTTGGATGGCCGCACAAGACCAACCTCACGAAAACTTTATATTCCCAGAGGAGGTTTTACCACGTGGAAACGCGCTTTAATAATAACAGTATAATTGGAGGAAAAGACCTAGAATCAACAGGATTTGCATGGTGGTCAGGAAATGCAAGACTTATCAATGTTTCAGGTAAGCTACTAGGAGCACACGTTGCACATGCCGGTGTGATGGTATTTTGGACAGGAGCAATGACACTATTTGAAGTAGCACATTTTGTGCCAGAAAAACCATTATATGAACAGGGTTTCATATTAATGCAACACCTAGCAACATTAGGGTGGGGAGTAGGACCAAGTGGAGAAATAGAAAGTACTTATCCATACTTCGTAGTAGGTGTAGTCCATTTAATATCATCTGCAGTACTTGGGTTCGGTGGTTTATATCACTCACTAATAGGACCAGATACATTAGAAGAATCATTTCCATTCTTTGGATACGACTGGAGAGATAAAAATAAAATGACAACAATATTAGGAATACATTTAGTATTACTAGGTATTGGATCATTTTTATTAGTCATCAAAGCTCTATTCTTTGGTGGTGTATACGATACATGGGCACCAGGAGGAGGAGATATAAGAATCATTACAAATCCAACATTAAATCCATCAGTAATCTTTGGATATGTTTTAAAATCACCTTTTGGTGGGGATGGATGGATAGTAAGTGTAGATAACATGGAAGACTTGATTGGTGGTCACGTATGGATAGGGGTAATTTGTATTGCTGGAGGAATATGGCATATTTTAACTAAACCATTTGCATGGGCAAGAAGAGCTTTTGTTTGGTCAGGAGAAGCTTACCTATCATATAGTTTAGGTGCATTATCTATTATGGGCTTAACTGCATCAAATTATGTTTGGTATAATAATACAGCATATCCAAGCGAATTCTATGGACCTACTGGACCAGAGGCATCTCAAGCACAAGCATTTACTTTCTTAGTAAGAGACCAAAGACTAGGAGCAAACGTAGCATCTGCGCAAGGACCTACTGGATTAGGCAAATATTTAATGAGATCGCCAAGTGGCGAAATAATTTTTGGTGGAGAAACTATGAGATTTTGGGACCTTAGAGCTCCTTGGGTAGAACCTTTAAGAGGACCAAACGGCTTGGATTTAAATAAAATCAAAAATGACATTCAACCATGGCAAGAAAGAAGAGCTGCAGAATATATGACACACGCTCCATTAGGATCGTTAAATTCAGTAGGAGGAGTAGCTACAGAAATCAATTCAGTGAACTACGTATCACCACGTAGCTGGCTAACAACTTCACATTTTTTCTTAGGATTCTTTTTATTCATAGGACACTTGTGGCACGCTGGTAGAGCAAGAGCTGCCGCTGCTGGATTTGAAAAAGGAATTAATAGAGAGAATGAAGCTGTATTATCCATGAGACCATTAGACTAAATAAAAATTACATATCACTTTAATACCAATTAGTTATTCTTTGTACCAATTTTCTGGGTATAAAAAATAGCTACTTTAAAAAACAAAAACTATATAATTTAATTTCAATAAACCTAAACATCAAAACACATACCACAATTCTATCAATATAAGTATTAAAGTAAATATTAGAAATAAACAATAATTAAGAAGAGAAAATGCAATTAAATATTTATAATATATCCCATCCAATTATAAAATTATTATCAAATGTTATAAAAGAAAACAAAAAAAATGAAATTATATCTTCATATTATTACAAAAATCTCGGCTTACTGTTAATGTATGAAATTTTAAGAAAACACATCACGATAAAAAAAATATATATAAAATCTATATACTCAATAAAATTAATCAATTTAACTAACCAAAAAAGAAAATATATTATAGTAACAAACTTATTATATAATTATGAAATGTTACAAGATATAAAAATACTATTACCTGACATTGACATAATTAACATAAATTGTGAACAAATAAATAAAAGCAAAGTAAAAATAAATGATACAATAATAAAAAAAATAGAAATTTTTATATTAGAGAAGGAACTAAAAAATATAAATATTCTAGAAGTAATTAAATATTTTATTTCACATTATAATATTTCTATCAATCATATTAGCATAATATCTATAATAAGTTACGAGAACATATTAAATGAATTAAGTAAAAAATACCCAAAATTAAAGGTATATACAACTGAAATTTCATATAGAAAGAACACATTTTAAACTACTCACAATAAAACTAAAAAATAATATGGACACTATCACTTACTCACTAAACTTAGTATTTACATCAATAGCTAACTTTTCTGAAATATATTTAATTTTGATACTTTTAAAGTTATCTTTAGCTTGGTTTCCAACAGTAAATTGGTATAATGAACCTTTCTGCTCACTCAACAGATTAACAGACCCATATCTAAAACTATTTAGAGGCACAATACCTATGATATTTGGAATGGATATGTCACCTATGCTAGGAATTATATTTTTACAATGCTTAACAGTTATTTTTAATAATATTAGAATTGAATCAATCACGTAAATAAAAAAAATAATAATCAAAATATGTTACAATAAAGTAAATATTTTATGTCTAATTTTAGTAAAAAAATTAAAGGAATGCTTAAAATAAGATTAAAAAGATTAGGACGCAAAAAAAAAGCTTGCTATAGAATTATAGCAATAGATAGTAGAAAAAAAAGAGATGGAAAAGCTATAGAACAAATAGGATTTTATAATCCACTAAACAAGAACAAACAGATAAAAACTCTAAGTTTAGAAAAAAAAATAGAACAAGGCGCACAATTAACAAAAACAGTAAAACACATAACAAAAAAATTAAAAGTAACTAAGGAATAAATATTGGACAACTTTACATTCCGTATTTTATGGCTAGATAACAATGTAGCAATAGCAATAGATCACATAATAGGAGATAATGTTAGTCCACTAACATCATATTTTTTTTGGCCCAGAAATGATGCATGGGAACAATTAAAAACAGAACTTGATTCTAAACCATGGATATCCGAAAGTAAAAAAATAACATTACTTAACAAAGCAACAGAAATTATTAATTTTTGGCAAGAAAGAGAGAAATCAAAATCACTATTAGAAGCTAAGAAAAAATTTCCAGAATTTATATTCGCAGGAACCAACTGAAGAAAACGCAAATAAAAGTATTTAGGAAAAAAATTAAATAAATTAATGAAAACAAAAAAATTCATAAAAAACAGAATACCAATAAAAAAAAAATAGACTTGTTAATAATTAGTCTTGAAGCATTAGATACAATTTATATTAACAATATGTTAAGTAATACTCAAGAAGTAAAAGATAGTTTAAAATTTAGAAAAGCTATAAACTTAATTAATTTAATTAAATCTCAAAGAAATATTCAAAGTAAAAGCTTCATTATTTTATATAATCTAATAATTATAATAATTTATATATACATAATACATAAAAGCTTAAACACACTTTTACTTAGTAATATGGCAAGCAGTTTAATAGAACACTTTATAAAAAAACAAAAATCAGATAAGATTCAAAAATATTTAAAGAGATTTAATTATATTTTTTTTAATAAAAATGAGTATTATAATTGCTTTAAATTTATGAATTATTTGCATGAAATACCCATTGATAAAATTGCCATTTTAAACTTATATATAATTGCACAATTAAAAAGTAAAAAAGGTATTTACTTATTAATTAAGTATTTAAATATTTAAATAAAATTTATTTTAAATCAGAATCAACTACTATACACTCTGTTGTTAGAATCATAGAGGCAATTGAAGAAGCATTTTGTAAAGCAGAGCGTGTAACTTTTGCTGGATCAATTATACCTGAATCATACATATTCACTATCTTATTTTTATTTACATTAAAACCAATAGGAAAACTACTTTTCTTCACTTTCTCAACAATAAGAACACCATTCATACCTGCATTTTCTGAAATCTTAACTAAAGGATAAGATAAAGATTTACAAACAATTAAAGCACCAATCAATTCTTCACCTATCAAATTATTATTAGCCCACAAATTTAACTCTTTTGATAAATGAACATAAGTTGAACCTCCACCTGGCACTATTCCTTCTTCAATTGCTGCTCTCGTAGCATTAATTGCATCTTCCAAACGTAATTTTTTTTCTTTCATTTGAATCTCAGTAGCAGCACCAACTTTAATAACAGCAACACCACTAGATAGTTTAGCTAACCTTTCTTGTAATTTTTCTTTTTCATAATTATTATTACTTAATTCAAGTTGTTTACGAATTTGTATACATCTGGCATTAACTATATCTCCATTAGAATCTGCAATAATAGTAGTACTATCTTTTGATACCTGTATTTTTTTTGCAAAACCTAAATGGCCAAGAGACACTTTATCTAAAGTTAGACCTGTTTCTTCACTAATTACCATACCTGAAGTTAAAATCGCAATATCTTCTAACAATGCTTTTCTTCTATCACCAAATGCTGGAGCCCTTACAGCAACAACATTCACAATAGATCTTAACTTATTAATTATCATCGTGGCTAAAGCCTCTTTCTCAATATCTTCAGCAATAACTAAAAGTGGTTTACCAGTTTTTGCAACTTGCTCTAATATAGGTAACAACTCTTGCTGTATTAAAGTAATTTTTTTATCTGTTAAGAGTATATAAGAATTTTCTTGAATAACTTCCATTTTAGATGAATCAGTAACAAAATAAGGAGAGATAAAACCTTTATCAAATTTCATACCTTCCTTAATCTGAAGTTCAGTATTTGTAGATTGACCTTCTTCTAGAGTAATAATACCTTCCTTTCCTACTCGTTGTATTGCTTCAGTAATCATTTTTCCAATATGAATATCGTTACCAGCAGAAATGGAAGCAACTTGCATAATATCATTAGAATTATTAACAGGACGAGAATATTCACTAATTTTTCTAATAATAAACATAACTGCTTTATTAATTCCTTTTCTTAATATGATAGGATTAGAACCAGCAGCAATATTTTTTAAACCTTGTTTTACAATTGCACTAGCTAAAACTGTTGCAGTAGTAGTACCATCACCAGCAACATCATTAGTTTTAGAAGCTGCTTGCCTAATTAAGGCAACACCTGTATTTTCAATGGCATTTTGCAATTCTATTTCCTTAGCAATAGTAACACCATCATTAATAATTTGTGGAGAACTAAATTTTTTTTCCAAAACAACATTTCTACCTTTAGGTCCTAAAGTAATTGAAACCGCTTCTGACAGAATATCCATTCCTTTTTCTAGAGCTTTACGCGCATCTTCATAGTAAAGTATATTCTTACTCATAATATATAAATATTTTTGTACAAAAAATTAACTAATATAAATCTTATTATAAAATATAAGTATATCAAAAGCAAAAAATAAAATATAGACTATATAAATACAACATTATTATTATAATGGCAGCGTGGGCTTGTAGCTCAGCGGATTAGAGCACGTGGCTACGAACCACGGTGTCAGGGGTTCGAATCCCTTCTTGCCCGATAAAATATTGAAAATAAAAACATAAAGAACAACAATATAAAATACATAATGCAACCGCTAAGAGGAACAAAAGATATACTACCAACTGAGATTATATATTGGCAAAAAATATATGAAATAACAAAGAAAATCTTGACTACATACAATTATCACGAGGTTCGAACACCAATTATAGAAAGTACAGAACTTTTTTTAAGAAGTATTGGAAACTTTACAGATATTATCAATAAAGAAATGTATAACTTTAATGATCAAAGACAAAGAAGAATAACACTAAGACCAGAAGGAACTGCTGGTATAGCAAGAGCAGTAATTAGCAATAAACTATATTTAAGCAATAAAATTAGTAAATTATGGTATCTAGGACCAATGTTCAGGTATGAAAGACCACAAAGAGGAAGACAAAGACAATTTCATCAGTTAGGAATTGAATGTATAGGGAGCTCTACACCCATGGCAGACATAGAAGTAATAAGACTAGCAATTAGAATATTGCAGAAACTAAAATTTACAAACTGGGTACTAGAAGTTAACTCCATAGGAAATTCAAGAGAAAGAGAAAAATATATAAATGATTTAGTTATGTATCTTAATAAATATTATAGTGATTTGGATAAAGATTCACAAAAAAGATTAATACATAATCCACTTAGAATTTTGGATAGTAAGAATCTAAAAACACAAGAAATATTAATTGATGCACCAAAACTAAAAAATTACTTAACATTAGAAGCATTAAATCATTTTAACGAAATTTGTGATCAATTATGTCTTTTAAATATAAAGTATAAAATTAATGATAATTTAGTTAGAGGCTTAGACTATTATAATGATACAGCATTTGAAATTAAAACAAAAAATAATAATCAACAAAATACAATATGTGGAGGGGGAAGATACGATGAATTAATACAGCAACTAGGGGGACCACATATACCATCAGTGGGATGGGCAATAGGGATAGAAAGATTAATAACAACAATAGAAAATACAGTAGAAATAGAGAAAAAAAAAGTAATAATTTACATTATAAATTTAAATATTTATAAATCAGATATCATTTGGAAAATAGTTAAAATAATTGAAATCTATCAGTTACAATTTGAAATTGACTTAAGTAATACTAACTTAAACAAGCAATTAAAAAGGGCCAATCAAATTGGATCTAAATTATGTTTCATCATTGGTAATGATGAAATAAATAATCAATATATAACAATAAAATGGCTTGAAACAAGTACACAACAAAAGATTTCTATACTACACTTACAAAATTACCTAAAATATCTTAAAAATTACTTAGATACTTGACAGTATAGTTATAAATATTGTTACAATACAATTACATGTTGGGGTGTAGCCAAGTGGTAAGGCAGCGGACTTTGACTCCGCCATCCGCAGGTTCGAATCCTCCCACCCCAGATAAAATAAAAAACTTTAATAAACATAAGCCATATTTTATAAAATAAAAAATAGTTTATTATATAATTAAATTATATTAAAATAATAAGGATTAACAAATGGCAAATATTCAATTCATTGATGGCATCAATGAAACAGTAATTCCAAGTATAAAATTAACTAGATCTCGAGATGGAAGTACAGGAACTGCAACATTTAGATTTAAAAATCCAGATATTATTCAACCAAAAATGCAAGAAAAAGGAGATATCAAGGGAATGTCTTTAAAGGATGAAGAAGGAGAATTAATGACAACAGATGTTAATGCAAAGTTCGTTAATGGAAAACCAAAAGGAATTGAATGTACTTACATAATAAAAAATCCATCTGAATGGGATAGATTCATGAGATTTATGGAAAGATATGCAAATAATAATAACTTATCATTCACTAAAGCATAAAACAGTAATTAATCATATAATATCAAATAAGAGATGAAGTTTTCATGGAAATTAATAAATAATTTTATTAAGTTACAAGATATTGATTTAAGTAGACTAGAGAAACAACTAATATTATCAGGAATTGAAATTGAAAACATAGAAAATAGAACCAAAGTGGAAGAGATAATCTTTGATATAAGTATTACAACAAACAGAAAAGAAATACATTCAACTATAAACTTAGCCAAAGAAATAAGTATCATTTTTAATAAGCCACTCAAAGTTTCAAACATCATTTTTTTTACAAGATCAATTAAACAGACAATTAACAAATCTTACAGTAATAATAATAAGTTAATAAATATTAGTATTAATAGAATTAAAAATATTCAAATAAGCAATATAATTATACCTAAATGGATTAAAGAATACTCTGACATCAATAATATAAATGAAAAAGATCCAATAAGCTATATACAAAATTATATTAAAGTAAAATGGGGACAAAAATTTTATATTTTAAACAAAAACGAATTAGTAAACAAACTGAGCCACATTAATGAAAATCAAACAAAAAACATTGTAATGAATGAAAATGATAATAACAAATTTTTATTTTTTACAACACAAAATATAAATCACAATGAAAAAACAAAAATAGAAATTAACTACTCAGATTATTATTTTAATGCTTATATAGATACTTTAAAAGTAATAAGCACATTTACAAAGTGTATTATAGGTAATTGCCATCATATATATGATGATAAAAATTACTACAGTAAACAAATAATAGTTAATAAAAATATTATCAATACTACTTTAGGTCAAACTAAGAAAAAAAAATTTGCTTATCTATCAAGCCAAAAAATTGTACATATTCTAAATCAATTACAATTGTTTCCAAAGTATAACAAAATTTTAGAAACATTCTCAGTAAAAGTTCCTATAGTCAGGGAACATGATTTAAATAGAGAAATAGATATCATAGAAGAAATTGGAAGAATTAAAGGATTTAATAACTTTATAAACAAAATACCAAAAAACAATAAAAAAGGAAAAATATATAAAATTTCATTACAAATAAAAAATATTAGGAAAATTTTACGTCAACTAGGAATGAACGAAGTTATTAACTGTTGTTTAATTAAAAATTATTTAAGTGGAGAAAATATTAAATTAAGTAATCCAATTACACGTGAACAAACAGAATTAAGAAATAGTATAATACAGAATCTAATAAATACTTATATAAGTAATAAAAAAGAATTAAATACTCAAGAAATAATAGAAATATTCGAAATAGGTAAAATATTTAGTGAAAAATCATATAAAAGATACTCAGAAGAATTATGCGTAGGAGGATTAATAGATAATAATAAATTTATACAAAACAACTGGTCTAGTAAGGGAAACGACGGAAATTTTTTTCATTTCAAAGCATTCATAGAGTTTTTTTTAGAACAACTACATGCAAAAATAGAATTTAAAAAATTATCTAAAAAAATTCATAACAATGAAACAAAAAATATTAAAAATTTTTTTCATAAAGCTAAACACATAGGAATATATAATCCAAATAAACAAGAATTAATAGGAATTTTAGGTGAAATTAATCCAATATATACAAAGAAGATAAAAACAAGCAAAAATAAAATTTATATATTTGAAATTAATATAAGAAAATTAAATGAAAGTATTTATTTTAATAATCATTTAAATTACATTACTAAGACTTATTCTTATTATCCTAGTGTTACTAGAGATATAACAATAAAAGTAAACAAGCAAACAAATATCAAAATAATTAGAAAAATTTTTTTAAGGGTAGATAATGCTTTAATAAAATCAGTTGAAATATTTAATGAATATATTGATAAAGAATCAAGTACTCGATCAATTAGCTTAAGAGTTACATACAAATCAAATACTAGGACACTTAACAATAAAGATATACAAAATATAGATATACAAGTTAATAACTTGTTATCAAAATTTATGAGTAAGACATAAGCCGGGTTTTGTTCTTCATACAATAATATAAAACATAAACAAATTATCAATATAAAAGGATAATTATTAATCTTAAGTTAAAAATTAACTTTAAAGCAGTATAACATATAACCAAGACAAATAAAGAAAATAAATCAAACTTATAAAAAAAATATATATATTTCATGATTACTTTGCTCAAAAATGGGGTTTACCTAGCAAATATCTTAACAACATTTCTGGTACGCTTTTACCGAACCATTGCACCCTTACTTTAAATTAAAGCGGTATATTTCTGTGGCACTATCCTCATAGTTTCCTACATTATATTTTATATAACATTTTCTTTATAAATGGAGCCCGGACTTTCCTCAGATTTGTTAAAAAATCTGCAATTATCTACGCTTACTTTTAATAAAAAGTATATCATACAAATTTTTAATAATTAATCTAAACTTAAAAACGAAAAATATGGATATCAATATATGTAAATATAATAAAATTAATAAATTTGCTAAAATCTTACACAAGTATAAATATAACCTAAATAATGGTGATATATTAGCTGGTACTATTATATATAAAGAACACTCAGGTTTCCTAGTTAACATAGGAACTAAAATAGCTGGATATTTACCTCAAGAAGAAATAACAATAAAATCAATAACTAACTTTAGTTTAAGTAACTACTTATTTTTACTAAATACAACAAGAGAATTTTTTTTAATAACAAAACATAGCAATGATAAACAACCAATTTTATCAATCAAAAGATTAGATTATATTAGAGCTTGGAAAAGAATTAAGCAATTGTATTTAGAAGATATTTTGCTTTATTTAAAGGTAAATTACCTTAATAAGGGTGGACTCACTATATATCTAGAAGGTCTACAAGGATTTATACCAAAATCTCATATAGAATCAAAGAATTTATACTTAGCCCAAAAAGTTATTACAAATACATATATTTATTGTAAGCTTCTAACATTCAACGATCAAAAAAATCAACTTATATTAAGTAATAAAAGTGCTATATTCAGCTTATCAAAACACAAATTTAAGTTAGGTGAATTAGTATATGGCAAAATAATATTAATTAAAACTTATGGCGTTTTTTTAAAAATATATAATATCAAGGCACTATTACATGTATCAGAAATAGGCTTTACTTACATAAAAAACATCAACATATTTTTTAGTATAGGTAAATTGATTAAAGTTAAAATTATTCATATAAATATAAAACAAGGAAAACTATCTGTCTCAAAGCGAAACATAAATATTTAATAAATACATTAACCTCCACCAACAATTGTAATAATCTCAAGCGAATCGTTATTTTTAAAAAATAAAGAACTAAAACTATCTCGATCTATAATTTGCTTATTGTATTCGATAATGATAGTATCGACATTAATATTTAAATAATATAATATATTCATCAACGACATACTAGAATCACAATGAAATGGCTCACCATTAATAAATATAGTTAAATAAGTTTGCATACTAAGAATAAAATGTACATTTAATTTTAAAAGTAGACTAGAAATATAAAAAATATTATAATATAGATTGTGGCGGATGTAGCCAAGAGGTTACGGCAATGGATTGTGGCTCCATCATTCGCGGGTTCGAATCCCGTCATTCGCCCTTTAATCCAAAGAATTAACTAATATAATTAGTTTAATTCAATTTTTCAAGTTACTTTTATACAACAAACAACTGACATATTTTTTAGTATCTCTTAGAAAAATATTTAGAACTATATTAACTCTTTTATTCACATATTTTTGTATTATCAATTCTAAAATATTATTTTTCTTAATAGAAAAAACTTAAATATAGTAAAATATAAAAACATCTTATTAAAATTAAAATCACTAACATTCTTTAGAAGACAAATTATAATAATATTAATAAATCAAAAGCTACTAAAAATTCAATATTTACGTAAAATAAATAAAGCAACACACAATGTAAATTTTAATTTGATGTATCGCCAGACTCTTGAAATTAAAAAAATAAAAAAAGTGAATAGATAGAATTAAAAATCAATTAAAATAACCTAATAAAATTATAACTACTTATATCTTTAGATTTAAAATAGTAAGATAAAAGCAATCATTAAAAATTGACACTAATATATAACAAATATCATGTAGAAAATAGACATAAACATTTTTTATCTTAAATGAAAAAAATAGATTTTATAAATTCACAATTATCATCAACTAATCCTTAGATAAAACAAAAATAATGAATAAAAGTATAGCATGGATACATTCTTTAAAAAACTCCCAAATACCATATTGTATTTATAAAATAAGCGACAAAGATTCTATTATACTATCTAATAAATATAAAAATAAAAACCAATTTATCATTATTTTATATGGTAGTTTATATATTACAAAAATATTTAAAAATAAACAGATTCAACCAATAATAATTTTAAATGAAAACAATATATTTCATAATAATAAAAATGACAACAAATTTTATTATAAATTAACAGCACTAGAAAAAAGTTATATTATAAGCATAAAAACAAATAAAATAAAAATATCTTCTCAAATTAGTTACAAACTAATAAATAATATTATAGAAAGTTATAAGAAAACATTTATGACATATCAATTGATAAACGAAGCAACAAACGAAAAATATATAAAGAATAGAGTTATTAAAATAATTTTATTACTTTTTTCTCAGTTTGGTATTTTTAATAAAAAAAAGGTATATCTACCATTTAAAATTTCTCAGAAGAGCTTAGCTATAATTAGTGGCACAAATCCAAAAACAATAAGCAAAATTATTAACCAAATACGAAAAAAATCATCTATATTTCGGTCTAATAAAAAATTAATATACATAGAAAATATATTTAACTTAACAGTAAAATAATATAAATGTTATAATAACCATTAAAAATATATTATTAATATAATAGCAATAAATTATATTTATTCTATATAGAAAAGTTTAAACGCACTAATATCAAATACAAGTATAAATAGAAACTATGGGTAAAGTGTACGACTGGTTTGAAGAGAGATTAGAAATTCAATCTATAGCAGATGATATATCTAGTAAATATGTTCCTCCACATGTAAATATATTTTACTGTATAGGTGGCATAGTATTTACTTCTTTCTTAATTCAAGTAGCTAGTGGATTTGCTATGACTTTTTACTATAGACCAACTGTTTCTGAAGCATTTTCATCCGTAGAGTATATAATGACAGAAGTAAACTTTGGTTGGCTAATAAGATCAGTACACAGATGGTCTGCAAGTATGATGGTACTAATGTTAATTTTACATGTATTTCGTGTATACTTAACAGGTGGCTTCAAGAAACCAAGAGAACTCACATGGGTTACAGGCGTAATACTCGCTGTTCTAACAGTATCATTTGGAGTTACTGGATACTCACTACCATGGGATCAAATAGGATACTGGGCAGTTAAAATTGTTACAGGTGTACCAGAAGCTATACCAGTAATAGGAAGTACAATAGTAGAACTTTTAAGAGGTAGTGTAAGTGTAGGACAAAGTACTTTAACAAGATTTTATAGTCTTCATACATTTGTATTACCTTTACTAACAGCCGTATTTATGTTAATGCATTTCTTAATGATAAGAAAACAAGGTATATCAGGTCCATTATAAAAAAATAAGGATAAATATTATGTCAATTATAAAAAAACCAGATTTAACAGATCCTAAATTAAGAGCAAAGCTAGCTAAAGGAATGGGTCACAATTATTACGGTGAACCAGCATGGCCTAATGACTTATTATATATTTTTCCAATTGTTATTTTAGGAACAATTGCATGCGACGTAGGATTAGCTGTACTAGAACCAACAGGGATAGGAGAAACAGCAAATCCATTTGCTACTCCACTAGAAATATTACCTGAATGGTATTTTTTTCCAACATTCAACTTACTAAGAGTAATTCCAAATAAGTTGATTGGAGTATTATCTATGGCATCAGTACCAGTAGGATTAATAACCGTTCCATTTATAGAAAGTATAAATAAATTCCAAAATCCTTTTAGAAGACCAATAGCTACAACTGTTTTTATTTTAGGAACAATAGTAACTATTTGGTTAGGTATAGGAGCAACTATGCCTCTATCAAAAGCTATTACACTAGGAATATTCTGAATATAGATTATAACTAAAAAAGTAAAACTAATCAATAATCAGATATTTAGGTTAAATCAATAATAAAAATATAATTAAATATTAATTTATATTATATTTTTATTTAATAACGACTTTAGCACCAACCTCTTCTAGCTTAAATTTAATATCTTCGGCATCTTGTTTAGAAGTACTTTCCTTAATTACTTTAGGAGTAGATTCAACTAAATCTTTAGCTTCTTTCAAACCTAAAGAAGTCAAAGAGCGAATAACTTTTAGTATCGTAATTTTTTTAGGCGCAGGTACTTCTGCAAGAATAACATCAAATTCTGTCTTTTCTTCCTGTTGTTGATCAGAAGCACTATCTGAATCCGTAGACATAACAACCATTCCAGGAGCAGTAACAGAAGAAGTATCAACACCAAAAACTTCTTCTATTTGCTTAACTAACTCAGCAGCTTCCAGTAAAGTCAATGATTTTAATTCCTCAATTATGTTATTAATTTTTTCACTCATAATAAATTTTTAGATTAGATATAATTGGCTATAAATTATCCTATCTTAGAATCTCGTAACAGATTAATATTAATAGGAATTCCTGGCCCCATTGTACTAGATAAATATAAAGATTTCCAATATTTACCTTTAGATCCACTCGGTCTATTTTTATCAATCGACTCTTGCAAAACTTTTAAGTTTAACATTAAATCATTAAGATCAAAATCGAGTTTACCAACACCTACATGCAATACACCTGTACGATCAACTTTATATTCTAATTTACCTGCTTTAAATTCATTTATAGCATTTTTTATATCATTTGTCACTGTACCAGATTTAGGAGAAGGCATTAAACCCCTTGGACCTAAAATTCGACCAAGCTTTGCAATTAACAACATTACATCAGGAGTAGCAATTAGTTTATCAAAATCTAAACTACCTTTAAGAATTTGATCAATCAAATCCTCAGAACCAACTACATCTGCACCAGCAGATACTGCTTCATTAATTTTTTCTCCTTGAGTAATCACAGCTACTTTAATAAGTTTACCTGAACCCTTAGGTAAAAGAACTGTTGATCTTAACTGCTGATCAGCATATTTAGGATCTAACGCTAAAGCAGCATGAACTTCTAATGTTTCAGAAAAATTAACAGAAGAAAAACTTTTCAATAAAGTAATCGCTTCTTGAGGACTATAAAGCAAATTTTTATCAATCTTTTGTAAGATATTTATCAAACGACGTGAATGCTTTGACATAAAAAATAAATAACCTTATTAGTAAATAAATTTAGTCAATCATTATACCCATACTACGAGCTGTTCCCTGAATAATTAACATAGCTTGATTAAGATCATTAGTATTTAAATCAGGTAATTTAGTTTGAGCTATTTCTTTTAATTGAGAATTTGAAACAGAACCAACTATTTTAGAATTGGGTAAACCAGATCCTTTATTAATACCAGCTGCTTTTGCTAGTAGAACAGAAGCTGGAGGAGTCTTAAGAATAAAAGAAAAACTTCTATCATCATAAATAGAAACTTCAACTGGAATAACTAAACCAACTTTATCAACTGTTTTAGCATTATACTCTTTACAGAACATAACAATATTTGCACCATACTGACCTAATGCAGGACCAACAGGTGGAGCTGGAGTTGCTTTCCCAGCAATTAAAGCTAACTTTACAATACTTATAACTTTTTTTGGCATAACCTAAATTTTATATAAACACATTACTTAAACTTATCTCATTAAAAATAGACAATATTAGATATATTATAAAATTATTATTAAATTTTTCCAATATCTTTATTTTATTAAAAATAAAACATAGACACACGCCTTGAAGGATTTGAACCCTCGACACTAGGTTTTGGAAACCTACGTTCTACCAGCTGAACTAAAGGCGTAATAGTTAAACCTGATTACTTATATTATATAATATATATAAAAAAAGATAAAATACAAAAATTGTATATGCTTAACCCAAAAATAAACACAATAAAATTATCTACTAATGAACACTTAAGATATATAAAACAAATAAAATCAAATAATATCAGTATTAATGGACAAAAAAGAATAAAAAGTTCAAAAGTTTTAATAGTAGGAGCAGGTGGACTCGGCTGTCCTATTGCTATATATTTAGCAGCTTCAGGAATAGGAAGCATTGGTATTTTAGATGAGGATAAAGTAGAATTATCTAACTTAAATAGACAAATAATATATAAAGAAACAGATATAAATAAATTAAAAGCAATATCAGCCAAAAATCAAATTCATCAATTCAATAAAAATTGCAGAATCATTACGCACACACATAAACTTAATGAAAGAAATAGTAAAGAAATTATAAGTTACTATGATATAGTAATAGATACAACTGACAACTTTGAAACCAAATATATTATTAATACAACTTGCTATAAATTACATAAACCCTACATTTATGGAGCTGTAGATCAATTCATTGGTCAAATTGGTACTTTCAACTATAAAGACGGTATAAAATACCATAATTTATATCATATGAATCTAAAATTAATATCTCAAAACTGCAATACAAATGGTGTAATGGGAATTACAACAGGCTACATAGGAATACTACAGGCAGTAGAAACAATTAAAATAATTATTGGATACAAAAATAAATTAAACAACAGCATTTTTTTATACAATTTAATAAACACACAAACAAAAATAAAAAAACTATATAGTCAAAAAGAAATAATTAACCAAATCAGAACAAGTAGAAAAATAGAGACTAAACTAGACACAATATTAAATAAAAAAATTAATGATCAAAAATTCATAATAATAGATATAAAAAATTATAAAGATTTCAAAAACAAACATAAAAAAAAATCTATTAATATACCATTTTATGCTTTTAAACTACAAAAAACAGTAAAATTTTTAAAGAAACAAAATAATAAAAGAAGTTTTTATATTTCTTGTGAAACACTAAACAAATCATTAATCGTATCACATATACTTAAAAACAAGAATTTAGATAGTAAGTTAATAAAACAATAGCAATACACAAGAGTCTACTAAATATTCTAAAGATAAAAAAATTTGGTACAATATAAGTTAAAAATAAATATTTTAGAAACTTATACCAATTGATTAAAAATGAAAAAAAAGATACAGGTAATTATAAAATCAAATTACTTCCAGAATCAAAAAAAAGGAACAATTATTAATGTAACACCAGGATATGCATTCAATTATCTGATTCCAAAAGGTATAGTAGAAACTACAACAGATAAAAAAATAAAACATTTTCAAATGTTTTCAAAAATAGAAAAAGAAAAACAAGAAGCAAATTATATAAAAGTTGAAAGAGTACAAAATAAAATAAAAAAAATATCTAGAATTACGGTATATAAAAAAAGGGGAGAAAAGAACTTAATTTTTGGTACTATTAAAGAAAAAGATATTTTGAACTGGATAAATAAATATACTAACTTAAAATTAGAAAAAAAGCAAATAAAGTTAAATAACGTAAACCAAGTTATAAGTACTTATATTCAAATACAAGTTAAACAAAGAATAAAAGACACCATAAAACTATACATAATTCCCTCTAATATCTAATATTATATAATATATCGATTCAAGCAAATTCATAATGATTCAAATATATAAAAATATATGTATACCACAAAATTATTTAACTGAAGAAATACTATTGGGTATAATAATTATCTACCCGTATATTATATATAATACCAAAAATATTTTAAGAAAAGAATATTTTTTTTTAGAATTTAATGAAGTAATATACTTAAACTTATTGGAAAACAAAAAAAAAGAAAACAATATAATCTATTTATTTTATAAATTAGAGTCAAGCAAAATTTTAGAAAAAATTGGTGGAGTCAAAAGAATTATTAGTATGATGAGACAAAGCCAAATATTTATAAATTTATATAATATAAATAATTATATCGAAGATTTAATTAGATCACTAAATAGTCAATATGTCAGAAGATTAATTATACAATATGGATACAATATAATAAAACTAGGATATTTATTATTACCCAATAATGAATATATATACAAAAAAATATTATTTTATATAAAATTTCTAGAAGCAGAATTAAATAAATATGATAACACTGACAAAATTACAAAAAATATCAAAGAACTTATATCTATTAAACTTTTAAAAGTAAAGTATCCCAGTATATATAATATATTAAACAATAAACAAAATATAAAAATTATAAAATCTGGTTTTAGAGAACTAGACTTAATTAGTAATGGATTACCTGAAGGAAATTTAATTATCATAGCAGGTAGACCGTCAGTGGGAAAAACTTCGTTTGCGATTAATATCGCTTATAACGTTCTATTTTATCAAAAGATAAGTATTTGTTTATTTAGCTTAGAAATGTCTTGTAAAGAAATCTTAAATAAGATTTTATCAAGATCTTGCAATATCAATATTAATAATAATCAAAACATAAAAATAGATATAAAAAATTGGAAAAAATTAATCAATATATGTAAAAATTTACTTAAAAACAACATATTTATTAATGATAAATACAATATAGGAGTTAATTATATAGCATATATATCAACAAAGTTAAAAAAGAATAATAATATTGGTTTAATTATAATTGACTATTTACAGCTAATAGAATTTTCATCAAAAAATAATAAGAAATTTAATAGAAGCCAAGAATTAGGGTACATAACTAGAAAGCTTAAGTTATTAGCACAGTCATTAAAATTACCTATAATAGTTCTATCACAATTAAATAGAAATATAGAAATTAGACACGATAAAGATCCACTATTATCAGATCTTAAAGAAAGTGGATGCATATATTATCAATGTAATACAAATATTCTATATTCAATTAATGATCTAAGTATTAAAAATATAAATTTCAGACAAAATCAATATAATTATCTACAAATAAATAGCATTTGGTCTAAAAAAACCAAAGGTAAAAATAAAAAAAATAATTATCCTAGAATTATTCATTTCTCACAAAAAATTTTATTTAGATTAATTTGCAAAAAGTTAGAAATAATAATAACTGATTGCCATAGATACTTATCACAGAAATTATGGCTAAATAACTACCTATCAATACAATCAACAAAAATAAACTTAGTCCATAAAAATAGATTAAAAAAATATAAAATAATTCAGAAATGTAATACAAAAAGAATTAAATACTTTTTAAATTCTCTTACATACGATATAAACTTTAGCTACAAGTTTAATTTTGTATTGAAACAAGTTATTTTACATAACTCAATAGAACAAGACTCAGATATCATAATGATGCTACATAATCGAAAAGATAGCACTAAGAATAGAAATAAAAAAACTATAGAAATTAAAATATGCAAAAATAGAAACGGACGTACAGGATCTTGTAAAGTAACATTTATACCCGAGACTATTTTATTTAATAGTGAAACTGAAAATATAATTAATGAAGAATTCTGAAAACTAATCTCTAATTTATATAGATATCTAAAAAAATATGTAATATAATAGATTTAAATCAAAGCCGGGATAGCTCAGTTGGTAGAGCAGTGGACTGAAAATCCTCGTGTCACCAGTTCAAATCTGGTTCCTGGCATAATAAAACCCAAGCACAAATATCACATATTTTTAATTAATAAATAAACTTACTAAAAAGTAGACATAAATAAATTTTTAGTCAACTACCTAACAAAACTTGTACTTGACCATCATCAGAAACATCAACTACAGCACTATCACCACCTTTGATCTTACCAGCTAAAACCTCTTCAGCTAAACTATCTTCTAATAAACGCATTACAGCACGACGCAAAGGGCGAGCACCATAACTAGGATTATAACCCTCATCAACTAACCTATTTTTAAACCTTTCTGTAACACTCAATTGTATATCTTGTTGCTTAATCCTATCAAATACTTCATCTAACATTAAATCAGCTATTTCTCTTACTTCTTCTTTAGTTAGTTGTCTAAACACAATAATTTCATCTAATCTATTTAGAAATTCTGGCCTAAAATACTGCTTCAACTCTTCATTAACTAATGACTTAATACGATTATACTGAGATTCTACCTGAGATTCTCCTAATTCAAATCCTAAACTACCTCCTCCCTTTTCAATAACTTTTGAGCCTATATTTGAAGTCATGATTAAAAGCGTATTTTTAAAGTCAATTGTACGTCCTTTAGCATCTGTTAAGCGGCCATCCTCTAAGATTTGTAGTAATAAATTAAAAATATCAGGATGCGCTTTCTCAATTTCGTCAAAAAGTATCACAGTATATGGTCGTTTTCTAACAGCTTCTGTCAAATATCCACCTTCACTATAACCTACATAACCTGGAGGTGAACCAATAAGCTTAGAAACAGTGTGTCTTTCCATATATTCTGACATATCTAATCTGACCATAGCCTCCTGAGCACCAAAAAAATACGAAGCCAAAGCTTTAGTTAACTCAGTTTTACCAACACCAGTAGGACCAGAAAATATAAAACTTGCTATAGGACGATTAGGATTTTTTAAGCCAACCCTGGCACGTCTGATAGCTCTAGACACAGCAACAACAGCTTCTTCTTGACCAATTATGCGGCTATGCAAAGTTTCTTCCATATGCATCAATTTTTCAGATTCACTCTTTGTCAACTTAGTAACTGGTATACCCGTCCAGAACGCAACAATTTCAGCAATATCTTCTTCAGTAACAATTGGATCCTCAACTTGAAGATCTGGTTCAGAACCTTTACTCTGTGCTATAGCAGCAATTTGAGCCTTAATTTCCATCTCACGTGTTCGATATTGTTCAGCCTTTTCATATTTTTGTGCTCTAATAGCTTCATCTTTAGTTTTTAGAACAACTCTTAGTTCACGATCTAACTCTCTAGCAGCAGGTGGTAACTGAGAATTTAATAAGCGAACTCTTGAACCAGCTTCATCAATTAAATCAATTGCCTTATCAGGCAAAAATCTATCAGAAATATACTGATTCGCATATTTAGCTGCTGCAGCTAAAGCTTCATCAGACATTTTCAACTGATGATGTTTTTCATACCGATCACGTAAGCCAAACAAAATTTCAATTGTCTCTTCAACAGAGGGTTCACCAACCAAAACAGGTTGAAAACGACGCTCTAAAGCAGCATCCTTTTCAATATGCTTACGATATTCTTCTAAAGTAGTAGCCCCTATACACTGTAATTCTCCTCTAGCTAAAGCAGGTTTTAACAAATTAGCAGCATCAATAGCACCTTCAGCAGCTCCTGCACCAATTAAAGTATGAACTTCATCTATAACTAAAATAACATTACTCGCTGACTTAATTTCGTCCATTATACGCTTCAATCTTTCCTCAAATTCACCACGATACTTAGTACCAGCAACGAGTAAACCAACATCTAAAGTAATCACCAGTTTATCTTCCAAAATAGAAGGAATATCTCTATTTGCAATTCTCTGAGCTAAGCCTTCAGCTATAGCCGTTTTACCAACACCTGGTTCACCTATCAAAACAGGATTATTCTTAGTACGACGTCCTAATATTTGAATGACCCTCTCAATCTCTTTTTGTCTACCAACAACTGGATCAAGAACACCTTCTACAGCTAATTCAGTTAAATTAGAACCAAATTCTTCTAATGTAGGTGTTTTACTTCTCGCTTGGACATTAGCATTGCCATTAGTATTTACTTCAGTATTATCACCTAACATTTGTATAACTTCAGCTCTTATAGATGAAACATTAACAGCCAAATTTTCTAAAACTCTTGCAGCAACACCTTCACCTTCCCTAACCAATCCCATCAACAAATGTTCAGTACCTATGTAATTATGACCTAATTGTCTAGCCTCTTCTAAAGAAAGTTCTAAAACACGTTTAGCTCTTGGAGTAAATGGAATTTCAACAGCAACAAAACCAGAACCACGTCCAATTATTTTTTCCACTTCAATACGAGCATCCTTTAAATTAACATTCATTGACTTAAGAACTTGAGCAGCAATACCAGTTCCTTCACCAATCAAACCTAAAAGTATTTGTTCAGTACCTACGAAATTATGTCCAAGTCTTCTTGCTTCTTCTTGAGCCAACATAATTACTTTAATCGCCTTTTCAGTAAAGCGTTCAAACATAATAATATTAGAAGTATAAAAATTTGATTACCTTCGATAATATAAGATTATAACATAATAAAACAAAATAAAAAACAGTTGACTAATAATATTAATTTTACATAAAATAATTACAATGAATAACTAAGAATTTTAGGATAATGATAAATAATAATACAGATAATAAGTTTGATATAATTTATGAAATTGAAAAAGACTATATAAAAAACACAATCCCCAAAATAGAAATTGGAGATAAGATAAAGATAAAAAAAATAATACAAGAAGGCAGTCGAGAAAGAATACAATTATCAGAAGGAGTAGTGATATGCAAAAAAAACAATAATTTAAATCAAACGGTTACAATAAGAAAAATTATACAGAATGTAGGTGTAGAAAGAGTATATTTAGTACATTCTCCTCAAATTATAAATATTGAAATTACAAAAAAATCAAAAGTACGAAAGTCCAAATTATACTATTTAAGAAAAAAATTAGGTAAAGCAACAAAATTAAAACAAAAATTTAATTAGTTAAAAATACGGATACATAACTCAGTTGGCAAGAGTATCACGTTGACATCGTGAAAGTCACTGGTTCAAATCCAGTTGTATCCAAATTTAATATAATATATGTTATCATTTAAATTAAAAATACAATTGATTTTTAATCAAAAATTTATTACAATTTTATTAAATTAAATAATTAATGGGTCGGTGCCCGAGCGGTTAATGGGGGTGGACTGTAAATCCACTGGCTTAGCCTACGTTGGTTCAAATCCAACCCGGCCTAATTAAAATTTTTATTAGACACAAAAATACATAAAAGTTAATATTAATTTAAAGACATCTTAAAATCTGTATTTACATTTTGCTTAATAACACCTATCATTTGAGAATTGCTTTTTCCTGGAGCAACCATCGGATAACAATTTTCTTCTTCTTTGACTAAGCAATTTAAAATAACTGGACCCTGATAATCACAAAATAATTGTAATACCCTATTCAAATCTTTCCTAGATTCTAATTTAAGGCCTAATATACCAAAAGAGTGAGCCAATTTAACAAAATCAGGTGCTCCCTTTTCCATATTAGAATGTGAATATCTTTCACCATAAAAAGCTTGTTGCCATTGTCTAACCATACCTTGCCATTTGTTATTAATAATAATAATTTTAATAGGTAAATTATACTGAGAAATAGTACCAAGTTCCTGCAAATTCATCTGAAAACTAGCATCACCACTGATACAAATAACCTTATGACTAAGCTGACCTATTTGTACACCAATAGCTGCAGGCAAACCATACCCCATAGTTCCTAACCCAGAGCTAGACATCCAATGGCGGGGTAAAACATTTATAAACTGAGCCGCCCACATCTGATGTTGACCAACATCAGTAGTAAAATAGGCACTAGGCTCGATCTGAGTAACACGACTTAAAATTTCCTGCGGAGATAAAAAATCAACATTTTTTGGTACAAGTAAAGGATATTGTTGCTTCCATAAACTAATTCTCTGATTCCACGAACTAGTTCTATCATTATTATTAATGAACAAAGGACTATTTTTAGTATATAAAACAAATTCAGTTAAAACTGTTTTAACATCACCAATAATAGCAATTTGAGGTATCCTATTTTTACCAACTTCCGCAGGATCAATATCAATATGCACAACTTGAGCATTAGAAGCAAATTCATCTAACTTACCGGTAACTCTATCATCAAAACGAGCACCTAAAGCAATTAATAAATCACATTCACTAATAGCAAAGTTAGCATAGGCTGTTCCATGCATACCTAACATACCAAGTGATAAATCATCCAGCTCATTAATAATACCTTTACCCATTAAAGTATTTGTAACTGGAATTCTAAATAAACTAGCAAACTGTTGAATAATATCAGAAGCATTAGAAATAATAGAACCACCACCAACATATAAAATAGGTTGACTAGATTGTTGAATCAAATCTAAAAACTTAGGAAAATGTTTTTTCCTGGATGAAATTAATGACTTACAACCAGGCAGAGAAACACTTGATATTGGAAAAAACTGATAAGTGAATTGTTCTAATCCAACGTCTTTAGGTACATCAATTAAAACAGGACCAGGTCTACCATGATTAGATAGATAAAAAGCTTCAGAAACAATCTTACTAATATCCCTAGGATCTCTTACAATATAAGAATGCTTAACTATAGGCAAAGTAATACCAAAAATATCAACCTCTTGAAATGCATCTGTACCTATAAAGGGACGAGCTACCTGACCAGTAACTAAAATTATAGGAACAGAATCCATCTGAGCGGTAGCTATACCAGTAACCAGATTAGTTGCACCTGGTCCAGAAGTAGCAAAACAAACACCTACATTACCAGAAGATCTTGCATAACCATCCGCAGCATGAACTGCTCCCTGTTCATGTCTACATAAAATATGCTTAACCAAATTTTTTTTTTCCCACAAAAATAACTCATCATATATAGGTAATATGGCACCACCTGGATAACCAAAAATATATGATGTACCATTTTTTACAAGGCTATCTAAGAGAGCAAAAGCACCGGAAACTAAAGAAGAAGAAAACATAAACACCCCCAAAGTAATATATATATATTATATATGTTTAATTTTTTATTCTAAGCCGCTCATTTTTCTTATAGTAGTGTATAATAGTCCTATAATAATTGTTAATATTATTAATATTAGTACCTTATTTTTTTTCCCTTTTAATTGCTTAAAAATTGGTTTAAGAGTCGTCAAGAAAAATCCTATAAATACACTTATTAAAAATCTTGGAAACTTATATAAATTTTCCCAAAAATTCAGCATAATATTTTATTATATTGTTTATTCTCGTATTTTATTTTTAGATTCATTATTAATAATAAATAAATATTTAAATGTCAAATAATTCAGCTACTGATGGTTTCTATTTCTCGCACGATACCTTATCTTTAATCAGTAAATATACTGGTTCTACTTTTGTTGTTAAGTATGGCGGATCAGCTATGCAAAACTATTCTCTTCAATCTCATGTTATTAGAGATTTGTCTTTATTACATTGGTTTGGTATTAATATTATTTTGGTTCATGGTGGCGGTATATTTATCAATCACTGGTTGGATAAGTTAGGTATTATACCTCGTTTTGAAAATGGTGTTCGAATTACTGATGCTAAAACAATGGAAATAGTTGAAATGGTGCTTATAGGTAAAGTCAATAAGAAACTTGTTTCTTTACTTAATCAGAATAATATTATGTCTATTGGTTTATCGGGTCAAGATGCTAGGTTTATTACCGCATCCTCTATGTTTGATTCTCCTACTAATTTAACTGGTCAAGTTGATTCTGTTGATACTAAGTTATTAAATTTACTAATTTCTAATAAGTTTTTGCCTGTTGTTGCTAGTGTGGCCACTGATTACATAGGAAATAGTTATAATATTAATGCTGATACTATTGCTAGCTCTATTGCTTCTGCTCTCAATGCTGAAAAGTTAATTCTATTAACTGATACTCCAGGTATATTATTAAATGTAAATGATCACTCTACTCTAGTTAAGGATTTAAATCTTGAGATTATTAATAGTTTAAGATTAAATAATGTTATTTCTGGAGGTATGATACCTAAAGTACAATCGTGTATAGATGCTTTAAATAATAACGTTAAATCTACTCATATTATTGATGGTCGAACTAAACATTCTTTATTATATGAAGTTTTGACATATGAAAGAATTGGCTCAATGATAGTTTTATGAGTTCTTTATTTATTTTTATCTCTTATCTTATGTTATTATTTAACTATCGGTGACTCAGTAGCTCAGTTGGTTAGAGCAGGGGACTCATAAGCCCAAGGTCGCAGGTTCAAGTCCTGCTTGAGTCATTGTTTTTGTTTATATTTTATTTTTGTGGAGAAGTGGCTGAGAGGTTGAAAGCGATAGATTGCTAATCTATTGTATAGTATTTACCGTACCGAGGGTTCGAATCCCTTCTTCTCCTACTCATATTTTGTAATTTATTGATATTAATATGTTAGTTTTTTTTTAATAAAATTGATATTTGGGACTGTAGTTCAACTGGTTAGAGCACCGCCCTGTCACGGCGGAAGTTGCGGGTTCGAATCCCGTCAGTCTCGTTACAATATTATATTGTATAAACTTTCTGTGGGATATCTGTATATTGTTGAATAATTTTCTTAAATTCTTGCCCATTAATAGTTTCTTTTTCAATAAGTATATCAACCAGTTTATCTATGATTACTCTATTATTTTTTATAATTTCTAGTGTCTTTGTATAACACTCTTCTACAATATATTGTATTTGTTTATCTATTTTTATTGCTATTTCATCTGAATACTCATTTGCATTACCCATTCCCCTTCCTAGAAATGGATTTGAATCTTTATTTTCTAATGATAATGGTCCAATATCTGACATTCCAAAACGTGTTACCATTTGTCTTGCCATTGATGTTACTTGTTGTAAATCATTACTGGCGCCGGTAGTAATTTCTGATTCCCCGAATACAACTTGTTCAGTTACTCTTCCACCTAATGCGCCCATTATCCGTGCTTTTATTTGTGATCTTGATATTAAACTTTGATCTTCAGAGGGAGTAAACCAAGTTAAGCCTCTTGCTTGTCCTCGTGGTATTAGTGTTACCTTTTGAACACTTTCATGGTCTTTGACTAGTGTTCCAATAATAGCATGTCCAATCTCATGGTATGCTATTATTCTTTTACTCTTACTGTCCGTCAGAGCTGTTCCTTCCATTCCTGCTATTATTCTATCTATTGCTTTGTCTATTTCTTGAAGAGTTATTTGATTTTTTCTTTGTTTTGCAGTAAAAATAGCAGCTTCGTTTAATAAATTAGCTAAATCTGCTCCAGAAAATCCAGGTGTTCTTCTTGCAATGATTGATAAAGAAACTTTTGGGTCTATTTTTTTATTTTTAGCATGAACTTCTAAAATTTCTAATCTACCTTTAAAATCTGGAATATCTACATTGACTTGCCTATCAAATCTTCCTGGTCTTAATAATGCTGAATCTAAGATGTCTGCTCGATTAGTTGCTGCTATTACAATTATTCCTGTATTACCTTCAAATCCATCCATTTCTGTCAGTAATTGATTTAATGTTTGTTCTCTTTCATCATTACCTCCTCCTATACCAGTTCCTCTTTGTCTTCCAACTGCATCAATTTCATCTATAAATATTATACATGGCGCATTTTCTTTTGCTTTTTTAAATAAATCTCTTACTCTTGAAGCTCCCACACCCACAAACATTTCAACAAATTCTGATCCTGATATGCTAAAAAAGGGTACATTGGCTTCTCCTGCGATAGCTTTAGCCAATAGTGTTTTTCCGGTTCCTGGTGGACCAATTAATAGTACTCCTTTAGGTATTTTAGCACCTACAGCTGTAAAGTATTCTGGTTTTTTTAAGAATGTTACTATTTCTTCAAATTCTTCTTTTGCTTCATCTACTCCAGCTACATCATCAAATATTATTCCTGTTTTAGCTTCTATTTGAAATAATGCTTTTGACTTACCAAAAGACATGGCTTGTCCTGGTCCTCCTGTTGTATTATTAGATCTTCTAAATAATATTGTAAGACTTGTTATTAGTACTAATGGAAAAAATAGATTACCAATTAAATTCCATAAAGCGGTATTGCTTCTAATTGGATGTGCATCTATGTCTATGTTTTTATTTTTCAGCTTTGTGATTAGTTCAGGTGCACTTGCTGGTAGTTCTACTCTAATTTTCTGAACTCTGTTACCTAATTCTGGTCCAATTGCTTCTATGATTGCATTATGTCCATTTTCATATAAATCTACTTTCTTTACCCATCCCATATCAATGTATTCTAAAAATCTACCATAGGTCATTCTTGAGTTAGCAATATTGGTTGTATTATCGTTTGTTATTGGTGCAAATATTCCCTGCCAGATAAAAAAAGATATTACAACTATAGGTAAAGACCATAATAATATATTTTTCCAAGAAAATTTCATGTTAATGTAGCTCTAAATGTATAAATTATTTATATGAATGTAACATCTTTATTATTTTATAGGCAACTTTTCTCCAAAAAATTTTTATGTTTATAAAAGTTCATGGTATAATATAATTTTATATATTGTTCTTAAATTATTTTTTAGTAAATTATGTTAACTTGATTTAAAAAATATTAGTTATATGTTTAAGAAAGGTTCTAAAGTTAAAATTTTAAGGAAAGAGTCTTATTGGTATCAAAATACAGGTGTCATTGTTAAAGTAGATAAAGGAATTAAGTATCCTATTTTGGTTCGTTTTGTTAAATCTACCTATAGCGGTGTTAATAGTAATAATTTTGCTGAAAATGAGTTAATTATATCTAATTAGTCAATTTGCTTTTTAAAAAGCATGTAAAAATTAAATTATTTTTTATTTTTAGATGCCTATATGATTTTATTGTTTCTAATTTCCTAAAGTTGCCCAATCAACGTCTACGTTTTCTAAAATTAGTGAAGAATTATAAATTTGTAAAATTATTAATAAAAATAGGAAAAATAGTAGCATAAATATTCCCATAATTGGTGTTGTTCCCCATCCTGGGGCGACTTTTCCATATTCAGAATTTAAGGGCCTCAGTATCTCTCCTAGTTTAGTTCTTAAAGCCATAATATTTTGTGTAGTTTTCTTTAGTTTTGAAGATTTATAATATTAATATAAAAATAAATTTATCTTATTTATTCATAATTTATGGAAACTGCAACAGTTCTTAGTATTTTTATTTCAAGTTTATTACTTGGTGTTACAGGCTATTCTATTTATACTTCTTTTGGTCCTGTTTCTAGAGAGTTAAGAGATCCATTTGAAGAACATGAAGAATAATTGTCTTTGTATATATAAAAATTTTGTAATCTATTTAATAATAATATAAATAAAATATTTATACTATTATTTAATTATATTAAATTACTTATTTTGCTATCCTTGGTGGGTCTCTAAAAAAGATTGCAAAAAATATTACCATAAGTGTTCCAATTAGTAAGAATACATACACTAATGCTTCCATTTTGTTTTCCTGTAAATTTTTAATATTTTAATTAATTATATTATACTGCACCCTGTTTCTTACTACTTCTATCGCCTAATTTTTGGAATGCCCCAAATTCCACTTGTTCTGTAACTTCTGCTCCGATACCTGCAAATACATCTCTGAAAATTGTTCTAGAGCCATGCCATAAATGACCAAAGAAAAATATTAGAGCAAAATTTGCATGGCCAAATGTGAACCATCCTCTTGGGCTGCTTCTGAATACTCCATCTGATTCTAGTGTAGTTCGATCAAATTCAAATACTTCTCCTAGTTGTGCCTTACGGGCATATTTTTTTACACTAGGTGCATCTGTAAATGCTTTGCCATTTAATTTACCACCATAGAAGTTTACTATTACTCCAACTTGTTCTATGCTATACTTAGATTCTGCTCGTCTGAATGGTATATCTGCTCTAATAATTCCGTCTTTATCTACTAATATCACAGGAAATGTTTCAAAAAATGCAGGCATTCTTCTTACAGTTAATTCTCTACCTTCTTGATCTTGAAATATTGGGTGTCCTAACCAAGCTTCTGCAATTCCGTCTCCTTTATCCATTGGGCCTGCTCTAAATAAACCACCTTTTGCTGGGTTGTTACCTATATAATCATAAAATGCTAGTTTATCCGGGATTTTTGACCAGGCTTCTTCTGGTGTTGATCCTTCATTTAGTGAATTTTCAACTCTTCTTTCTATTTCTTGTTGAAAATAACCACTGTCCCATTGATATCTAGTTGGTCCGAATAATTCAATTGGTGTTGTTGCAGATCCGTACCACATTGTACCACAAGTAACAAATGCACTAAAAAAGACAGCTGAAATGCTACTTGAAAGTACAGTTTCAATGTTTCCCATTCTCAATGCTCTATATAATCTTTGTGGAGGTCTTACTGTTAAGTGAAATAAACCGGCTAATATTCCTACTGTACCTGCTGCTATGTGATGTGATGCAACACCACTAGGATTGAATGGGTTAAATCCATCTGGTCCCCATGCTGGTGCAATTGGTTGTACTTTGCCTGTAATGCCATATGCATCTGATATCCATATGCCAGGTCCAAATAATCCAGTTGTGTGAAATGCGCCAAAACTAAAACATAATAAGCTTGAAAGTAGTAAATGTATTCCAAATATTTTAGGTAAATCTAGTGCTGGTTCTCCTGTTCTGGGGTCTCTAAATAGCTCTAGGTCCCAATATACCCAGTGCCATATTGATGCTAAAAATAACATTCCTGATAGTATGATATGTGTAATTGCTACGCCTTCAAAGCTCCATAAACCTGGATTAGATGCACTTTCTCCTGTTATACTCCATCCACCCCATGAATCAGTTACCCCAATTCTTGTCATAAATGGCATAACAAACATTCCTTGTCTCCACATTGGGTTTAGTACTGGATCTGATGGATCAAAAATAGCAAGTTCATAAAGTGCCATTGAACCAGCCCATCCTGATACTAGTGCTGTATGCATTAAATGTACAGAAATTAAACGCCCTGGATCATTTAATACTACTGTATGTACGCGATACCATGGTAATGCCATAGAATGATATCACTCCTTTTTGATTAGTTAATTTTCAGTAAATTGTTTTTCTTACCTATATTAAGTTATATATACTAATATATAGTTTATATTATAACATTATTTTATAAATATTATTTAGTCGTATTTATACTTAATAATTTTGTTAACTAGTATAAAACTAATTATATTAATAAAAATTAGTATAAATATACTTTCTTTAAATCCTACATTAAACCATATTGTACTTATAATATTTTTATTAAATAATATTTGTTGATGTAAGTTATTTTGTCTGATTATTTCTACTGCGTAAGTTAACGGATTTATACAAACTATTATTTGTAACCAATATGGCATAAATGATAGTGGTGCTAATGCTGTACTTGCAAATAATGTTGGTAAATTAATAAATAATGTAGTTAATGCGATAAATTCAATGTGTCCTGGCAAAATAAATGCGTTACATATACTAAGACTTGATATACTTATAATTACTAATGTACTTATACTAATTATTAATAATAGCTGATTTAACTTTAGCTCTGTTTTTGTTTGATAACTACTAAATATTGTTATTATTATGATTTGAATGTTCGTGATTATCCATGTATGTGTAATACATGAATAGATTAATGACTTTTTATTAATTAGAGGAGATACTAAAATTCTATTTAAAAAACCAAATTCTCTATCGAAAATAACTGGTAAACCGGCATTAATTGAATTGTTAAATGCTGTAAATATAATAATACCAGGATTTAAAAATTCTTTATATTTCATGTTCTCGCCAGTAAATAGATGTATCGGTGCGTTTTGAAAAAGTGCTCCAAATAATATTAGCCATAGTAAAGGTTGTATAAGATTTATCATTAGACTAGATGGTCTTCTATATATTTGTAAATATAGTCTTTGTGTAATTGAGTTAAATTCTTCTATTTGTTTATATGTATTTTTATAAATTTTAGTGCGTGGTTGTAAAGACCATACATTTGTTATGTACTTCATTTTTTATTTTTTAGTAATTAAATTAATTTAGTAGTAAATTATTTATTTTTTTATTTAGAATTTTATCTGAAAGTATATCAATCATATGAATTTATGTATAACTTTTCTAAAATTTATTGTTTATATTTGTTCATTATTGTACTGAATTTGAGTATTGTTGTCTCTGGTTCTATTAATTTTTATGTTTAAATATAATTAGTTTAAACTTAAGTGATGTTTTAGATACTTAGATTTTGTTGTACTTCCAAGCACAAATTTATAAAAAAGTTTTACTAATATAAGTGATATTAAGGAGATAATATATGGCTGATTATAATATAACTTTGATTTTTGGTGATAATACATCATTAACTTTTACATGTTCTGATGACACGTATATTTTAGATGCTTCAGAAGAACAAGGTGTTGATTTGCCTTACTCATGTCGTGTTGGTGCTTGCTCTACTTGTGCTGGATTTATTGTTAAAGGTGAAATAGATCAATCTGATCAATCTTTTCTTGATTCTGATCAAATTAGTGCTGGTTTTGTATTAACTTGTGTTACTTACCCTAAAAGTGATTGTTTTATTCAAACTCATCAAGAAGATAATTTATATTAGATAATTTATAAGTTTGATAAACAAATATTTGATGACTTTTAGTCAAGTTTATCAAACTTATTCATTGGTAATAATTTTTATAATTTTACTTCCACGTCTACTCCTGCTGGTATATTCAGTTTCATTAGTGCGTCAATTGTTTGAGTTGATGGTTTGTATAAATCTATAAGTTTGGTGTATATTCTTATTTCAAAATGTTCTCTAGAATCTTTATCTACATGCGGTGATCTTAAAACGCAGTAAATTTTACGTTTAGTTGGAGTTGAAACAGGTCCTACTATTTTAGTTCTTTCTGCTTTTACTGTATTGATAATATTTTTGCATGAAGTTTTTAATATTTTATAATCGTAAGATTTTAGTTTAATTCTAATCTTATTGCTTTTTATGTTACTCATATTTATTATATTATTTTAATATTTTAGATACGACTCCTGCTCCTACTGTTTTTCCCCCTTCTCTAATTGCAAATCTCATTCCTTGTTCTATGGCTATTGGATGTATTAATTCTGCGCTCATTTTTATTCGATCACCTGGCATTACCATTTCTGCTGCAGATCCGTCATCTGCTGTAAATTTATTGATTGTTCCTGTGACATCTGTAGTTCTTACATAAAATTGTGGTCTATATCCTGGAAAAAATGGTGTATGTCTACCTCCTTCCTCTTTTGTTAATATATACACTTCTGCTTCAAATTTTGTGTGTGGTGTTATGGTACCTGGTTGTGCAAGTACCATGCCTCTTTGAATATCTCCTTTTTGTATACCTCTTAATAATATGCCGATATTATCTCCAGCTATTCCCTCATCTAATGTTTTCTGAAACATTTCTATTCCTGTAATTGTTGTTGTTCTAGTTTCCTGTAGTCCTACTATTTCTATTGTATCTCCTACTTTTATTATTCCTCTTTCAATTCTTCCAGTTGCTACTGTACCTCTTCCAGTTATAGAAAATACATCTTCTACAGCCATTAGAAAAGTTTTTTCTGTATCTCTTTGAGGTGTTGGAATATAAGAATCAACAGCGTCCATAAGTGAGTGAATTTTATCAACCCATTCGTTATCTCCTCTTTGTGTGCTACTGTTTTCTGTTACTTTTTCTAAAGCTAATAAAGCTGATCCTGTAACAAACGGTATAGTCTCTCCAGGAAAATCATATTTTCCTAGTAATTCTCTTACTTCTAGCTCAACTAACTCACTCAGTTCCTCATCTTCTACCTGGTCTTGTTTATTTAAAAATACTACTATGTTTGGTACACCAACTTGTTTAGCTAATAGAATATGTTCTCTTGTTTGTGGCATGGCTCCGTCTACAGCCGACACAACTAGAATAGCCCCATCCATTTGTGCTGCTCCAGTAATCATGTTCTTAACATAATCAGCATGACCTGGACAATCTACGTGTGCATAATGTCTGTTTTTTGTTTCATATTCTATGTGTGCTGTATTAATTGTGATACCTCTAGCTTTTTCCTCTGGTGCTGCATCAATTTCGTCAAACTTTTTTGCCTGGCTTTGGTTAGCTGCTGCTAATGTTGCTGATATAGCAGCAGTTAATGTTGTTTTGCCATGATCTACATGGCCAATTGTTCCTATATTGACGTGCGGTTTCTTTCTTTCAAATTTTTCACGTGCCATATCTATTCTTCCTTTTATTTTTATTTATTTAATAACGATAGTGTGCAAAAGCTTTGTTAGCTTCTGCCATTTTGTGTGTTTCTTCTTTTTTTCTAATTGCATTTCCATTTTCGTTTGATGCATCTATAATTTCATTAGCTAACTTAATTGCTGTACTATTTCCATTTCTTTGTATAGCAAATTTAGTTAGCCATTTTAAAGCCAAATTTGTACCTCTAAATGCCCTTACTTCCATTGGTACTTGATACGTTGATCCTCCTATTCTTCTTGATTTAACTTCTACTAATGGTGTTGTATTTCTTACAGCTTTTTCCAGAGTTTCTAAAGCATCTTTTTGGGTTTTATGTTGTATTATTTCTAATGATTTGTATATAATTTTTTGTGCTAATCCTTTTTTTCCACTTTTTAATATGCGCGCTGTTATCATATTGATTAGTCTACTATTATATATTGGATCTGGATAAATAGTTCTTTTTTTGGCTATATTTCTTCTTGACATTTATTTTAAGTTTTATTTTTTTGCTTTTTTGTTCCGTATTTTGATCTGCTATTTGTTCTATTTTTAACACCAGTTGAGTCTAATGTTCCTCTTACTACATGATATCTAACACCTGGTAGATCTTTGACTCTTCCTCCTCTAATTAGTACAACTGAATGCTCTTGAATGTTATGCCCAATACCAGGTATATATGCAGTTACCTCAAAACCTGAAGTTAATCTTACTCTTGCTACTTTACGTAATGCAGAATTAGGTTTTTTAGGAGTGGTTGTGTATACCCTTGTGCATACTCCTCGTCTTTGTGGACAAGATTTTAATGCTGGAGATTTAGTTTTCTTTTTGTCTTTCTTTCTCTCTGATCTTATTAATTGTTGAATTGTTGGCATTATTTACTTTTTAAGTATCTATTCTATTTTGAATATCTTTTATATTATAAATATTGTATAAGTTAGTGTCAAACTTCTAATTTTATATTAAGATTTAAGCTTGTATTTCTTTATAAATTTTTCAACTCGACCTTCTGTATCTATAATTCTTTTTGACCCAGTAAAAAAAGGATGGTTGCCTGACCATATATCTACATCTAGTATTTTTTTTGTTGATCCTACTGTCATAATGTGTTTACCATCGCAATATACTTTAGATTCTTTGTACCATTCTGGATGAATATTTTTTTTTGGCATTTTTACTTTAATTATGAATTTAGTATATTTATGTTGTAATTATCTCTTAGAGTATTGTGGTGCCTTTCTAGCTTTACGTAACCCATATTTTTTTCTTTCTTTTATTCTAGCGTCTCTTCTTAAGAGTCCTTCTGATTTTAGCATCATACGGTTTTCTAAGTTTATGTTACATAATGCTCTTGCTAAACCTAATCTAATAGCATCTGCCTGTCCAGTTAATCCTCCTCCTCTTGTTTTTACGTATATATCATATTCTTTATCTAGTCCCAATATATTTAATGGTGTACATGAAATTCTTAGATAATTAGGGCTAAATTGTAGGTATGATTCTCCTGGTAATCCATTAATAATCAATTTTCCTGATCCAGGTATTAATTGTACTCGTGCTATGGATTTTTTTCTTCTTCCTGTTCCTGAATAAATAGTTTTATTGTTGTATCTGGTTAGCATGTTAATTTTTATTTGTTTTGTTATTTAGTTGTTAACACCATTGGTTGTTGTGCTTTATGCGGATGTTGATCATCTGGATAAACTTTTAAATTTTTAAATAGTTCCCTCCCTAAACTGTTTTTGGGTAACATTCCTTTGATTGCATATTCTATGATTTTGTTTGGTGCTCTGTTGTGTAATTTATTGAAAACTTCTATTTTTAATCCTCCTGGTTTTCCTGAATGTCTTTTATACACTTTTTGGGTATTTTTTTTACCTGTCACCTTAATATGTTTAGAGTTAATGATAATAATTCTTGTTTTACTTCTTTGATATGGTAGATATTCCTGTTTATCTTTACCTTTTAGTATATATGCTACTTTACTACTCAATCTACCTAGGTTTTCTTTCTTTGCATCAATGATATACCATTTAGTTGTTTTGTTTACTTTATCTATGAAAGTTTTATTATAATTAAATATCATTTTATTTTATTTTTTTATTAAGCTTTTTCTTGTGGTAAGTCAATATTAAGTTTATTCTTTAGTGCTTCAATTACTTCATCTGCTGATTTTTGTCCAAAATTTTTAATTTCTAATAATTCTTCTTGGGAAAAATCTAAAAGATCTGAAATAGAATGAATTTCAACCCTCTTTAAACAATTATAAGCTCTTGCTGAAAGTTGTAATTCCTCTATCAATATTTGATTAATTTGTTTTTCTTGGTTTTCGTTATAAATATTTTTTGATTTGAAATTAATATTTGTTAGTGGATGAAATAAATTAGTTAAAATATTAGCACCTTGGCTTATTGCTTCTTGAGGTGATAAACTACCGTTGGTCCATATTTCGATAAATAATTTTTCTTCAGCTTTAGTTGAACTATTTTTTGTTTCTTCGATTTTATAGTTAAATTTTGTTGCAGGCATAAATATGGCATCAATTTGTATAAAATCGATAGATTTGTCATCTATTGCTTTTTCTACTAATCGATATCCATTACCTTGTTCAATTTTAATCTCCATTTCAAATATTGTATTGCTGCACACAGTTGCTATATATTGTTTAGGATCTATCACATCTATTTCTGGTGGTAGATTTAATAATCCAGTTGTAATAATTGCAGGTCCTTGAACTCTTATTCTACCTATTTGTGGTTCTTTGCTATGACTTCTTAGTGTTATTTCTTTTAAATTTAATATGATTTCTAAAACGTCTTCACGAACTCCTGTAATAGTTGAGAATTCATGGTTAACTCCGGCAATTCTTACAGCTACTACCGCAGCTCCTGGTAAATTTGATAAAATTGTTCTTCTCAGTGAGTTACCTACAGTAATTCCTTGCCCTTTTTCTAATGGTTCTAGAACAAAATGTCCGTATTGTTCCCTTGCACTTTTTGTTCTTGACTCGATACATTCTATTTGAAAATGGGTCATATTATGTGTATTTATTATATTTTCATAATTATATTATATTGTTTATACTCTACGTTTTTTAGGTGCTCGACATCCATTATGTGGTATTGGTGTTATATCTTTAATAAGTGTTATTTCTATACCTGTTGCTTGTATAGCTCTAATTGCTGTTTCTCTACCTGCTCCTGGACCACTAACCATAATTTCTGTTCGTTTCATGCCTGATTCTATAGCTGATTTAGCTACTTTCTCTGCTGCTGTTTGTGCTGCAAATGGTGTACTTTTTTTTGTGCCTTTAAATCCACTATTTCCTGATGATGACCATGTGATTGTTTCACCTTGTAAATCTGTTATTGTAATTATTGTGTTATTAAAAGTAGATTTGATATGTGTAATACCATTTATAATATTTTTTTTCTTCTTGTTATGATTTTTTCGACTTTGTTTGGCCATGTTATGTTGTTTTTTAAAAAAAAGTTAAATGATGTTTTACTACTTTCTTGGTGCTTTCTTTTTACCTGCTATAGTTTTCTTAGTTCCTTTTCTAGTTCTTGCGTTTGTTCTAGTTCTTTGTCCTCTAAGTGGTAAACTTATTCTGTGTCTCCTTCCTCTATAGCACCCAATTTCCATAAGTCTTTTAATATTAATTGATTCTAGTCTTTTTAGGTTTCCTTCTAATTCATATTTATTGGATAGTACATTCCGTATTGAAATAATTTCATTGTCACTTAAATCTTTGACTTTAGTACTTTTATTTAAATTAATTTTTTTGAGGATTTCTTTTGATCTTGATGTACCTATTCCATATATATATGTTAAGCTAACTTCAATTCTTTTATTTTTAGGCAGATCTACACCTTCTATTCTAGCCATAAATTAATTTATCCTTGTTTTTGTTTGTGTTTTGGGTTTTCACATATAACCATTATCTTTCTGTGTCTTCTTATAATACGGCATTTTTCACATATTTTTTTAACAGATGGTCTAACTTTCATTTTATTACTGTTTCAATGTATTATTTTATTCCATCATATTATCATATTGTTCAGAAATTATGTATGTTTGAATTTGTTTTGCTGTGTCAATTGCTACTCCTACGAGTATTAATAATGATGTTGTTCCTAAACCTTGAAAAATATTTATTTGTGTTATTTTGGAAATAATGAATGGTAATTGTGCAATTAGGAATAAGAAAATAGATCCAATTAGTGTTAATTTATTAATAATTTGTTGTAAGTATTTAATTGTTTCTTTACCAGGTCTAATATTTGGTATACTCGCACCCATTTTTTGTAAATTTTCTGATATGTCTTCTGGATTAAGTATTATAGATGAATATAAGTAACTAAAAGTTATAACGAGTATTGAATATAAGAATAGGTATATAATATTATTTGTTATTGTAAGATTTAACAAATTCGCAATCAAGTTGTTGTTTTTATTGTTTAAATAGACTAAATATTGTGGTAATGTTATAGCTGCTGATGCAAATACAATTGGCATTACTCCGCTTTGGTTTAGCTTTAATGGTATATAATTTTGTTCTTTTAAATTATTCAAATTTCCCAGTTGTTTTGATGATATAATACTTATTTTTCTTTTACTATCTTGTATTATTATATTAGTTACTAAAATTGCTATACAAAGTACTAGAAGTAGTGTAATTGTAATTATATTGTCAATGTTTTTTATACTGTATTTATTAAGATTTCTTGGAATACTTGAAACTATATTTTGGAATATGATTAATGATGCGCCGTTTCCAATTCCATATTCTGTAATAATCTCTGAGAACCACATGATAATCATTGAGCCTGTGGTTAATATTATTATTGAATCTATAATAAAATAACTAGTTGAGTTAAATGTATATGGTTGAATCCACAATGAAACAGATAAACTTTGTATAATTGCCCAAATTATAGTAAAATACCGTGTTATCCTAATTATTTTTTGTTTTCCAATTTCTCCTTCATTCTTTTGTATTTCTTCCAATTGGGGTACTAGTTTTACTAACAATTGTGTAATAATTGAAGAATTAATATATGGTATTATACCTAAGCTAAATATTCCTATAGTTGAAAAACCACCTCCGGAAAAAATATTAAGAAAACTAATTATTTTGTTTTCTATTATGTTTGCATTAAATTCCTGATTATTTATTCCTGGAATAGGTATAAAAATACCTATTCTTGATATAAATAGTACAATAATTGTAATGATTATTTTTTTTATCAGTTTATTTTTATTGTCCATATAATAATGGTATTATTGTTACTTAAATTTGTAATTTAATAATATAGCTTTTGTGTTTCTATATTTCTATCTTCTGCTGTTTTACTAAAAGTTCTTAAATTTTTTAATGCATTGATTGTTGCTCTAGCATTATTTAAAGTATTTTTGGATCCTAATTGTTTGGCTAATATATTTTTAATTCCAGCTAATTCTAGTACGATTCTTATTGATCCTCCTGCAATTACTCCAGATCCTGTTGCTGAAGGTCTTAAAATAATTGTTGCTGCTCCTGATCTACCATATATTGGGTGTGGTATAGAGTAAGACTTTGTTAAAGGAATATTTATTATATGTTTTTTAGCATCTGCAATTCCCTTTTTTACTGCTCCGATTACATCAGTAGCTTTACCTATTCCCACCCCAATTTTTCCATTGTCATTACCAATTACAAGAATAGCTCGAAAACTTAATTTTTTTCCTCCTTTTACTACTTTAGTTACTCTCTTTACTTGTACTACTTTTTCTTCCCAATTATTGTCATCCTTGTTTTTTTGACCTTTTTTTTTCATATTTTTATAAATTTAATTTAACTTTTAAAAAATAATTCCTGTTTCTCTTGCTCCATTTGCTAAAGCTTTGACTTGTCCGTGATATATGTTTTTGCCTCTATCAAAAATAATTTCTTTTATCTTTAGTTTTTGTAATTTTTTTCCTATGTTTTGACCAACAATAGTTGCTGTTTTGCAATTTTTTAAGCATTTTGTTTTATTTTTTATTTCTCTCGAGAGAGTGGAGCTGCTTGTTAATATTTTATTTGTATTGTGATCTATTATTTGTGCGTATATATGTTTATTTGATTTAAAAACATATAATTTAGGTTTTTGAGCTTTTCTTTTTTTCATATTACTATTAATTCATTAAGTTTTATTTACCTGCTTTACCAACTTTTCTTCTAATAGTTTCATTTTCATATTTTATTCCTTTGCCTTTATATGGTTCTGGAGGTTTTATATTTCTAATTGTTGCTGATATTTGTCCTACAGTTCCTTTATCTATTCCTGATACAGTAATAATAGTATTGTTTTCAACTTTGATATTTATTGTATCAGGTGGTTTTATGATTACTGGATGGCTATATCCTACGTTTAGAATTAGTTTTTTATCCTCTATTTGGGATCGATATCCAACTCCTTGTATAATTAATTTTTTTTCAAATCCTTTTGATACTCCTATTATCATATTATTTATTATACTTCTTGAAAGTCCGTGTAATTGTTTTACCTTTTTAGCATTAGACTTTTTAATTACTTTTATTTTATTATTTTCTTTTATTATTTTTATTGATTCAGGTAGTTTGTAAAATAATTGACCTTTTTGGCCTTTAATTTGTATGCTTAATTGATTAATTTCTATTTTTGTATTATTTGGTATAATAATTTCTTTCTTACCGATTCGTGACATATTTTATACTAATATTCTTAATTATTTTTACTTTTAATGTTAATCTAATATTTATGATTACCATATGTAACAGATAACTTCTCCACCTATTCCATACTTTCTTGCACTTCTGTCTGTCATAACGCCTTTTGATGTAGATATTATTGCAATTCCTATTCCTCCTAGTACTTTTGGTAATTCTTTATAAGTAGCATAAATTCTTAGTCCTGGTTTGCTTATTCGTTTTAACTCTGTGATTATAGGTCTTTTTTGTTTATCTTTGTATTTTAATGATATAAGTATATATTTTCTTAATTTTTCTCTGATTTCTTTGAATTCATAAATAAAACCTTCTTGTTTTAATACTTGAATAATGCTTTTTGTCATCTTTGTAGATGGTACTTGTACTATTTGATGTTTTGCTAAATTTGCATTCTTTATTCTTGTTAGCATATCTGATATTGTATCGTTTATCATACGTAATCCTGTTTTAATTTAAAATTTTATTTAAATGGCATACCAAACTTTGTTAATAATGCAAAGCTTTCTTTATCATTCTTTGCTGTTGTAATAATATTTATATTCATTCCCCTAATCTTATCAATTTGTTCATAATTAATTTCTGGGAATATAATTTGTTCTTTTAAGCCTAAGTTGTAGTTACCTCTTCCATCAAATTGTTGATTACTTATTCCTCTAAAATCTCTGATTCTTGGTAGTGATAAGTTAATAAGTTTATTTAAAAAATTATACATTTTGTCTTTTCTTAATGTTACTTTTAAGCCTATTGGAGTATTATCTCTTATTTTAAATCCAGCTATAGATTTTTTTGTTCTTGTTACTATTGGCTTTTGTCCAGTAATGTATATAAATTCTTCTATGCTCTTATCTATTGCTTTGGCATTTTGTGCTGCTTCTCCAATACCTCTATTAATAGTAATTTTTACTATTTTAGGTACTTCATGTACATTTTTATATTGAAATTCTTTGAGTAGTTCTGGAAAAATTTTCTCTTCGTATATTCGTTTTAATGAACTTGTCATAAATTTTAGTTATTTATTTTCAAAACTTTAATGTTGGAATAGTGTATTGGTGCTTCTACTTGTATTATTGATCCTTTTTCTTCTGATTGTTTTGGTTTAATATGTTTTGTTATTATGTTTATTTCTTCTATTTTAACTTTGTTGTTTTTAGTTATTACTTCTTTAATTTTACCAATTTGTCCCTTATATTTTCCTGATATAATTTTTACGCTATCACCTTTTTGAACTTTAATTTTATATTTTTTCATTTTTTATACTACCTCTGGTGCTAGTGATATAATTTTTGTGAAGTTTTTGTCTCTTAGTTCCTTTGCTATTGGCCCAAAAACTCTTGTGCCTTTAGGATTATTATCTTTACTTATAATAACTGCAGCATTATCATCAAAACGAATACTCATGCCATCTATACGATGTAACGTTTTTTTTGTTCTTACTATTACTGCTCTTACAATATCGGATCTTTTTACAGGCATATTTGGAGATGCATCTTTAACGACTCCTACTATTACATCACCTATTTTTGCATACTTTGGATTGTTTGTTCCTAAAACTTGTATACACATAATTTTGCGAGCACCACTATTGTCTGCTATATTTAAATATGTTTGTGTTTGTATCATAATTTAATTAATTTAGTTAATTTCCAGCGTTTATTTTTACTTAGAGGTCTTGTTTCTTCTATTTTTACTTTGTCTCCTATTTGACATTCATTTTTAGGATCATCTACATAGTATTTATTTATTTTTAATATTGTTTTTTTATATTTCTTATGTTGTACTGGTTTTTTGTTTAGCACTATTACTGTTTTATTCATTTTGTTACTTATCACTATTCCTTGTGTTTCTTTTTTAGGCATATAGTTTATATTTCTTATTTATTTTAATATTAGTATTTGGGATATTTGATTTCTAATTTTTTTGAATAGATGTGTTTTAGTATTTTGTTTAGTTTTTTGTTTTATTCTTAGAAGAACTAATTGCTTCTGTAAGTTAAAAATTTCTATATTTTTATTTTCTTTATCATTTATACTATTTAATTTCTTATTTATTTTCATTTCTTTAATTTTAACTTTTGATCTCATTATTTATAATGAATTTAGTTCTAATTGGTAATTTATATGAAGCTAATTTCATTGCTTGTTCTGCTATATTTTGAGAAACACCTGAAATTTCAAATATCATGTGTCCTGGTTTAATTACTGCTACCCAGTATTCTGGTGCTCCTTTGCCTGATCCCATTCTTGTTTCAGCAGGTCTAGCTGTTATTGGTTTGTCAGGGAATACTCTAATCCATAATTTTCCTCCTCTTTTTACATATCTAGTAATAGTTCGTCTTGTAGCTTCAATTTGTCTTGAAGTTAACCATGTTGGTTCATTTGCTTGTAGGCCATATTCTCCGAATATAATTTTATTACCTTTGTTAGCATGTCCTTTCATGCGTCCCCGGTGTTGTTTTCGAAATTTTGTTCTCTTAGGACTTAGCATACTTATTTTTAGTAGTTTAATATATTAGTTGAAATCTTAATTTTAGTTTAAAGTTATTTACTTACTAATTAAATAGGTGTTTCTTCTCCCTTAAATAACCATATTTTTATTCCTAGTGTGCCGTATATTGTTTGTGCTTGTGTATAAGAATAATTTATTTTTGCTCTTAATGTTTGTAGTGGTACTCTACCTTCACGTATCCATTCTGTTCTTGCTATTTCTGTTCCATTTAGTCTACCTGATATTTGTACTTTTATTCCTTTTATGTTTACTTTATTAGCTCTTTGTATTCCTTGTCTTATCACTCTTCTGAAAGCAATTCTTTTTTCTAATTGTTGTGAAATCCATTGTCCTAGTAATGTTGCTTCTTTATCTGGTTCATTTATTTCTATGATATTTATTCTAATTTTATTTTGGATATTTAATTTTTCACTAATTTTGTTTCTTAGGTTGTCAATACCATTTCCTGTTTTACCTAAAATGATTCCTGGTCTTGCCGAATATATGTTAATTTCTATTTGATCAACTTTTCTTTCTATTTTTATTGTGCATATGCTAGCTTTATTTAATTTTTTTTCTATATATAATCTAATTTTATAATCTTCTTCTATCACTATAGGATACTTTTTCATGTTTGAAAACCATGAAGATTTATGTGATTCTGTAATTCCTATTCTAAAGCCTGATGGATGTGTCTTTTGTCCCATTTTTAATTATTTATATTTTAAGTTTAATTGTTATATGGCATGTTGGTTTGTGTATAGGAAATGCTCTTCCCTGTGCTCTTGCTTTAAATCTTTTTAGTATAGGTCCTTTGTCTACAAAAGTATTTATAATCTGAACTTTTTCTCTATTTATTTTGTTTGATTGTTTTTGTTCTAAGTTATTTAAAGCTGATTCAAGTACTTTAATTATGATTTTAGATGCTCTGTATGGCATAAATTCTAGAATTAGTCTAGCTTCATTATACTTTTTACCTTTTATTTGTTCTAATACTCTTTTTGATTTATGTGTTGATAATCTCAAATATCTAGCTCTACTTTGAGATTCGTTTGTGTGTTTTTCCATATTTTATTTTCTTGTTTTTCTATCATTTTTAATATGACTTCTAAAATTTCGTGTTGGTACAAATTCACCTAGCTTATGTCCTATCATTTGTTCTGATATAAACACAGGAAAGTGTTGTTTACCATTATGTACTGCTATTGTGTGACCAATCATATTAGGAATAATTGTTGATGATCTAGACCAAGTTTTAATTGTTTCTTTTTTATTGTTATGATTTAGATTTTCTATTTTATTTAGTAATTTGTACTCTATGTATGGTCCTTTAAATAATGATCTAGACATATGATGTATTATTTATTTTTATTTAAGTTATTTATTTTATTTACGTCGACGTAATATATATTTATTGCTATATTTGTTATGTTTTCTAGTTTTTTGGCCTAATGCTGGTTTACCCCATGGTGTGACAGGTTTTGGTTTACCAATTGGCGATCTTCCTTCTCCTCCTCCATGAGGATGATCTATTGGATTCATTACAACACCTCTTACTTTTGGTCTTTTATTGAGCCATCTATTTCTTCCTGCTTTACCTATTGTTATATTACTTGCATCTATATTGCCAACTTGTCCTATTGTTGCGTAACATTTCTTATTAATTGTTCTTACCTCACTAGAAGGTAGTTTTAGTGTTACTAGATTACCTTCTTTTGCAACTATTTGTGCATATGTACCGGCTGCTCTTACTATTTGTCCGCCTTGATTTGGCCTAATCTCAATATTGTGTACTGCAGTGCCCAGTGGTATTTTTTCAAGAGGTAATGAATTGCCTACTTCAATTGGTATATTTTCGCCTGAAATAATATTTTGTCCTATTTTTATGGATCTTGGATGTAAAATATAGCGTTTATCTCCATCTTGATAGTTTATTAATGCTATTCTTGCGTTTCTATAAGGATCATATTCTATACTAGTGACTGTTCCTGGTATATTAAATTTATTTCTTCTGAAATCAATGCTTCTATATTTTTTTTTATGTCCTCCACCTCTATGTCTAGATGTAATGATACCTCTATTGTTATGTCCTTGATTGCGTCTTATTGATTTAGTTAACCTTTTTTCTGGAAATTTTTTTGTTATTTCACTAAATATTGATACAGTTCTATTTCTTGTACCAGGTGTATATGCTTTATATAAACGAATTATCATATATCTTTTTTGTTTTTATGAAAGTTTTTTTACTATTTCTACTAAGTATTTTCAAATAAATTAATTTTGTCTGAGTCTTGTAATTTTACAATTGCTTTTTTATATTCTTTAATTTGTTTTTTGAATTTTCCAATATTTTTTGTTTTGGTACTAAATATAATTGTGTTGATTTTGGTTACTTTCACATTAAATATATTTTCGATAGCTTTTTTTATTTCATGTTTTTTACTACTTATTTTAACTTTGAAATAATAAATATTATTTTCTATATTTTTTGTTGTTTTATCTGTTATTATTGGGTATTCAATAATATTTCTTTTATTTCTTATCTTTTTTTCTGAAATCATAAAAATTTATGTATTATTTAATCTATTAATTGCTTGTTTGGTTATTAGAATTGTATTTGCTTCTAATAAGGATAGTATGTTGATATTTTTTCTCTCTATTAATTTAATGTTGGGCAAATTTCTGAATGACATATACATAACATTTGTTTTTTCTTCTATGATTATTAATGTTTTATTGTATTTTTTTATATTAAGATCTAATTTGTTTAAAGTATTTAAAACATTTTTGGTATTAGGGATATTATTATTTGTAGTTATATTATCTATTATTATTGTATTCTGCGATTTATTGTATAATAATGTACTGATTGCCAGTTTCTTTTCTTTTTTATTAATTTTAGATTTGTATATTTTATTTTTAGGTCCAAATATTACACCTCCACCTCTCCATAAAGGTGATCTATTTGATCCAGCTCTTGCTCTGCCTGTACCTTTTTGTTTCCATGGTTTTTTGCCTCCACCTCTTACTTCACTTCTCGTTTTTGTATTAGCATTTCTAACTCTATTATTGTTAAGTTGATTTTTTAGTGCTCTATGTACACAGTACATTTGAGTGTAACTATTGTTACTTATTTGAAGATTAATTGATAAAGTACTAATATTGTTGAGCTTATCTATAGATTTGTATTTTATTTTTTTTGTAATAGTCATATATTATTTATTATATATATATATAAGATTTCCATTTTTTCCAGGTACTGAACCTTTAATAACTAAAATATTGTTATTTTTATTGATTTTTATGATTTTTAAATTTCTAATACTAACTTTTTTATTTCCCATTTGTCCAGCCATTCTTTTCCCTGGAAAGACTCTTCCAGGAGTAGTTCCTGCACCAATAGATCCTGGTTGTCTATGATTCTTTGATCCGTGTGACATTGGTCCTCTATTGAAATTATGTCTTTTCTGATATCCACTGAATCCTTTTCCTGTGCTTGTACCTGAAATGTTTACGTATTTTCCCACTTTTAATGTATCTATATTAATAATTTTACCTAATTTCACATTTTTTAATTCATTATTATTAATTGCATATTCTCTTAAGTATTTGAAACATGGTATTTTATATTTTTTAAAATATCCTAATTTAGATTTTGTTAGTTTATTTGGATTAATATATTCGTATCCTATTTGAATGTTGGTTTTTGTATTTGTTAGTTTATTTGTAATTTGTGTAACTGTGCAAGGTCCAACTTTTAAAATTGTTGCTTGTATAGCTGATCCTTCTGAGTTAAATATTTGTGTCATACCTACTTTTTTACCTAATATTCCTAATACCATTGTTTTTTCCTATTTGACTGTATTTCTTATTGTTTTAAGTTTTTATATATATTATCTTGTAATTTGAGTTAATTTTCAAGTTACTTTGATAAATTTTGCATCTTTTTTAGTAATTACTAATTTAAATAGTTATTTATATGTTAAATTATTATAGAGTAATTAAAATGATATATTATAATGGAGTTTTTCAATGACTAAAGTAATAGGAATTGATTTAGGTACAACCAATTCAGTTGTTGCGGTTATGGAAGGAGGTAAGCCAACTGTTATATCAAATAAAGAGGGTCTAAGGACTACACCTTCTGTTGTTGCTTATACAAAAAAACAAGATAAGTTAGTTGGTAATATTGCTAAAAGACAAGCTGTTATGAATCCTGATAATACTTTTTACTCTGTAAAAAGATTTATTGGTAGAAAATACGATGAAGTTGCTAATGAAGTTTATCAATTGTCTTATACTGTAAATAGAGAAAATGCTAATATTAAACTGGATTGTCCTGCTTTGAATAAAAATTTTGCTCCTGAAGAAATTTCTGCTGAAATTTTAAGAAAATTAGTTGAAGATGCAAGTAGATATTTAGGTTATCAAATTACTAAAGCAGTGATCACTGTACCAGCTTATTTTAATGATTCACAGAGACAAGCAACTAAAGATGCTGGCCGAATAGCTGGTCTAGATGTTTTAAGAATTATTAATGAGCCTACAGCTGCTTCTCTTTCATATGGTTTGGATAAAAAGAATAATGAAACTATACTAGTCTTTGACTTAGGAGGTGGAACATTTGATGTTTCTATATTAGAAGTTGGTGATGGTGTTTTTGAAGTCTTATCTACTTCTGGAGATACTAATTTAGGTGGAGATGACTTTGATCGTAAAATAGTTGAATGGTTAGTATCATCATTTAAAAATGATGAAGGAATAAATTTAAGTAAAGATAGGCAAGCCTTACAACGATTAACTGAAGCTGCTGAAAAAGCTAAAATGGAGTTGTCTAGTGTCTTACAGACTGATATTAATTTACCTTTTATAACATCTACAGATACTGGTCCTAAACATTTAGAAAAAAATATTACTCGTGCTAAGTTTGAAGACTTATGTTCAGAATTAATAATACGTTGTCAGGTGCCTGTTAGTAATGCTTTAAAAGATGCTCAACTTAATACTTCTGATATTGATGAAGTTGTTCTAGTTGGTGGTTCTACTAGAATACCTGCTGTTCAAGATTTAGTTAAAAATTATGTAGGTAAAAATCCTAATCAGAGTGTTAATCCTGATGAAGTAGTTGCAATTGGAGCTGCAGTTCAAGCAGGTGTTTTAGCAGGTGAAGTAAAAGATATTTTATTATTAGATGTTACTCCTTTATCTCTTGGAGTTGAAACTCTTGGAGGTGTAATGACAAAAATTATATCTCGTAATACTACAGTTCCTACAAAAAAATCAGAAGTATTCTCAACAGCCGTTGATAATCAACCTAATGTTGAAATTCATGTTTTACAAGGAGAGCGAGAATTTATAAGAGATAATAAAAGTTTGGGTACTTTTAGATTGGATGGTATTATGCCTGCTCCTAGAGGTATACCTCAGATAGAAGTTACATTTGATATTGATGCTAATGGAATATTATCTGTTACAGCTAAGGATAAAGGTACTGGTAAAGAGCAATCTATAACAATTACTGGTGCTTCTACTCTTCCTAAAGATGAAGTAGAACAGCTAGTAAAGGAAGCAGAAGAAAATGCATTGTTGGATAAGCAAAAACGTGAACAAGTTGATGTAAAAAATAGTGCTGATGCTTTGTGTTATCAGTCCCAAAATCAGCTTAATGAGCTAGGAGATAAAATTGATAAAGTTGATAAACAAAAAATAGAAGATAAGATTAATGATTTAAAGCAGTCAATATCTGTTGAAGATTATAATAAAATTAAGGTTCTTCAAAATGAACTACAGGAATTGATGATGCAGTTAGGTAAAACTACCTATAATTCATCTCCGTCTCCTGATGATTCAGTAATTGATACAAATTCAAAAGAAGCATAGCTATCTGGTAATTTTTTCTGCTTTCAAATATTTTAAGCGGGTAACGCGACTCGAACGCGCGACATCAACCTTGGCAAGGTTGCGCTCTACCACTGAGCTATACCCGCATTTAATATTCATATATTTGTTACCACCTCCGAACAGTACCAAATATTTGGTGCTCTTGTCAAACTTTTATACTTACTCAAGTAAGTAGAATAGAATATAACTATTCTACGAATTTCTTGAAAGTTGTTTATACTATAAATGAATTTAAAATTCCTGTTATTAATACTAATCCTACCCAAACTCCAATACTAGTATAGATTAAGTTTTTTGATTTTTCCCATTGTCCTGGTGATGCTAATGTAACTGGTATACCTATAACTAAAATTGTTGACAGTATAACAAAAGCTAAAACTAATAATTCTATTATAATTTTCATGATTTTATTCCTTGCACAAGATTATGTTGTACCATATATTATATTAATTAATATAGATTATTTTATGTTAATACAAAACTTTTGTTTATATAATTATGTATATATGTTGATTTTTTTTTAATAAATTAAATAAATAAATATATTTATTGTACATTTATATGTAATGTAAAATTTATACTTGATATATTTTTTATGAATTATTAATTATTGAATTTTTGTATAAGAGGTGTTATATTTATGTTCTTAGTTCTCAGTAAATTACCAGAAGCTTATGTCATGTTTCGTCCTTTGGTTGATATATTACCTATAATTCCAATCTTTTTTTTATTGTTGGCTTTTGTTTGGCAAGCTGCTGTCGGATTCAGGTAGTTGATTAAATTTTAGTTTGACTTATAGTTATTATTGTGTTTTTACTTTCTGTATTAGTTATCATTATTTATAGTATGGTTGAACCTCTTTTATCAGGAATAGTATTAGGTTTAATTCCTATTACTTTATTAGGTTTGTTAGTTGCTGCTTATTTACAGTACCGTAGAGGTAATCAGTTTGGTTTGTAAATAAAGAGTTTTTTTATTCGTAATTTGTATCTCTCTAAGTTTTTTATTGCTTAGAGAAATTTATATTATAATTTCTTAATTACCAACTAGACTTTTGTACACCTGGTAATAAACAATTATGTGACATTTCTCTAAAAACATGCCTAGAAAGTCCAAAATCTCTATAGAATCCTCTACTTCTACCTGTCATCCAGCATCTATTTCTGTGTCTACATTTTGAGCTATTTCTTGGTATCTTCTGTAAAGATTCTTGTATTTTAATGTTTTTTTCAAAGCTATTTACTGATTTTATTAAATTTTTAATTTCAATTTTTCTTTTGTGATACTTTTTATTTAAATTTAATCTTTTTGTTTCTCTTTGTATCATGCTTTTTTTGGCCATGAATTTAAATTTTTGTTTAGACTAAAAAAATATTCTATGATTTTACTTTATTTTATTTTTAATTTCAACCTTAATAAAAAAAAGATCATATAAATAATAATCTTTTTTTATTTTATTTAGTCAAATTTACCGCTTGTTGATGCAATAACAAATGCAGCATAGGTTAGTATATATCCTACTGAAAAATGAGCTAATCCTACTAATCTTGCTTGAACAATTGATAATGCTACTGGTTTATCTTTCCATTTTACTAAATTTGCTAATGGTGTTCTTTCATGTGCCCAAGCAAGTGTTTCTATTAGCTCTTGCCAATATCCGCGCCAGGAAATCAAGAACATAAACCCAGTTGCCCATATTAAATGACCGAATAGAAACATCCATGCCCATACTGACAAGTTATTCATTCCATAAGGATTATATCCATTAATTAATGGTGATGAATTTAACCATAAGTAATCTCTTAACCATCCCATTAGATAGGTAGATGATTCATTGAATTGATTTGGATTTCCCTGCCATATAGTGACATGTTTCCAATGCCAGTAAAATGTAACCCATCCTATTGTATTAAGCATCCAAAAAACAGATAAATAGAAAGCATCCCAAGCTGATATATCGCAAGTTCCACCTCTACCTGGTCCATCGCATGGGAAGCTATAGCCAAAGTCTTTTTTATCAGGCATTAGTTTTGAGCCTCTTGCGTCTAATGCTCCTTTTACCAGTATCAATGTAGTTGTATGTAGGCCTAAAGCAATTGCATGGTGTACTAAAAAATCTCCTGGTCCTATTATTAAAAATAAGGAATTTTTGCTATCATTAATTGCTTCTAGCCATCCTGGTAACCAGATACTTTCCCCAGCTCTCGTAGCTATATTTGAAGAAGATGATAAAAGAACATCGAATCCATATAATGTCTTTCCTGAGCTAGCCTGTATCCATTGTGCAAATACTGGTTCAATTAAAATTTGTTTTTCTGGTGTACCAAATGCTAACATTGTATCGTTATGTATATACAATCCAAGAGTATGAAAACCTAGAAATAAACTCACCCAACTTAAGTGGGAAATGATTGCTTCTTTATGTTCTAGCATTCTGCTTAGAACATTATTTTTATTTTGTTCAGGATCGTAATCTCTGATAAAAAATATTGCTCCATGTGCGAATCCTCCAACCATTAAGAATCCTGCTATGTATTGATGATGAGTGTATAGTGCAGCTTCTGTTGTAAAACTCTTTGACATAAATGCGTATGGTGGTAAAGCATACATATGTTGTGCGACTAATGATGTAGTAGTTCCTAATGCTGCTAATGCTAAACCTAATTGCATGTGTAATGAATTATTGATTGTTTCAAATAGGTCTTTATGTCCTCTTCCTAGTTTACCACTTGGAGGTCTATGTGCTTCTAAAATATCTTTTAAGTTATGCCCAATTCCCCAATTTGTTTTGTACATGTGACCTGCAATTATAAATATAACTCCTATGGCTAAGTGGTGGTGTGCCATGTCTGTTAACCATAAAGATTGGCTTTGTGGATGAAATCCGCCTAAAAACGTTAATATTGCTGTACCTGCTCCTTCATTTGTGCTGAATATATGATTTAGTTTATCTGGATTAGATGAATACTCAAACCATTTACCTGTGAAAAATGGTGTTAGTCCTAAAGGATGTGGTAAAACTTCTAGGAAATTATTCCATCTGACATGTTGTCCACGTGATTCTGGAATTGCTATATGTACTAAATGACCTGTCCATGCTAATGAGCTCACTCCAAAAAGACCTGATAAGTGATGATTTAGTCTTGATTCATTATTTTTAAACCATGATAATCCAGGCCTAAACTTAGGTTGTAAATGTAACCATCCAGCAAATAGCATAGCTGCTGATAGTACAAGTAAAAATATTGCTCCATTATATAGGTCACTGTTTGTTCTCATTCCAATTGTATACCACCAATGGTATAAACCAGAAAAAGCTAAATCAACTGGGTATGTTGTTCCATTTTTTGTAAATGCTTTAATTGCTGCTTGTCCAAAATGTGGGTCCCATATAGCATGGGCTATGGGTTTTGTTTTAATTGGATTAATTATCCATTCTTCGAAGTTACCTTGCCATGCTACATGGAAAAGATTTCCAGATGTCCATAAAAAAATGATTGCTATATGACCAAAGTGTGATGCAAAAATTTTTTGATACAAATTTTCTTCTGTCATTCCATCATGACTTTCAAAGTCATGTGCAGTTGCTATTCCGTACCAAATTCTTCTTGTGGTAGGATCTTGTGCTAGTGCTTGGCTGAATTTTGGAAATTTTGTTGCCATTCTTATTTATCCTTATCCTATTGATATTATTCTTGCTAAGAAGAATGCCCAAGTAGTTCCTATACCTCCTAATAAATAGTGAGCTAAACCTACTGCTCTTCCTTGTGTAATACTTAAAGCTCTTGGTTGAATATATGGTGCTACTTTAACTTTGTTGTGTGCCCATACAATTGATTCGATTAGTTCTTGCCAATAACCTCTTCCACTAAATAAAAACATTAAGCTAAATGCCCAAATAAAGTGCGCTCCTAGAAAGATTAATCCGTATGCAGATAATGCTGAACCATACGATTGAATTACCTGAGATGCTTGTGCCCATAAGAAATCTCTTAACCATCCATTGATTGTTATTGCACTTTGGGCAAAATTACCTCCTACAATGTGTGAAATATTTTGTCCCTTTACACTTCCCCATACGTCTGATTGCATTTTCCAGCTAAAATGAAAAATTACTATAGATAGTGAATTATACATCCAGAATAATCCAAGAAATACATGGTCCCAAGCTGAAACTTGACAAGTTCCACCTCTGCCTGGTCCATCGCATGGAAAACGAAATCCTAGATTTGACTTGTCTGGAATTAAGCGCGAGTTTCTTGCAAATAGGAAACCTTTTACTAAAATTAGTACTGTTACGTGTATAGTAAATGCGTGTATATGGTGGATCATGAAATCAGCTGTACCAAGTTTGATTGGCATCATTGCTATTTTATTTGCTATTATGATTGTATCTCCTCCAAATGCATAGCTTGCTGTTGCTAATGAATTAGGACTGGTATTGCTAGGAGCTAATGTATGAATATTTTGTATCCACTGTGCAAAAATTGGTTGTAATTGTATACCTGTGTCTGAAAACATATCTTGTGATCTTCCTAATGCTCTCATAGTATCATTATGTATGTATAAACCAAATGAATGAAATCCTAAGAAAATGCATAGCCAGTTTAAATGTGAAATGATTGCATCTCTGTGTCTAATAATTCTATCTAGAACATTATCATAGTTTTGTGCTGGGTTATAATCTCTTACCATGAATATAGAAGCGTGTGCACCTGCACCTACGACACAAAATCCACCTATCCACATGTGATGAGTAAATAAAGAAAGTTGGGTTGCATAGTCAGTTGCTATATATGGATATGGAGGCATTGCATACATATGGTGAGCGACTATTATACTTAAAGAGCCCATCATAGCTAGGTTAATTGCTAGTTGTGCATGCCAAGAAGTTGTTAGTATTTCATAAAGTCCTTTGTGCCCTTCTCCTGTAAACGGTCCTTTATGTGCTTCTAGAATTTCTTTCATGCTATGCCCTATTCCCCAGTTAGTTCTGTACATATGTCCAGCAATTAAGAATATTACTGATAATGCTAAGTGATGATGGGTGATATCGCTTAGCCATAAACCTCCGTTTATAGGATTTAGTCCCCCTTTAAATGTTAAAAAATCTGAATATTCTTGCCAGTTTAGTGTAAAAAATGGTAATATTCCTTTACTAAAGCTAGGGTATAATTCACTCATTAAACTTCTATTAATCATGAACTCATGTGGTAGTGGTATCTCTTTGGGTGATACTCCTGAGTCAAGTAATTTGTTAATTGGTAGTGATATATGTATTTGGTGTCCTGACCACCCTAGACATCCCAAGCCTAATAATCCTGCAAGGTGATGGTTCATCATGGACTCTACATTTTGAAACCATTCTAATTTTGGTGCTGATCTATGATAGTGAAACCACCCTGCAAAGATCATTAACAGAGACATGACTAGTCCGCCAATAGCTGTTGAGTATAGCTGGAACTCTGTTGTTATTCCTGATGATCTCCAAAGTTGGAAAAACCCTGAAGTGATTTGTATTCCCTGGAATCCTCCACCTACATCTGCATTTAATATTTCTTGTCCAACAATTGGCCAAACTATTTGAGCACTTGGTTTAATTAATGTTGGATTTTCTAGCCATGCTATATAATTAGAAAATCTAGCACCGTGAAAATACATTCCACTTAGCCATAGAAAAATAATAGCTAATTGTCCAAAATGTGCACTAAAAATCTTTCTTGATATATCTTCTAAAGAATTTGTATGACTATCAAAGTCGTGAGCATCTGCATGTAAATTCCAAATCCATGTAGTTGTATTTGGTCCTTTTGCTAGTGTTCTCGAAAAGTGTCCAGGTTTTGCCCATTTATCAAAAGATGTTGCTACTGGATTTTTATCTATGCTAACTTTGACTTTACTTGCCTCTTGCTCTTTTGAGCTCGTTGCCATTGAGATTCTCCTCTCTATATTTTATTCATTAAATGAGACAGTTAATAAAACACTCACACACTAAAGGTTTAAAAGTTATTACTTGAATTATCTCTTTATTATGAATAGAATTCTTAATTCTAGTGTCTCACTGTATCATGAGCTGCGAGTTTTTATTTTAATATATAAATATTATAGTGTGACTTATATCAGTTCTGCAAATCTGTTAACAATAGTTAAAATCTGATAAAATTTAGTTAAGTTTAACTTTCATTAATGCTTGACCGCAATCAACTATTTCCCCATCTTTAACAAGTATTTCAACTACTTCTCCTTCTACTTCTGATTCAATTTCATTCATTAATTTCATTGCCTCTATTATGCAAACAGTTTGTTTGGGTTTAATAATTTCATTTAATTCTACAAATGCAGGTTCATTTGGTGCTGGTGATTTATAAAAGTTACCAACCATAGGGGATATAATTATTGAATATGTAGTAGATTGTTCGTTAGTATTTTTGCTCAGATTAGTAGGATTATTTATTGCTTTCTTTGTTTTATCTACTTTTTTGCTATTTATTTGTTGTTTATTTTGATTTTGTTTTATGCAATAATTAATATCTTTTTTTCTGATTTTATTAATCAATATAGTTTTTTTTTCCTGTTTAACTTTAACTTTTTTAATGTCATTATTTTTGATAGAGTAAATGAGTTCTATTATGTTATTTAAACTTTGCATTATAGTTATTTTTTGTTATAAGTTATCTTAAGTATATTTTTTATGTTAATATTAACGTATGAGCTATATTATTTTTTTATATATAATTTCATCCTTTAACATCCATATTCTTCTTTTGTTAGATAATTCAATAATTGGTGTTTTATATTTACTTGAAATTTTTTTGTAGCCTACTAAAAGTATCTTTTTATCTAAATAAAGTACAATTTTTTTTTACTTTATAAGGCATAATTTTTATACTAATTAAACTTTTTTTCATTATTTTATTTGTATATTTTTATTAAGCTCATTATTTTATAGATTAATAGAACCTATTTTATTTATCTTTTTTAAGATATACTTGATTAAGTTTTATATAATATTATATATTATATAATGATTATTTGATTTTTGCTAATGTTAATAGCTGATGATTTAGACGAACTTTTGAATATACTGCCTAATTTTGTGAAAAGTCCTTTAGATGTGCATCCTAATAAAAAATTGTTAATAGAAATTATTATGGATTTGGGACGAAAACCTGAGGCTCGTTTTCCAAATGGACCTGAGTATTTATCTAATATTATGATATCTCGACACGATTTGGATTATTGTATAAAAAAAATTCCTAATTTTAGTAGTGATAATAGATCTGGTATTGAGTACACTCTCCATAGAATTAGTTCAATTAAAAATAGAAAAGGAAATATAATTGGTTTAACTTGTAGAGTTGGTAGAGCTATATTTGGTACTGCTAGCATGATACGTGATTTATTATATATTGGTCATTCTATTCTGTTGCTTGGTAAGCCAGGGGTTGGCAAAACAACTCTTATAAGAGAAATTACTAGAGTTCTAGCCGATGAAATGGAAAAAAGAGTTGTTATCATTGATACTTCTAATGAAATAGCTGGTGATGGTGATATTCCTCATCCTGCTATTGGTAGGGCTCGTAGGATGCAAGTAGTACAACCTGAACTTCAACATCAAGTTATGATTGAAGCAATAGAAAATCATATGCCAGAAGTTATTGTTATCGATGAAATAAGTACTGAATTAGAAGTATTAGCTGCTAGGACGATAGCACAAAGAGGAGTACAATTGGTTGGTACAGCTCATGGAAGTTATTTGGAAAGCGTAATTAAAAATCCTACACTATCTGATCTCATTGGTGGTGTGCAATATGTGACTTTAGGTGATGATGAAGCCAGAAGAAGAGGATCCCAAAAAAGTATATTGGAAAGAAAAACTTTTCCAGCTTTTCAAATAGCTGTTGAAATCCATCAACGTAATGTTTGCATTATTCATGAAAAGGTTGATAAATTTGTTGATCTAATTCTTCAAGGATCTATTTTTTCTCTTGAACGTCGTACGTTAAAGTTAGATGGTTCTGTTTCTATTGAATGTGAAGATTCTAATTTTATGGAGTTTAATTATTGTAGTACTAGTTATTTTAATTCATCTTTGATTACACAATCAAAGCATATCAAAAACTCTGGTTTAAGTAACTTTTCTAAAAATAGTTTTGCTGAAAATTTGTTTAGTAGTTTAAATATTTCAGATACTCAAGTTTATACAAATTCTAAGCTTTTTGGTAATTTATATGAAACTAAAGAAATTAATTTATCTAGTAAAATAGATAAAAATATTCCTAAACTTTACGTTTACGGTATTAATTTGCAGCAAATAGAAAAAGTTATAATTAACTTAAATTTGTCTATTTTATTAACAAGGGATATTTTAAAAGCAACTTCTATATTAGCTATTAGATCTTATGTTAAACAAAATAGTAAAATTCGTTATATTGCTAAATCAAGACACATTATTATATATACAATTCATAATAATAGTATTAATAATATTGTTAGAGCATTGAAACAAATACTTGTTTCTTAGATTTTATTTTATTTGAGCCACCATAATTTTTCTTCGAAAAAAATTAATTAATATTCAGACTTTACCTAAAGTAGGATATGCTATTGAAAAAAATATTTTAATTTATAGATACAGGTTGTAGATACTAATTTATATCATTAATTTTTTAAGGAGTTTTTAATGTCTGAAAAGGAAGCGAATCAAAATATTTTTGAAAAAGTTAGAAATATTGTTGCTCAGCAACTAGGTGTTGACAAACAATTAGTAACTTTGGAAGCAAATTTTGCTGATGATTTGGGTGCTGATTCTTTAGATACTGTTGAATTAGTTATGGCTATTGAAGAAGAATTTGATATTGAAATTCCAGATGAAGATGCTGAAAAAATCGCTACTTTAGATCAAGCTGTTAAATTTATTCAAAGAGTTGTAAATGTTAATTAAAATTAATTTTTGTAGATTTAGCTAATTAATTTATAATAAGGAGAGGGTGGGATTCGAACCCACGGAACCTTTCGGTTCATCTGATTTCAAATCAGACGCAATAAACCAACTCTACCACCTCTCCTTATTTATTATAAATTCCTATGATAATTATATCAAAAAAGGAATGTTAATACAATTATTGACTTATCCTTTTAAAATTTTATTCATACGTTGCTTTTCCTGTAAACTTTTTACTTACAGGATTTTTATTTTTTCCTATACTGTGCATAATATTTCCAACTGCGATTCTACCTTCATTGGATTTTTCTGGAAAAATTCCATCTTTTGGATGCAGATATTGTACCTCCCCATTTGGAAAAATTCTATATATCTTAAAGTTAGCAATTTTAAATTTATTTTTAAGTTGACTACCTAAAGCAAGACACTGTTCTTTCTTTGCTAAATACAATAAATTGTCACCTTCAGCCATTATAGCCGAGCCACCAGTAGGCATTTCGAATATTTTATTATTTTTACTGTTCCAGGTAATAGCATATTTTTCTTCTATTTCTGCTGATCTTAACCAACCACCTGTACTCCCACCGAATGTTGGTGATGGCATTTTAAAATTTATTTTATTATTCATATTCTAACTTTTATTAATTAATATAATATATATACTATATAATTTTATATAGTATCTCTAAAAGACATAGAGCTTAATGATTATGTCTTTTGTTCATGTTTATTTTAAAATATTAAATATCTATTTAACTGTGTTATTTACAGTTGATGATTCAATTGGTTCTATTAAATAGAGTTTAATTAAATTCCATGTTAATTTGCTATATATATTTATTTTGTATATTAGCTTAGTTATTCTATTTATATTCTTTTTTTCAATTTCTATTAGAAGTTTATTTTGTAATGCGCATATGTCTAAATATTTAAAAAATTCTGGTTTATCTATATTTAATGCTACAGGAAAGATTCTAGAAGCACTTTCATTTGTTTTTCTAATTACTTGCATATCATATTGTCTAGCATCTAATCCAATCGATTCATAAAAGTTTGATCTTTGAAAGTCATTTAAATACATAGTTGCAAAAACACTAATTAAAAAAAATCTGCACCATAATTTAGATTTTTTATTATTTAAAAATTGTGGTTGTGATTTTAATAAGGCTGCAAAAAAATCTCCATGTCTATTTTCATCTTGACACCAATTTTCAAAAAATTTAAAGATAGGGTATATTCTGTGCTCGGGATATTTTTCTAGATGTCTATATATTGTTATATATCTCCAGTAACCAATTTTTTCTGATAAGTATGTGGCATAAAAAATAAATTTAGGAGCAAAAAAGGTATATTTTCTACTTTTAGTTAAAAATCCTAGGTCCAGTGATAAGTTAAAATCACCTATAGCTTTATTTAAGAATCCAGCATGTCTTGCCTCATCTCTCGACATTAGCAAAAAACATTCAGCAAGAATTGGATTACTTTTTTCTAATCTTCTTGATAGTTCTTTATATAGAAGAAATCCAGAAAATTCTGCAGTACAAGATCTTTCAAGAAATTCAATAAATAATGTTTTTGTATGTTTATCTAAATAATCCCATGATTTATTAAATTCTTCATCTCTAATAAAGTGTTTCTTATTGTAATCTGCCTTGAATTCTTTTAATAGTGCTCTAAATTCTTCAGTATTTAAAGAAATGTCAAGATTTGACATTTCTTTAAAATCAGTTGTGTAAAATCTAGGTGTTAATAGAGTTTCTTTAGTTTGTTGATTTATCGGTTTTATTGTAGTTTGCATATTGACGCTTTAAATATCATCGTATTTTTGTCTAACTAATTGCTTTTATACTAACTTTAAGTATTATTTTATCTGTTCATACTTTTAAAAAATTTACATTTCTTTAACTTAATGTAATTTAATAATATAAATTAATTAATAAAATTAAATATTATATATTTAGTTTTTGCTTAACTTTTTATTATGATTTTAAGTTAAATTTTATCCGAGTTTTGGAGGTATTAATGGTCATGATTGATATTATAAGTTTAGGTTGGGGATCTTTGCTTGCTATATTTACTTTTTCTATTGCTTTAGTTGTTTGGGGAAGAAATGGGTTTTAATTTAAATAAGGATTATTATAAATGGTGTCAGAAATTTTTTTAACTGCTATAATTAGTGCGGTGATGATTATGGTTGGTTTAGTTCTAGGTTTTCTACTATTAAAAATACAAGGTGAATAATTTTTTTAGTCTTACTAGAATTTTTTTTTTAAGTAGCTTATTATAAGTTAATAAAATTGTTTTGTATATTTAACAAATTAAATAATATTCTAATGTATTAATTAGTTTGTTTATATTTAACATATTAAATATTTAGGGTTGAGTTTTAGTAATGATTAAGATTTTTTTTTATTTATTTAGCTTTTTTACTATATTCTTGATATTAATTGTGAATCCATCTAAAAATAATGTTAATAATTTTAATTATCAAAGTAAAATATTGAATTTTAGATCTAATCAGTTGTTTTTACAAAAGTTAATAGCTTTTAATGTTGTTATTTTTTTTCTTTTGATAATTATTTTTTTACTTTAAGTTTATTAACGATTTATTATTCCTATTTAAATTTTTATTAGATAATTTTACTACTATTATGTCTATTAATAAAAATAATTGCCCTGTACCTTTTGATCAACAACCATTAAATGAGTATCTTTCTTTAAAAGAATCTTGTTTATTTTCTTGGTCCATTTCAAAAACTAAGACCTTTATTTTTGGACTGATATCAATTTTTATCTGTATTCTAATATCTGTAAATTTTTTTTTGGTATTTTTTTCTTATAAATGTAGTATATTTAAAATGTTAATTCTAAATTTTGCTATTTCTAATATAGTTTTAATGTTAGTATTTATTAGATTATATTTAGGTTGGTCGTATGTTGTTAAAAGATTACTTAGTGCTACTGTTTTTTACGAAGAATCTGGTTGGTATGATGGACAAGTATGGGTAAAAACTTCTGATTATTTAATACAAGATCGTTTAGTTGGTATCTATCAAATATTGCCTTTTGTTTTAAGAATTAAATATACATTTTTAATCTTAGGGTTTAATTTTTTATTATCCTATTTTTTTTACAGTCATATTTGAATACTTTTATTTATTATTGTATGATAATTTGGTCGCGGGGTAGAGCAGTCTGGTAGCTCGTCGGGCTCATAACCCGAAGGCCAATGGTTCAAATCCATTCTCCGCTATTATATATATTACTAAAATTTAATTAATTAAATATTAGCTAATTTTTGTATATTTTTATAATATAACATTATGATTCATCTTTTATTATTATAAAATTTTATTTATTTTTATTTATTAAAAAATTATTTAATATAATTATGCTAACTAAAAATTTTCTGCAAGTTGGAGATAAAGCTCCTTGTTTTTCTGCTGTTGCTGTATATGAACAAGAGTTTAGGCGTATTAATCTTTCTGACTATTTAGGTAAATATGTTATTCTGTTATTTTATCCTTTAGATTTTACTTTTGTATGTCCTACAGAAATTATTGCTTTTAGTGAGATGTATGACCAAATTAATTCTTTAGGTGCAGAAATTTTGGGAATATCTGTAGATAGTGAATATTGTCATTTGGCGTGGATGCAGCTTGATCGTCAATCAGGAGGAGTTGGTGATTTAAAGTATCCGTTAGTTTCTGATTTAAATAAGCAAATTAGTTTATCTTATAATGTTTTAAATCATGAAGGTAAATCCTTAAGAGGTTTATTTATTATTGATAAGGAAGGTATTATTCAGCACTCTTTGGTGAATAATCTAGATTTTGGTAGAAGTGTCAATGAAACATTGAGAACTTTACAAGCTATCAAACATGTTCAAAATAATCCAGATGAAGTTTGTCCTGCTAATTGGCAACCTGGTAATGCTACTATTAAAAGCAATCCGATTCAATCTAAAGATTATTTTCAATCAATTTAATTTCTTTATTTCCTATTGAATGTGTTGAGGATTAAGTATTAACTCTTTAAAATTTTTAATATACTAAGATTAAGATATAGTAAAAGTTTATTGTATTTAATATACATATTTTAATACTTAAAATATGTAAGTATTTTAAATTTGAATTTTCTATGCATTGAAAAAAACAGAGGTAAAAAGTAATGTCTACAAATTTAGCTCAAAAATTGCGTGAAGGAACCACTAAAGCACATAGTATGGCTGAAAATGTTGGTTTTGTTAGGTCCTTTCTTGGTGGAGTAGTAGATAAACAATCTTATTGTAAGCTATTAGGTAATTTGTTTTTTATTTATTCTGCTATAGAAGAAGAAATAGAAGTTAATAAGACTCATAAAGTTGTTAAATCCATATATTTTCCTGAGTTGTACAGAAAAAATAGTTTAATAAAAGATCTCAATTATTATTATGGAAGTAATTGGTCAAAGTTAATTCAACCTTCTTCTGCTACACAGATATACGTTGATCGAATACATAAAATTAGTTATAATAATCCAGAACTTTTAATAGCTCATTCATATACAAGGTATATTGGTGATCTATCTGGTGGTCAGATACTCAAAAAAATAGCAAAGAGTGCTATGCAGCTCCCTGATAATGTTGGCAGTTCTTTTTATGATTTTGATCTCGTAAAAGATGAAAAATTGTTTAAAGATCAATATCGTGATTCATTAAATAATATTCCATTAAGCTCTTTACAGATTGAACAAATTATAGCGGAAGCCAATATTGCTTTTAATCTAAATATGAAAATTTTTCAGGAGCTTAATTCTAATTTGTTGAAAATTATGCTAATGTTGTTTCTAAGTTCAGTTAATAGTTTTTATAAAAAATTAACATAATTTAATTTGTTGATTATATTTGTATATAAATAAATACCTCTTTTAATAATTTGGGTATTTTATCTTATACTATTAATAATATTTTATATTAAATAAATTTTGATATGTATAAATTAAAAACGTTAAGCTCTGTTTCTAAACGCTTTAAAATTTCTTACAGTGGTAAATTTTTGCGACGTAGCGCTTGTAAAAGTCATTTATTACAAAAAAAGACTAGTAAGAGAAAACGTAACTTACGTAGAGTTACTAATGTAAATTATTTTGATCAATATAGTTTAAATAATAATTTACCTTATTCATAAATATTATTAAATAATTACAAATAAAATTACAATTTATGACAAGAATTAAAAGAGGTAGTGTTGCACGAAAAAGGAGAAAAAAAATACTTAAGTTAGCTAAGGGTTTTAGAGGATCTCATTCTAAATTATTTCGTACTGCTAAACAACAAGTTTTAAAATCTCTTAAGTATTCTTATATAGGTAGAAAAAATAAAAAACGTGTCTACCGCCGTTTATGGATTTCCCGTATAAGTGCAGCTGTTCGTTCACATGATATAAAATATAGTTATTTTGTTTCTTTCTTAAAGAAGTCTAATATTGGATTAAATCGTAAAATGCTTGCTCAGCTAGCTATAGTAGATAAATTTGTTTTTAATTATTTTGTAACATTAGTCAAATCTTAATTTACATTAAGATTTGACGGTCGTATAAAATTTTATAAAAAAATTAAGAAGAAAATAAATGATCAATAAATTATAAAAATAATAAATTAAAATATAAAAAATTCTAAAAATAGGTGTTTATTTTATATAGAAAGAAGAGATGCTCTAGTAATTAAAACTGCTATTTCTATATACAATTGTTTTATTTTTTTATAAAACTACGTGATTTTTCTGGATTATTCTTTGTGTTATTGTTTGAATTAATCTAGATTAACTTATCTATCTGTTTATTTCTTAGACTAATATATTCTATCTAAAATGTAGTAACTAACTAGTAATAAATCTCTTATATTTTTTTTAGAATATCTTGTATACATAGTATGTATAGCTACTTGTATGTGTTCCTTTGCTAGATCTTTAGCTTTTTGTATTCCTTTTGTATTCTTTATTATTTTAATTACTTCATTTATATTGTCTTGATTATTAAATTCATTGTTTATTAAAATTTTAAGTTCTGGTTTTTCTTCTAAAGCAAATATTAATGGGGCTGTTAGATTACCATTTTTTATATCTGATCCAGCTGGTTTACCTAATATTTTTGTTGATCCTATTATATCTAATATATCATCTATTATTTGAAATGCGAGTCCTATGTGTTTACCATATAAGTAAAAATTGTTCTGTGTTTCTTTATTATTTGAGTTTAGCATCGTAGTTGCTTTACAGCTACATGCAATTAATGATGCTGTCTTATAAAATGACTTTTCTATATAATCCTCTATGGAAATTTTGTAGTCAAAGGATTTTATGCTTTGTTTTACTTCTCCTTCTGCAAAATCAGTTATCACTTTAGATATAATCTTTACTACATTTGAATTATTTAGATTTGCTAGATACCAAGATGATTGTGCAAATAAAAAATCTCCTGCTAAAACTGCAATTTTATTACTAAAAACATTGTGTATTGTTTCAGTGCCTCGTCTAGTTTCACAATTGTCAATAATATCATCATGCACTAAACTAGCGGTGTGTATTATTTCTGTTATTTCAGCTAATCTTTTTTGCTCAGCTGATATTTTTCCTGTTCTAGATATTAATTTAGCTATTATTAATATTATTGTTGGTCTGATTCTTTTGCCCCCTGCACTGAAAAGCTGCTCTGCAGCTGCATAAAGTATAGGATGTTCTGCAATTACCATTCTCTTTAAGTTAATATTTAGTTGTTCAAGTTCAATATTGATAGACTCAAATTTTGGATATAAATGTTTGTTCATTATAAATTGTAAAAGATCAGTTTTTTAGTTACATATAAAAATTTGATTTCATTTTCCTAAGGAAGTTTCTTCTGAATTTTATTGATTAATTTATTTTATAATTAGCTTGATTTATTAATTATGATATAATTAGATTAGTTGATAAATTTATTTTAATATTTCTTATATTATAATATTTCGAGGAGATACTTAATTAGTAATGTGTCAAAAAAATAAAAAGATTAATTTACCAGTTACCTCTACTGCTAATACTAAAATCAGTAAAGAAATTATTCTAGTTTTGTATCAAGATATGTTACTGGGACGCTATTTTGAAGATATGTGTGCTCAGATGTATTATAAAGGTAAAATGTTTGGTTTTGTTCATCTATATAATGGTCAGGAAGCTATTTCTACTGGTGTGATTAAATTATTAAAACCATGTGACTACGTTTGTAGTACTTATCGTGATCACGTACATGCTTTAAGCAAAGGTGTAGATCCAAGTATTTTAATGGCGGAACTCTTTGGTAAAGAAACTGGTTGTAGTAAAGGTCGTGGTGGCTCAATGCATATTTTTTCAGCGGCTAACAATTTTTTAGGAGGCTTTGCATTTATAGGTGAAGGTATTCCTGTAGCAGTTGGTGCTGCTTTTCAAAGTATATATAGAAAACAAGTCTTAAATGAAATTGATGAGTTGAGTGTAACTGTTTGTTTTTTTGGTGATGGTACAACTAATAATGGGCAATTTTTTGAGTGTTTAAATATGTCTGTTTTATGGAAATTACCTATTTTATTTGTTGTGGAAAATAATCAATGGGCAATTGGTATGGCTCACCATCGTTCTACTTCTTTGCCTGAGATACATAAAAAGGCTCAAGCATTTGGTTTACCTGGTATAGAAGTAGATGGCATGGATGTTATTGCTGTTAGAAATGTAGCTAATCAGGCTATTCTTAGAGCCAGATCTGGTCATGGACCAACGTTAATAGAAGCATTAACTTATCGTTTCCGAGGACACTCTTTAGCTGATCCAGATGAATTAAGATCTTGTCAAGAAAAAAGTACCTGGTTGGCTCGTGATCCTATTAAACGAATGAGGAATTATATTTTAGATTTTAATATAAGTTCATCTAAGGATTTAGAGATTATTGAATTAAAAGTTAAGCAAAGTATAGAAAATGCTGTAGATTTTGCATTATCTAGTCCTGAACCTAGTTTAACTGATTTAAAAAGTTATTTGTTTGTTGAAGATTAGTTTACTTTACTTCTGGTATAATAAATTTATATATAAAAAATTATGAGTAAAACTTTTTTATTTAATGCTTTACGTGAAGCTATTGATGAAGAAATGCAAAAGGATTCATCTGTTTTTATCTTAGGAGAAGATGTTGGCCATTACGGTGGTTCTTATAAAGTTACAAAAGATCTACATATAAAATATGGTGATATTCGCATCTTAGATACGCCTATTGCTGAGAATAGTTTTATGGGTATGGCTATTGGTTCTGCTATGACTGGTTTGAGGCCTATTGTTGAAGGTATGAATATGAGTTTTCTCTTGCTTGCCTTTAATCAAATATCTAATAATGCTGGTATGTTAAGGTATACTTCTGGTGGTAATTTTAATATTCCCTTAGTTATTCGCGGTCCTGGTGGAGTTGGGCGTCAATTAGGAGCAGAACATTCTCAACGTTTGGAAGCTTATTTTCAAGCTATACCTGGATTAAAAATTGTTGCTTGTTCTACTCCTTATAATTCCAAAGGATTATTAAAGTCTGCTATACGTGATAATAATCCTGTTATTTTATTTGAACATGTATTACTTTATAATTTAAAAGGTGATATTCCTGATGTAGATTACTATGTTCCACTTGATAAAGCTGAGTTAGTTAAATGTGGACAGGATGTTACAATAGTTACTTATTCTAGAATGAGATATCATGTAATGCAAGCTGTAGATTTACTTGTTAAAGATGGTTTTGATCCTGAGGTTATTGATTTGATTTCTTTGAAGCCTATAGATATAAAAAGTATAGTTTCATCTTTAGAAAAGACTCATCGCTTAATAATTGTGGAAGAATGTATGAAAACAGGTGGTATCGCTGCCGAAATTATTGCTCAGATTAATGATAATTACTTTAATCTTCTGGATTCTCCAATTATTCGATTGTCCTCTTTAGATATTCCTACTCCCTATAATGGAAATTTGGAAAGAGCAACTATCATACACCCTGAACAGATAGTAGATTCTGTAAGAATGTTACTATCGTAATTTTTATTAATATAAATTATTTTTATTTTACTTTTTTACCTTTAAAAGTTTATTTCTGTAGCTTGTACCTTTTCCCATTGTTTTTTCTTTAAAACAAAAAAGATTTGAGCTAATGTTACGCTTATAAAAAATATAATCATACTTTTGATTCTAGTTGGATTTTGTAAAACTATTTCTGTTTCATTTTGACCGAAACCTCCGATATTAGGATCGTTTGTTAAATTTTGATTCATTGAAATAGTTTCACCTTCTTTTATTATTAATTGTAATCCTTTTGGTATACTTTCTCTTGTTATTTCTTTATCACTTTTTTCTATATCGATAAAATAACCTCCTTTGTCGTTACTACTAATTTGTAATATTTTACCTTCAGTGGTTGAAATAACGGGATTATTATTTGATTTGTCACCAGTTGGATATACTTGTCCTCTTCCTCTATTTCCTCCTGCATATATAGGATACTTTAAAAAGAATATATTTTTGTCCTTACTTGGATCTGGAGATAGTATTGGAAAAATAATTTCTTGTTTCTTATTTCCTGCTAATGGACCTATTACTAGAATATTTTCTTTTGATTTGCTGTATGGCTGTATGAAAAATTTTTTAGTTTTATCTTTTAATTCTTCGTTTAATAATTTTTTAGGAGCTAATCTGAAGCCTTCTGGTAATATTAATATAGCTCCCATATTTATTGATCCTTCTGAGCCATTTCCTAATATTTGTTTATCATTTATATTATAAGGAATTGATATTTTTGCTTCAAATATGCTATTAGGTAATACGGATTTTGGTACTTCGATTGATATAGGTTTTTGTGCTAAATGGCAATTAGCGCAAACAATTCTACCCGTTGCTTCCCTTGGATTTTCATATCCTTGTTGAGCATATATAGGAAATCCAATAGTTTGTTGAATTTCAAAGTTTAATAAACTGGTAAAACTTACAATTACTATTATTAATTTCCTGATTAATGCTTTTTTATTGTTTATAGTCATGATCATTTTTGCTATTATATTTTTTATATTTATAATAACATTCTATGTTTATCTTTGATTGGAAATATGTATTTTTATCTTAATTTTTTATACTTTAAATACTTTTAAAGTAACTATACCACTAAAATATAATACAATTATAGTTAAAGTCATTATTACTTGTGTAACTGGATCAGTTGAGGGTGTAACTATAGCTCCTATTATTGTTGCAAAAAATATAATATACTTCCATGATTTTAGCATTATTTTATAATCTAGGATTTTTGTAATTCCTAGAAGTAATTGTATTATTGGAATTTGGAATGAAATTCCTGTACTAAATGAAAATAAGATTATAAAGTTGAAATATTCCTCAAATGACCATATTGGTTCTATTATGTCTGATCCATATGCTATTAAAAATTTTAAAGTTATTGGTATTAAAATACTATAAGAAAAAGATATTCCTAAAAAAAATAGCAATACTGATCCAGTTAAAATAAATATAATGTATTTACTTTCTTTTTTGGTTAATCCTGGCAATATGAATAATAATATTTGATAAAAAGTAAATGGACTACTAATTAGTATAGCTGAATATATTCCTACTTTTATTGAAACAAATAAATATTCACCTGGTGCTAGTTGTAAAAACTTAATACCTAAAGCTGGTTGTTGTAATATTATTGTTATTTCTTTTGAGAAATTTAAGCATACTATGCTCATAAGAAAAAATACGAATATTGATATTAGTAATCTTTCTCTAAGTTCTATAAAGTGATCAAGTATAGGCATCTTTTTATTATTCATACTATTATATAATATACTTTTTCTATGATTTTTAGTTATTAATAATTTGACCTATTTATATATAAATTTTTAAGTATTACAAAATTTATCGTTATTCAAGGTAGTTTTTAAATTTAATTGTACTATATTAGTAATTTGTTCTTATCTATGTAAATACTTGTTATATTTTTTTTTATTAATTTTAAGTATAAAAATAATAGTATTTGTTTTAATTTATAAAATTGGGGATATTTTTGTTATGACAGTTAAAGCTAGTGGTGGAAGTCCTGTAGTAGTACCACAACTTTATAAAACTTTATCTTTAGCTAGTATTTTCCAGGCAGAGCAGCAAGATAGATTTTTATTATTAGGTGAATTAAATCAATTAACATCTTTTTTTAATTCTGGTAATAAGAGACTAAAAATAGTAAGTTTATTATCTAAAAATGCAAATTTTCTAGTATCTAAATCAGCTGATAAAATTTTTGTTGGTGGATCACCTGTATCTTATTTAGAAAGACCTCAAGCAGCATTCTTAGATACTAGTTTGGATAATAATATTGAAATATCACAAGATATATCTGGTAGTGTTTCTGTTAATTTATTAGATGGAATTTCTTTGTCGTTATTTGAAGCTAATGAATCTCTTCCTCCTGGTTTTAAGCCAATCAATGTTGTTCGCTATGGTTCCTCTCGTATGAAAAAATCATTACGTGATTTAGACTGGTTTTTGAGATATTTGACTTATGCTATTATTGCTGGAGATACTAATATATTATCTGTTAATATACGTGGTTTAAGAGAATTAATTGATAACGCGTGCTCAAGTGCTGCAGCAATTGTTGCTTTGCGTGAAATGCGTAGATTATCTATTGGTTTATTTGAAGATGACTTAGAGGCTAAGCAGTTAGTTCAGCAGTATTTTAATCTAATCATTACAGAATTTGAATCTTCAACTTCTAGTGATAAGTTACGTAAAACATTTTCTAATAATACTCAAGGTTTGCGTTTACCACAAATTTATAATCAATCAGTTTTTTCTCGTCAAAAGTTTGTAATGAAGAGTAGTTTATCAACAGATGAAAAACAGGTTGTTATTCGTGCCTGTTATAGACAAGTCTTTGAAAGAGATATTTCCAAAGCATATAGTTTACAATTTACTGATTTGGAATCTAAATTAAAAATAGGACAGTTATCTATAAAAGAATTTGTTCGATCTTTAGGTAAATCGTACGTATATGTTCAACAATTCAATAAGTCATTTGTTAATAGTCGTGTAATTGAATTATCATTTAAACATTTCTTAGGAAGGGGTCTAAGTTCATTAGAAGAGTTTCAAAGTTGTTTTTCTACTCTCTCTAATAGAGGTTTAAATGGTTTAATTGATGCACTGATTAATTCTAAAGAGTATGCAGATTATTTTGGTGAAGAAACTGTTCCTTATTTACGTAATTTAGGTGAAGAAGCCCAGGAATCTAGAAATTGGGGACCTCAATTAAGATTATTTAATTATAGCACACTATTTAGAAAAGTACCTGAATTTGTAACTTTATTTGCTGATTATAAATCTAATCTACCTGATCAACATCCTTATGGATTAACTAATGATCCTCTTCCTATTCAATTTGGTGCTATTTTTCCAAATAATTTAATTAATCTGCAGACTAAATCTACTTTTTTTACTAGGGATTCTAGAAGAATTTTAGTTAGATATGGTCCAGCTATATATAATCAAGTTAGTAATCCTAATGCTAGAAATAAAATATTCAATATTAATAGTCCTATAATATTTAGTACTAAAAATATTTCACAAACTGTAGATCAGGTTGTTTCTGCAATATATCTTAGAGTTTTTGGACGTTTTGTGTATAATGAAGAACTGGTTTCAGTAATTAAATACGAAAAACAATTTAGAAGTAATCTTATTTCTGTTCGGAATTTTATTAGGTTTTTAGTTAAGTCAACATTATTTAGATCATTATATTGGAATTCTCTTTATGTTTGTAAAGGTATAGAGTATATTCATTTAAAATTGATTGGTAGACCGACTTATAACCGTCAGGAAATAGATCAATATTTTAATATTTTTTATAAAAAAGGGTACTATTTAATGATTGATTCTATTTTAGATAGTTCTGAATATAATGAATCATTTGGTGATTTTACTGTTCCATATGAAAGATATTGTACTTCTAAATCTGTTTCATATAGAGGTTTGTTAACATATAAACGTTATTTAAGTTCTATTTCTATAAGTACTTTAAATCTTATTGGTGACTCTAACTTAATGCAAATTGCTCAAAAAAGTACTATTGATATTGTTGATCTTAAAGTTAATCAAGGTGTTAGTGATAGAAGATTTCAATTTAAGATATTTAAAGTAAATTTTTCAGATAATAATTCTAATAAGATTCAAATTTTACGAGCTCTATATCGTCAAGTATTTGAGAGAGATTTGAATACTATTAGTATAGGTGATGAGTTTTATAACTTAGAAAAAACTTTTTTATTTGGTGATTTAACAGTTCAGCAATTAACTGAAAAGCTAGGATGTTCTATTCTGTATCGTAAAGAGTTTTATACTCCTTATCCTAATACTAAAGCGATTGAATTTGGTACAAAGCATTTTCTTGGTAGAGCACCTAATAACCAAGCTGAGATTCGATATTATAATCAAATTTTGGCTTCTCAAGGTTTATCTGCTTTTGTTGTAACTTTAGTTAATAGTTCAGAATATAATACAATTTTTGGCTCTGATATTGTTCCTTATAGACGGTTTCCTACGTTACCTGCAGCTAATTTCCCTAATACTGAAAAGCTGTATAATTCTTTTACTAAGCAGAATACTAAAATTGTTGTTCCAAGCTTTAAGTCAATATCAAGTTACTGATGTTATTCTTTTGTAGTCAGTGTATTGTAAAAACTTTCTTGTTTTAGTACTTTTTCTTAAAATATGTTGAGTAACTAATAAAAAAAAAGTTTTATCTTTATTTTTTTTTATTATTTTATTATAGGTAAAATTATATGTATATTCTACAAATTTGCATTTTGATATTTTGCATCTTATCATTGTGAATGATACATACAGCTAATTATTAATATATTGTTAATTATGGAGGAGTTTTACTAATGAGTATTGTTACTAAATCAATTGTAAATGCAGATGCAGAAGCTAGGTATTTAAGTCCCGGAGAATTAGATAGAATTAAAAGTTTTGTTTTGTCTGGTCAGAGACGTTTAAGGATTGCTCAGATATTAACTGATAATCGTGAATTAATAGTCAAGCAAGGTGGTCAACAGTTATTTCAAAAGCGTACTGATGTAGTATCTCCGGGAGGTAATGCTTATGGGGAAGAAATGACGGCAACTTGCTTGAGGGATTTAGACTATTACCTAAGATTAGTTACTTATGGTATTGTAGCTGGTGATGTTACTCCAATTGAAGAAATTGGTCTGGTTGGTGTTAAAGAAATGTATAATTCTTTGGGTACTCCTATTTCAGGGGTTGCTGAAGGTGTAAAATGTATGAAAAATGTTGCCTGCTCTTTGTTATCTGGTGAAGATTCAGCTGAAGCAGGCTTTTATTTTGATTATACTTTAGGAGCTATGCAGTAATTTTAACACTAATTTATTGAAATTAAAATATTTTTACTATTTTTTATTTATACATAGAAAAAAGGAGACTTTTTATTATGCAAGATGCTATAACTTCTGTTATTAATACCGCTGATGTACAAGGAAAATATTTAGATGATAATTCATTAGAAAAATTAAGAGGGTATTTTCAGACTGGAGAATTAAGAGTTAGAGCTGCAGCAACTATTGCTGCTAATGCTGCTACTATAATTAAAGAATCTGTTGCTAAAGCACTTCTGTACTCTGATATAACTAGACCAGGTGGTAATATGTATACTACTAGACGGTATGCTGCATGTATTAGAGATTTAGATTATTATTTAAGATATTCTACTTATGCTATGTTAGCAGGAGATCCGTCAATTTTAGATGAAAGAGTTCTAAATGGATTGAAAGAAACATATAATTCATTAGGTGTTCCTATTGGTGCAACTATTCAGGCAATTCAAGCAATGAAAGAAGTGACTTCGTCTTTAATTGGTTCTGATGCTGGTAAAGAAATGGGTTTATATTTTGATTATATTTGTTCCGGCTTGAGTTAAATTATATTAATTTAATATTGATTATTATACTTTTTGTTTTAAATTATTAAAACATAAATTTAAATTATCATTTTTATGTTTTAATTAATTTTGAATAAAATAATTTGTATTTATTGTTAATATTTAATTATTAATTATTGTTGCTGCTTGTATTTTTGCTTTTGCTTTTCGTAATATTTGTGTTGCCTTTATTTTTTCTTTATTTGTTTTTGCTTTTTCAAATAAATTATTTGCTTCCTCTAAGCTTTTCTTAGTTTCATTCATGTCTATTTCTTGTATTTCTTCAGCACCGTTGACTAATATTGTAACATTATTATTATTAATTTCAGCAAATCCTCCTAAGAGTATTATTGGTTTCCATTCTTTTCTTACTCTTACACGCATTACTCCTATATCCAATGCAGATAATAAAGGTATGTGTCCAGTTAAAATTCCTAACTGTCCAGTACTACTTGGTAAAATTATTTCTTCAGCTTCTGCATCCCAAACAATTGTGTCTGGTGCAATTACACGTACTTTTAGTGTCATATTTTTTAATTAAATTATTGTTTTAAACTTTCAGCTTTTGTAATAGCTTCTTCTATATTTCCAACTAGGTAAAATGCTTGTTCCGGTAATTCATCTAATTCTCCTTTTAATATCATTTGAAAACCTTTGATTGATTCTTCTAAAGAAACGTATTTACCTGGTGACCCAGTAAAAACTTCTGCAACAAAGAAAGGTTGTGATAAAAATCTTTCTATTTTTCTTGCTCTTGCAACTGTTAGTCTATCATCTTCTGATAATTCATCTAATCCTAGTATAGCTATAATATCTTGTAGTTCTTTATATCTTTGTAATGTTGATTTAATTTGTTGTGCAGTTGAGTAATGTTCTAAGCCAACAATATCTGGTTGTAACATTGTAGATGTAGAGCCTAGAGGATCTACTGCTGGATATATACCTTTTGCAGCTAATCCTCTTGACAATACTGTTGTAGCATCAAGATGAGCAAATGTTGTTGCTGGTGCTGGATCTGTTAAATCATCTGCTGGTACATATACAGCTTGAATTGATGTAATTGAACCATCTGTTGTGGATGTAATTCTCTCCTGTAATGCTCCCATTTCTGTTGCTAATGTTGGTTGATATCCAACAGCAGATGGCATTCTTCCTAAAAGTGCTGATACTTCTGATCCAGCTTGCACAAATCTGAATATATTATCAATAAATAGTAGTACATCTTGTTTATTTATATCACGAAAATATTCTGCCATAGTCAATGCTGTTAAACCAACTCTCATTCTAGCACCTGGTGGTTCATTCATTTGTCCATAAACTAATGCAACCTTAGATTCTGTTAGTTGTTCTGCATTAATTACTTTAGATTCTTTCATTTCTTCATATAAATCGTTACCTTCTCTTGTTCTTTCTCCTACACCACCAAATACTGAAACACCACCATGTGCTTTAGCTATATTATTAATTAATTCCATTATTAAAACTGTTTTACCAACTCCAGCTCCACCAAATAATCCTATTTTTCCTCCTCTTCTATAAGGAGCTAATAAATCAACAACTTTGATTCCCGTTTCAAATATGGAAGGTTTAGTTTCTAGTTGTGTAAATGATGGTGCATTTCTGTGTATTGGTAAAGAGTCTTCTGACTTAATATTTCCTAAATTATCTACAGGCTCTCCTAATACATTAAATATTCTTCCTAGTGTAGGTATACCTACGGGTACTGTTATTGGTTCACCTGTATCTGTTACTTCTGTTCCACGTTTTAAACCTTCAGTTGAACTCATTGCAACAGCTCTTACTTTGTTGTCTCCTAATAATTGTTGCACTTCGCAAGTAATTGTACTTTCAGGTCCTTGTAATTTTAGAGCATTGAAAACTTTTGGTAATTTTCCACTTGGAAATTCTATATCTAATACGGGTCCAATAATTTGTGTGATTGATCCTTTTTCTAATGATTTTACCATTATTCTAGTTATAATTAATTACTAATTTGTTAATTAACATTGTTTCTATTATTTAATTAATATTATATAAAAAATTTTATATTAATAATAAATTATTATTCTTCTTTATTTTAGATTTAATTATATTCTCTACCTGTTGTTTTTAGCCAATTTTGTGCTTCTATGTAATTATTAGGTGCTAAAGAAATTGCTTGTTTCCAGTATTTTGCTGCTTTTGTAAACATTTCTTTAGATATATTAAATTTTTTCTGGTTTATTGCTTTAGTTGCTTGGTAATGATATATAACAGCTATATTATTTAGTGCTTGAGGTAATTTGGAGTTTAACTCTAAGGCTTGGTGATAATATTCTAGAGCTTTTATATGTTCGCCATTGCTTCCATATATCAAACCAATATTGTATAGTATATATGATCTATCAAATGGATCTTCCTCTAACTGTAATGCTTCGTAATAATTTTCTAATGCTTCTGCATATTCGCCTTCTGATTGTGCTGACATCCCATCTCTATAATAGTAAAAAGCTTCTTTTTCTTCTTTACTTGTTGGTAATATTTTAAGAACTATATCAGCTAATACTGTAAATGTTTTGTCTATAAAATTATCGTTTTTTTGTAATCTTGGCATATTTTGAATTACATATTTATTTTTCTATGATATTTTAATTGATATTATAATTATATCATTGCATTAGAATGCATGTCTCAATTAGTTTATAAAATATTTTAATTTCGTTATATGGTACTTTTTTTTAAAAGACAGTTTGTAATTCTTACAATTGATGTAGTATCTCTATCAATTTATTCCTTTGAGTGTTCTGAAAATTTTTTGCAGCTTAATTTACCTAAGTTGATTAATGAACTTACTTCAATTAATTTTCATTCTATGAATAATATTAATAAAACCCTTAATATTCCTATAGCCAGTCAAATAGATGATTCTTATAAATTAGATAAAAAGTATCAAGGTGATAATTATTCTTTAGATATTATTGATTCTAAAAAAACAAAATCTAAAACTTTTAAGAAAAAACGTAATCATTCTATTACGATTAATAATCGAGATATTTTTACTGATAATCATGATGAATTCTTTAATCAATCAGAATTTGATGTATCTTCATCAGAAACTCGTAGGTTAATTAGCAAGTCTAGGAAAAAAGATAAAACTAAGTTAGATGATTCTAATTTTGATAATAATTATATTAATATGTCTGGTACTTTACGTTCTCAGAATTTAAATTCCAATGAGGAAAATAAAACAGTTATCATTACTAATCCTCTTACTCTCCATGAGTTCTCTTCTTTGTTGAATATACCGGAAGCAGAAATTATTACTTATTTATTTTTGAATAAAAATATTGCTGCTACTGTCAATCAATTACTAGATAACAATATTATGGAAGCAATTGCATCAAATTATCACTTTACTATAATTAATTCAGATACAAACAATTTAAGTGATATCAATTCTCATGAGTATGTAAGTTCTTCTGATAGTATTGATAGATCTCCAGTTATTACTATATTAGGTCATGTAGATCATGGCAAAACTAGTTTATTAGGTTCTATTCTTAAAACTAATCTAGTGACTGATGAATTTGGGAATATTACTCAGTTTATTTCTGCTTATGAAATGAGTTGGATTTATAATTCTAAGACATATAATTTAATTTTCTTAGATACACCAGGTCATGAATCTTTTAAAGCAATGAGACTAAGAGCTGCAAAGGTTACTGATATAGTACTATTAGTTGTTTCTGTAGATGATGGTTTGCAACCTCAAACAGTGGAAGCTATTAAATATATTAAAGAAATTAACTTGAATTGTATAGTTGTGGTTACCAAAGTTGATAATTCAGATCAAAATATAGATTTAATTTTGCAAGATCTTGCTTATCATGATTTAGTTCCTAAGCAATGGGGTGGAGAAGTATTTGTTGTTCAAGTTAGTGCTTTAAATAATAGAAATATTGATATTTTATTATCTAAAATTTGTATGTTATGTGATGTGAATAAGTTTACTACTAATCCAAATCAGTTAGCTGAAGGAATAATTATTAATTCTTTTTTAGATAAAAAGCAAGGACCAGTTGCTAGTTTAGTTATACAAAATGGTTCTTTAAAACTTGGTGATATTATTGCTTCAGTCAATGTTTATGCTAAGGTAAAAAGTATTGTAAATTTATCTTCTCAAAAAGTTAAAATAGCAAAACCATTATCTATTGTTCAAGTATTAGGATTTTCTGTTGTTCCTCAAGTCGGTTCAGTTTTTAAAGTTTTTAATACTGATAAACAGGCTAAGCAATTTTGTCTAACTTACTCTAATCAAAATAATGATATTGATAAATTGAAAACATTAAATAATCGAATTTCATATAATTTTAGTAATAGTAATCTTAAACAAATCCAGTTGATTATAAGAACTGATACTCAGGGTTCGTTAGAAGCTATATTAGATTTATTGTCAGTAATTCCGCAGAATAAAGTACGACTTAATATTATTTCCGCTAATTTTTATACTATTTCTAATTCTGATCTTGAGTTAGCTATAGCAACTAAATCCTTGATAATTACTTTTAATATTAATTTAACAACTAATATTCTCAATATAGTTAAGAAAAATAACATTGTTTTTCGATCTTTTAATGTTATTTATGATCTTTTTGATTATATTAAAAAATCTATGTTAGATTTGATAGAAATAGAATATGAAAAAGTTTTTATTGGTAGTGCAATTGTTCGAACAGTTTTTAATATTAACAAAGGTTCTGTAGCAGGTTGTTATGTAAGTGAAGGAAAACTGATAAAAATGTGTTATATATGTGTTTACCGCGAAAATCAGTTAGTTTATGAAGGTATTTTAAATTCTTTAAAAAGATTAAAGAATGATGTAAATGAGGTATCAGTAAATACTGAATGTGGTTTAATGTGTGATTATAATCTGTGGGAAGAGAATGACTTAATAAATGCTTATAATCTTATACCTAAAGATAAGACTTTATAGTTGTATTTTAATATCAAAGATGTAAATAAATTTTTATTTCATCTTTGTCATTAATATTTTTTAAGATATTTATTTTAATCTTTTTTTAAAAATGGCATCAATGCTAATATTCTTGCTCGCTTAATGGACTTTGTAATTCTTTTTTGTTGTTTCATGTTTAATCCTGTAGAACGTCTGGATAATATTTTGCCTTGTTCATTGATAAATTTTCTAAGTAAATCTATGTCTTTATAATCTATTTTTTCTTCATATAATTTTCTAATATTATTCTTTTTTTGTGTATTCATATTTATTTATTAAATAAACTTATCTTTATTTTATTTCTTTAAAATTTGCGTGGCAATTGCAGTATTTACAAAACTTTTTAAGTTCAAGTCTGCTTGATGTATTTCTCTTGTTTTTAGATGTTGTATACCTAAATATTCCACTTTTTCTTTTTTTTGTATTATTCTCTTGTTTGTTTCTGCATTCACATTCCAGTGTAATAATAATTCTAGCTCCTTTATTTTTACCCATTTTATATCAATTAATTTGTTGAATAAGATTTATGTACTATTGTTTATATTATTATAATAATGTATACTCTATTAGAGTAACAAATTTGCGATTTAAAACAATTTTTATACATTTTTCAAATGTCTTCTAATATTAAAAATAATCAAATTATATTAAGAAACCGTAATCATAATAAGCGATACAAATTTGCTATAAAAAAAGCTATAAAAAAGTACTTAATAAGTTTAACTAATAATAGAGAAAAATTTAAAACTCAAATACAATATAGTAAATTAAATGAGAGTAATTTATCCTTAGTTTATCAAAAAATTGATAAAGCAGTCAAAAAAAAAGTTATTCACAAAAATACAGCTGCTCGTAAAAAAGCAAAGTTAGCTAAGATGTTAAAATACTAACTTTATTATTATATTATATTTTTATTGTACTCAATTTTTATATATTAGGTAGTTTAAGTTAAGTCAATTACTAATTGAATATATTTGTTCTATTGTATAATATTTTTTATATAAAAATTTTGGTATTCTAAACTTAATATAATATATTTAAATATTCCTTTTATAAGTTTATTAAATGTAATTTTAGTTGAACAGATCAATCTATAAACTGATTTTTTAATATGTCTTTGTATATAATTTATTTGTTTTATTAGTTATATGGAGTTCTTCATGTTAGATAAAAAGATATCTGTATCAATAATACCTGATTTGGCTGAAATACAAATTAATAGTTTTAGGTTATTTTTAGAAAAAGGCTTAGTTGAAGTTTTAGATTCTTTTCCTATAATTACTGATCCTACTGGTAAATTAGAACTAAGATTTTTTGGTAAAGATTATAAATTGAAATTTCCTAGATATAATATCCGTAAATCTAAAAGTCGAGATAAAACTTATAGTGCACAAATATATCTTCCTTCTAAATTAACTAGAAAAGATACAGAATTTATGAAGAAACAATGTAATATGAATTATATTAATAATTTAAATGTTCTTGATAAATATAAAAAGTATAGGAAAAGGCAAATTTTTATAGCTGATTTACCATTAATGACCAATCGAGGAACTTTTATTATTTCTGGTACTGAAAGAGTTATCATTAATCAAATTGTTCGTAGTCCTGGTATATATTATAAAAAAGAGTTAGATAAAAATAATAAATCAATCTACAGTGCTAGTCTTATTTCTAATAGAGGTTCATGGCTAAAATTTGAAATTGATGCTAAAGATCAAATTTGGGTTAAGATTGATAAAACTCATAAGGTGAATGCTTATGTTTTTTTAAGATCTATTGGTTTACAAAATCAAGAAATTCAGCTACGTTTAAATAAATATTTATTTTTAGTTAATGCTTCTATACTTTATGAAAAAAAAGAACTTCATAAGGAAATTGGTAAAGATTCTATAGAAGAATTAACTGATGAAGAATCTTTATTAATAGTTTATAGTAAATTACGCCCTAATGAACCTTCTACTTCGCTAATTGCTAGGCAAATGCTATATTCTCGTTTTTTTGATCCTAAAAGATATGATTTAGGTGAGGTAGGAAGACATAAAATTAATCAAAAACTTAATTTAAAAGTACCTAAAAATTTTAGGGTTTTGTGTCCTCAAGATATCATTGTAGCAGTAGATTATTTGATTAATATAAAAGAACAAAATATTGGTATATTTGATGATATTGATCATTTGGGTAATAGAAGAATTCGCTCTGTTGGCGAATTGCTTCAAAATCAAATTCGTATAGGTATTAGTCGTTTAGAAAGAATTATTCGTGAACGTATGATCGTTTGTGATCTTGAATCATTGAGTTTATCAAATTTAGTTAATCCTAAACCTTTAATAGCTTCAATAAGAGAGTTTTTTGGTTCTAGTCAGTTATCTCAATTTATGGATCAAACAAATCCTTTATCTGAATTAACTCATAAAAGAAGAATTAGTGCATTAGGTCCAGGTGGACTGAATAAAGATAGAGCTAGTTTTGCTGTTAGAGACCTACACCCTAGTCATTATGGTCGTATATGTCCTATTGAAACACCTGAAGGGCCTAATGCTGGTTTGATTGGCTCTTTAAGTATATATGCAAAAGTAAATCAGTATGGTTTTATAGAAACACCTTGCTATAAAGTTCATAATCAAAAGGTTTTAAAAAATAATCCTATTTTTTATATTACTGCCGATCAAGAGGATGAGCTTAAGATTGCTCCAGCAGATGTTATTTTGGATTCTAATGACTTTATTCAAAATCTTAATATACCTATTAGATATCGTCAAGAATTTACTACTTCTCTAAGTAATCAAGTTGATTATATAACTGTTTCTCCAATTCAGCTTATATCAGCTGCAACATCTCTAATTCCTTTTTTGGAACATAATGATGCGAATAGAGCTTTAATGGGATCTAATATGCAAAGGCAAGCTGTACCTCTATTGTATCCTCACAAACCTATTGTAGGTACAGGTTTAGAATCTAAGATGGCTCGTGATTCTGGTATTGTTGTTATTAGTAGAACATTTGGTGTAGTTATCTATGTTTCTGGCACCAAAATAGGTATTCAAGATTCTAATGGGTATACTGTTCATTATCGTCTAAAAAAATATTATCGTTCTAATCAGGACACTTGCATTAATCAAAGACCAATTGTTTGGCCAGGCGAAAAAGTTGTGAAGGGTCAAATAATAGCTGATGGTGCTTCAACTGATGCTGGTGAAATTGCTTTAGGCCAAAATATTTTAGTAGCCTATATGCCTTGGGAGGGATATAATTACGAAGATGCTTTTTTGATAAGTGAAAGATTAGTCTATGATGATTTATATACATCAATTCATATTGAAAGATATGAAGTTGAGTGCCGTCAAACAAAACTAGGTTTAGAAGAAATAACTCGAAATATACCTAATATAAATGATTCATTTATTTCTTTCTTAGATAAAAATGGAATCATTACTGTAGGTTCTTGGGTTGATCCTGGAGATATACTAGTTGGAAAAATTACACCCAAAGGTGAATCAGATCAGTTGCCTGAAGGTAAATTACTCAGAGCTATTTTTGGAGAAAAGTCTAGGGATGTAAAAGATAGTTCATTGAGATTACCTAATGCAGCAAAAGGTAGAGTTGTTAATGTAAAAATTTTTAAGAGGCAAAATGGAGATGAATTACCTCCAGGTACTAATACTATTGTAAGAGTCTATGTTGCACAGAAGAGAAAAATTCAAGTAGGTGATAAAATGGCTGGTCGACATGGTAATAAAGGTATTATTTCTAAAATTTTACCTATACAAGATATGCCATTTTTGCCAGATGGTACTTCTGTAGATATTATTTTAAATCCCCTTGGTGTGCCTTCTCGTATGAATGTTGGTCAGCTTTTTGAGTGTTTATTGGGATTAGCTGGTCATTATCTTTTGAAAAGGTTTAAAGTCGTGCCTTTCGATGAAATGTATGGACAAGAAGCTTCTCGTGCACTTGTTAATAATAAGTTAAAACAAGCTAGTATAAATACAAATAATCCTTGGTTATTTAATTTAATTCATCCTGGTAAAGTTATTTTATTTGATGGTAGAACAGGAGAGTCTTTTGATAATCCTATAACAGTTGGTTATGCTTATATGCTTAAGCTTGTGCACTTAGTTGATGACAAAATACATGCAAGGTCAACTGGTCCTTATTCTCTTGTAACTCAACAGCCTTTAGGTGGACGTGCTCAACATGGTGGTCAAAGATTAGGGGAAATGGAAGTTTGGGCTTTAGAAGCTTTTGGTGCAGCATATACATTACAAGAGTTATTAACTGTTAAGTCTGATGATATGCAGGGTAGAAATGAAGCTTTAAATGCTATAGTAAAAGGTAAACCTATACCCAAACCTGGTACGCCAGAGTCTTTTAAAGTTTTGATGCGTGAGTTACAATCTTTAGGTTTAGATATTTCTATACATAAAATTCAATTTAGTGAAGATAATGATAATCTTATATCACCTGATCATCTTTATCAAGATTCACTTGTAATAAAAGATATCTTTTTACATTAAGGAATTATATTAATGTCTCAAATTGATAATTACTTTGATTATGTAAAAATTAGTTTAGCATCTCCTAATAAAATACGTTCTTGGGGTGAACGCACTTTGCCAAATGGTCATATAGTTGGTGAGATTACCAAACCAGAAACAATTAATTATAGAACTTTAAAGCCTGAAATGGATGGTTTATTTTGTGAGCGTATTTTTGGGCCTGTCAAAGATTGGGAATGTCATTGTGGTAAATATAAAAGGTTTCGTTATAAAGGGATTGTTTGTGAAAGATGTGGAGTTGAAATTACTGAATCTAAAGTTAGAAGACATAGGATGGCATATATTGAGTTGGCTGCTCCTGTAACTCATGTATGGTATCTTAAAGGTAGTACTAGTTATATTGCTTTAGCATTAGATTTGACTGTTAAAGAAGTTGAGAAGATTGTTTATTTTCATTCCTATGTTGTACTTAACCCAGGTAATTCTGCTAAGCTTCATTATAAACAGTTGCTTGAAGGATATGAATGGAGATTTTTGGAAGATAAATTTTATGGTGCTACTAAATCCAATAATATGTTTGATGTACAAGTTGGTATAGGTGCAGAAGCAATTTATCAGTTGCTTAAAGATGTTGATTTAAGAAGTACTATTGAAATTTTACGTGAAGAAGCTCTCAATCCTCCAAGAATACAAAAACAATCTTCTACAAAATTTAGTAAAAAAATGAAAAGATTACGCTTGTTGGAAAATTTTATTTCAACTGGAGCTCAGTTAGCTTGGATGATATTTTTTGTTATACCTGTTATTCCACCTGATTTAAGGCCAATGGTTCAATTAGATGGTGGAAGGTTTGCCACTGCTGATTTAAATGAATTTTATCGTCGTATTATAAATCGTAATAATCGTTTAGCTAGGTTGAAAGCAATACTAGCTCCCGAGATTATTATCCGAAATGAAAAAAGAATGTTGCAGGAAGCAGTTGATGCATTAATGGATAATGGTCGTCGTGGACGAACTGTTGTCGGTTCAAATAATAGGCCTTTAAAATCATTATCTGATATAATTGAAGGTAAACAAGGAAGATTTAGGCAAAATTTACTAGGCAAAAGAGTTGATTATTCTGGCCGGTCTGTTATTGTTGTTGGTCCTAATTTGAAGTTACATCAATGTGGTCTACCTAAAGAAATGGCTTTAGAGTTATTTCAACCTTTTGTAATACATCGTTTAATTATGCAAGGTTTGGTTAATAATATTAAAGCTGCAAAAAAGATAATACAAAAAAATGATTTAGTAGTTTGGAATGTTCTTGAGGAAGTTATTCATGGTCATCCTGTTTTACTTAATAGGGCTCCTACTTTGCATCGCTTAGGTATTCAAGCATTTGAACCAATTTTAGTTGATGGTAGAGCAATTAAGTTACATCCATTAGTTTGTCCAGCTTTTAATGCTGATTTTGATGGAGATCAGATGGCAGTTCATGTACCTTTGTCTTTAGAAGCTCAATCCGAAGCAAGACTTTTAATGTTGGCTCCTCATAACTTTTTATCTCCAGCTACTGGTGCTCCTATTATTATGCCAAGTCAGGATATGGTTTTAGGTTGTTACTATTTAACTTTGAATAATCCTTCTGCTTTTAAAGGCAAAGATCATTTCTTTTCCAGTTTGCATGATGTAGTTATGTCTTATAATAATGATCAAGTTTCACTACATAGTTTTGTGTGGGCACGTTTTGATGGAATTCTTGATCCATTAAGTTATGATGATGATAAACCTTTAAAAACTGAAATTGACTCTAGTTCTAATAAATTAATTTACCATTCTAATAAAATTATTAAATTAAACAAGAATGGACAAATAATAGTTAAGTATATTAGAACTACACCTGGTCGTATCTTATTTAATAATGCAATACATGATTCATTGCTTTATGGAAACTTATAGGTAATATTTTATACTTGATTTATTATAATAATGAAAAACTACTTCTCAAAAATTTATTTTTTTAATAAAGTTATTGATAAGTCTGAGCTAAAAAAATTAATAACTTGGTCTTTTAGAAACTTTGGTATTGCTCGTGCCTCTAATATGGCTGATAAACTCAAAGACTTAGGTTTTTTTTATGCGACTAAAGGAGGTATTTCGTTAAGTTTAGAAGATTTACGAATTCCTCCTACTAAACAGGCTTTGCTAGATGTAACATTTGAATCTATTAGTGAAACTGATTTACGCTATGATAGAGGTGAAATTACTGCAGTAGAGCGTTTTCAGAAAGTTATTGATACTTGGAATTATGCTAGTGAAAATTTAAAGGAACAAGTTATTAAATACTTTAAAGATACTGATCCATTAAATTCTATATATATGATGGCATTTTCTGGTGCTAGAGCTAATATTTCTCAAGTTAGGCAATTAGTTGGTATGCGTGGACTTATGTCTGATCCTCAGGGACAAATTATTGACTTACCAATTTTTCATAATTTCCGAGAAGGTTTAACAATTACTGATTATTTTATATCTTCTTATGGTGCTAGGAAAGGTTTAGTTGATACTGCTCTAAGAACAGCTGATTCTGGTTATTTAACTCGCCGTTTAGTTGATGTTGCTCAAGATGTCATCATACGTGAATATGATTGTCAGACAACTAATGGTATTTTATTGGAAGAAATGATTGATAATCAAAAAATATTAATTACACTTCAACAAGCATTGCTCGGTAGGGTTTTAGCTGAAGATATAATTGATTTTAAACAAAATAGTATTATTGCTCGTGCCAATCAAAGTATAGATACTAATATAATTGAAAAAATTGTTCGTTTAGAATTACGTAATATATTAGTTCGTTCACCGTTAACTTGTAGTTCTTTATATTCTATTTGTCAGCTATGTTATGGTTGGAATTTAGCACATGGTAAGTTAGTAGATCTTGGAGAAGCAGTAGGTATTATAGCTGCTCAATCTATAGGAGAACCTGGTACTCAACTTACTATGCGTACTTTTCATACAGGTGGAGTTTTTACAGGTGAGTTATCTCAAAACCTTATTTCTGATGTAGAAGGTGTAGTTGAATATTCTCAAGATTGTAGTTTAACTATTACTAGAAATAGGCATGGTGATAATGTAAATTTAGTTAATAATGATTGTAATATTAAAGTTATTAATTCGATAGGTTATAATAAAAAATTTTCTATTTTAAAGGGTTCATTAATTTTAGTATCAAATAATGATTATATAAAAAAAGGACAAATAATTGCTGAATATCCATTAACTAATAAATTATCGACCGAAAAAGCTAAAAAATCTGTTGTTGCAAATTATTCTGGTAGTGTTCATTTCAAAAATAATTCTTATAAACATATTATAAATTCTATGTTAAATGAGGATTTAGTTGTTTGGGTTTTATCAGGAGAAGTATATAATCTGCCTAATGCAACTACTTTGCTTGTCCAGAACAATCAATTAATACCGAAAGATGGTTTATTAGCTAGTAAACAAATTTTGAGTAATCATGATGGTAAAGTATATATCTTAAAAGATAAAATGATGTTTTCTCGTTTATTATTGGTTACATCATCAAAGTTATATACCAATATTAAAGTTTCATTTGATATGAATAATGATTTTAAGAAATACTTTATAGAAACAGATGCTGGTGATAAATTTATTTTAAAATCACAACCTAATAAAAAAATTTTGCATCAACAAGTTGTAGGTGATTTAATTTCAAATGCTTATAAAACTACTAGTGGTGGTATAATTAAATATTTAGATTTATCGGTCTCTAAAAATGAAGAACAACAATTTTATAATATTCATGGATCTGGTTATATTTTGTGGATTCCGGAAGAAACTCATATCATCAATAAAGATTCATCATTGTTATTAGTTCAAAATATCTATTTTATTGAATCTGGTACTGAAATATTTCAAAATATCTTTGTTAATAATTCAGGTTTTCTAGAAATAGTACAAAAAGATGGTATTATTAGAGAAATTGTTGTCAAACCTGGTCAATTACATCAAATTTCTATTGATGAATATCAGTCTTTGAGTAAATATAAAGGCTTTTTGAAGCCTGAAGAGTATATTTTATATCGTATTACGACAACTAAACTAGTTTATTGGGAATATGTTACGTATACTGATAAACATTTTTTATTACTGCGTCCTGTTGTGATTTATTCTGTACCTAAAAAAAATTTATTTCTTAGGTTTTCCGAAAATTCATTTTCTACCAATCAAGTTAATTTGAAATTAGTTAGAAGAACTTTATTTAAAGATGGAGAAAAAATTAAATCTGTAAATGGTGTCAATTTAATTTCTACACATCTAATTATTGAAATACGAGATAATTCACCTTCAATAAAATGTTATATGCAATTTCAGTTATTTAATCAATTGGATAAATTATCTTATTCTTTAATTAAATTTATTACAGCTGATTTTCTTACTATTAAGGATGTTTTTTTTAATAAAAGTCAAAATTTGTATACTCAAACTTCTTTATTAGTTAATAATGGTCAATATATTAAATCGAAATCAGTTATTTCTGAGACTAAAATATTTTCTTCTATAGATGCAAGGGTTGCTTATGTTGAAGAAACTAATAGTACTAATCGCCGTATATTACTTGTTGGTAATTTGAATACGTTTACTTTTAAAATACCTTGTGAAAAATATTTGAAGATTAATTTAGGAGATTGGGTATATGCCGGTGACGAAATAATATGTAATATCTTTTCGCCTTATTCTGGTAAAGTTATTTCAGTTAAAGATGATTTTGTTATTTTACGTATAGGTCAACCTTATTTAATTTCTCGTGGTTCGCTAATACATATTAATAATAATAGTTTAATTCAAAGAGGAGAAAATATTGCTACACTTATATTTGATAGGGTAAAAACAGTTGATATAGTTCAAGGTTTACCAAGAATAGAAGAAATTTTAGAGGCAAGAAAAAAGAATGATGCTTCTTTTAATCCTCATTCTTTATTGCAATCTAAATTTATTTCTTGCGTAAATCAAGGACTTGACCTATACAATGCAACAAAATTAAGTCTAATTGAAATACAATTCTTGTTAGTAAAAGAAATTCAATTAGTTTATCAGTCTCAGGGGGTTTATATTTCTGATAAGCACATAGAAGTAATTGTCAAACAAATGACTTCTAAGGTAAAAATAGAAAATGGTGGAGATACGGAATATTTACCTGGAGAATTAGTAGATTTACAAAAAATCGAATCTATTAACAAATCTTGTATATTAATTGGTAAAAGACAAGCCTCTTACTATCCTATTCTTTTAGGTATTACTAGAGCTTCATTAAATACAGATAGTTTTATCTCTGCAGCAAGTTTTCAGGAAACAACTAAAGTGTTAACTGAAGCAGCTATTTATGGCCGTTTAGACTGGTTAAAAGGTCTGAAAGAGAATGTTATTATTGGTAGATTAATACCTGCAGGTACAGGTTTTAATGCTTATAATTCAACAAAAGTTCACAGGGACATTTACTCTAAAATAAATAATAATTATTGTACTCCTAGTAATAGTGACCAATTTAAGTTTTTGCGTGAACAAGAATCTTTTGAAGATATTATTGTTGATGATAGAAATAATTAATTTAGTATTAAGCTTATGAATTAATTTAATCACTTAAATTTTCTATGTTAGTTTTTGTTTATGTTTTATTTATTTGGATAAATTTAAGCAATCTCTTGTTGATTGAAACTAATTCATTTTTATTAAAATATTATTTAATATTCCTCAAACAGAGATCAAGGTATTTTATACTACTATTAAATAGTATTATTAGTTTTTATATAATAAAAAACAGATTATGTGTTATGATTTCTGTTATAAAATATTCTATAATTTAACTGTGAGTTAAAATTTTTAATTGTTATCATTTAATTTATTTTTTATATATGTCAATAGTATCATTAGAAGAATTATTGGAGGCGGGTGTTCATTTTGGTCATCAATCGAGAAGATGGAATCCTAAAATGTTTCCTTATATATATACTGAGCGTAATGGTGTTCATATTATTGATCTTGTACAAACTTCTCAACTGCTTAATGAGGCATATGATTTTATAAAAAAATCCTCTGCTTCAGGTAAAACTTTCTTATTTCTTGGAACAAAGCGCCAAGCTGCTGGTATAATTGCTCGTGAAGCTACTAGGTGTGATTCATTTTATATTAATCAAAGGTGGTTAGGTGGGATGTTAACAAATTGGACAACAATAAAGTCTAGAGTTAATCGATTAAATGAATTAGAGAAAAGAGATTCTGAAGGTCTTATTGAGATATTAACCAAAAAAGAAGCATCTTTGATACGTAAAGAACTAGATAGACTTCGTAAACATTTAGATGGGATTAAAAATATGCAAAAATTACCCGATATGGTAATTATTGTTGATCAAAAGAAAGAGACAACTGCTATACAAGAATGTATGAAACTTAATATACCAACCATATGTATATTAGATACTAATTGTAATCCTGAAATAGTTGATATTCCTATTCCAGCTAATGATGATGCTATTAGGTCTATTAAATTAATTGTTTCTAAAATAGCTGATGCTATTTTAGAAGGTAAAAATTACTAGCTAATTTAGCTAGTGTTTTAATATAAAATATGAATAAATATAAATTTTCTATCTTTATTATTAAATATTAAAATATGCAAAAAAAAATTTCTACAGAAAATATTAAAGAGCTTCGTAGTAAAACGGGAGCCGGTATAACAGATTGTAAAAAAGCATTAGAAGCTTCCAATGGTAGAATTGATATAGCTATAGAAAATTTAAGAAAGAAAGGTTTAGCACTTGCTAATAAAAAATTAGATCGTTTAGCTGTAGAAGGTTTAGTTGAAAGTTATATACATTCTGGTTCTAGAATAGGTGTTTTAGTAGAATTAAATTGTGAAACTGATTTTGTTGCTAGACAATCTCAGTTCCAACAATTAGCCAAAGATATTGCTATGCAAATTGCAGCTTGTCATTCAGTTCAATATGTTTCTAGGGATAATATTCCAGATCAAGTGAAGCAGTATGAAGAAGCAATAGAACTAAATAAAGAAGATTTAAGTAGTAAACCTTTAGATATCAGGTCTAAAATTGCTAAAGGTAGATTAGACAAAAGATTAAAAGAATTATGTCTCATAGATCAAAATTTTATTAAGCAGAATGAAATTACTATAGATGAGTTGGTCAAGCAACATATAGCCTTATTAGGTGAAAATATTAAAATTAGACGATTTGAAAGATTTATTTTGGGTGAAGGTTTACAAACAAAAAATAATAATTTTAAAAATGAAGTTAATAATATGATTACTCATCAATAATTTTTTAATTAAAAGTAATACAATATTCAATTATATTGTATATTATAGTTGTATTATTATACTAAAATAAATCTACTACCAGTTTAATTTTCTTAATTACTTAAGTAAGATTTATTATAAATTTATAGTAAAGACAATATGTATTATAGCAATTATCATTATTTTTTAAACTTTGTTATTTTAGCTTCTGTAGAAGTTGGTAAACATTTATATTGGAATATAGGAAATTATTCTGTACATGGACAAGTATTTATTGTTTCATGGATAGTTATACTTACACTTTTAAGTTTATCTGTATTAGGTACAAGAAATTTAAGCAGGATGCCGAGTAAATTACAGAATTTTATGGAATTTGTTTTAGAATTTTTACAAGATATAGCAAAAAATCAAATAGGAGAAAATGAATATAGAATATGGGTTCCTTATATTTCTACTATTTTTTTGTTTATATTAGGTAGTAATTGGGCTGGTGCTTTAATTCCTTGGAAGTTGATTCATTTACCGGAAGGTGAACTAGCTGCACCCACTAATGATATTAACACTACAGTTGCACTGTCTTTGTTAACATCATTATCTTACTTTTATGCTGGTCTTAGTAAAAATGGTTTAAATTATTTCCTTAGATATATTGAGCCAACTCCTGTTCTTTTACCTATTAATATTCTTGAAGATTTTACAAAACCCTTGTCATTGAGTTTTCGTTTATTTGGTAATATACTAGCAGATGAATTAGTAGTTTCAGTATTTACGTTATTGATTCCAATACTAATTCCATTACCTGTGATGATATTAGGTTTATTTGCGAGTTCTATACAGGCCTTAATATTTTCAACATTATCAGCTGCTTATATAGGTGAAGCTTTAGAAGGTCATGGAGAACATTAATAAAGTTTAATAAAATTTATTAAGATTACTTTTTATAAACTAATCATAAGACGAAATATGTTAATTTTCTATTTTTAATAAAAAATATATTAGTATGGATTCAATCATCTCAGCTGCATCAGTAATTGCTGCAGGTTTAGCTGTTGGTTTAGCTGCAATTGGTCCTGGAATTGGTCAAGGAAGTGCAGCTGCAAATGCTGTAGAAGGTATTGCTAGACAGCCAGAAGTTGAAGGTAAAATTAGGGGCACTTTACTTCTTAGTTTAGCTTTTATGGAGTCTTTAACAATATATGGATTAGTTGTTGCTTTATCATTATTATTTGCTAATCCTTATACTGGTTAATTATTATTTATTACTTAGTTTATCTAATTCTTTTAGACAGCTAAGTATTTTTATTGTTCTTAAATTATTTTATTATTTTAAACCCTTTAAAAGTTTATAATGTTAACATTACATTTTTTATTGAGTCAAATATCTGAATTCGAACATAAAGGTGGATTATTTGATTTTAATGCAACTCTTCCTTTGATGGCATTACAGTTTCTTGCATTAACTGTTGCGCTTAACTCTTTATTTTATAAGCCAGTAGGAAGTATTTTAGACGATAGGGAAGAATATATTCGAAATAGTTTAACAAGTGCTTCTGCATCTTTGGTTAAAGCTAATGATTTGACTAAAAAGTATGAATTTGAACTAGCTGAATCACGTAAAAAAGCACAAAGCATTATAAAAAGTGCTCAAAGAGAAGCTCAGTTAATTGTTTCAGAAAAAATTAAGGATGCTCAAAGGGATGCAGAGCAATTGTTATTTAATGCTTATAACGAATTGAGTACTCAGAAGGAACAAGCACTGAAAAGTTTAGAAGTTCAAGTAGATATTTTGAGTGACCAAATTAGGAATAAATTGCTTGAAAATTGAAGTATTATTAATAATAATGTCTGTTTAAAATTAAATATATAAATAATATGATCAATATTTTGCAAATTTTTAGCCAAGAACAATTACATGGTGGTATTAGTTTTAATTCAAACTTTTTAGAAGCTAATGTTATTAACATACTTCTATTGCTTTTTGGTTTAATCTATGTATTAAGAAAATTTTTAGGATCTATTTTGTCTGAAAGACAAAATAAAGTTTTGTTTGCTATTACTGAATCTGAAGAGCGTTTAGAGCAAGCAAATATTCGTTTAAGTGAAGCCGAAAAACAGTTAGCTCAAACTCAGATTATAATTAATCAAATTATTGAAGAAGCAGAAGTAACAGCTAAGAAAGTACGTCAATCAATTTTGGAGCAAGGTAAATCTGATATAAATAAACTTACTTTATCTAGTAAAGATAGTGTTAAATTGGCAGAAACACAAGTAAGGTTACAGATACAACAGCAAATTACTGCTCTGGCAGTTAACAAAGTTGCTATTCAATTACAGGGACAAATAACTTCTGTCATGCATAATCAAATAATAGACCAAAGTATAATGCAGTTGAAAGGTAAAATGACTTCATGAGTAATCAAAATTTGAATAATAAAATTGCTATTCCATATGCTGAAGCTTTATTAAGTTTTGCTAAAGAAAAGGATTTAATTGGTGAAATAACTCAAGATTTATCCTCAATTTCTGTTGTTTTATCTGAATCAAAAGATTTGCAAAACTTTTTTTTTAATCCTCTAGTTAGTAATTTATTAAAAAGGGACACTATTAAACAGTTATTTAAAAATCAAGTTAATGATTTTATACTGAATTTTCTACTGATTTTAGTTGATAGACGTAGAATTTCTTCTTTATCTATTATTATAGATAAGTATTTACAATTAGTTTATGAATTAAAATCTATATCAATAGCAGAATTATCTTCTGCTATTGATTTAAATGATTTACAACAAGAAACTTTAGTTCAGCAAATAAAGCTTTTAACTAAAACTAATGAAGTTAAGTTGTTAGTTAACAAAAATCCGGATTTAATAGGGGGATTTATTATTAAAATTGGTTCTAAGATAATCGATGCTAGTTTGTTAGGAAAATTGAATAGAATATCACTTTATTTAAGTGCAAGTTAATTAATATTATACATTAAAATTTATAACTTATAAAATTATATGGTAAACATTAGGCCAGACGAGATTAGTAATATTATACGTCAACAAATTGATAAATATAATCAAGATCTACAAGTTGCTAATATTGGTACTGTTTTACAAGTTAGTGATGGTATTGCGAGAGTTTATGGTTTAGATGAAGTAATGGCTGGAGAGCTTTTACAATTTGAAGATCAAGATCAAACTATAGGTATTGCTTTAAATTTAGAAAGCGACAATGTTGGTGTTGTTCTAATGGGTGATGGTAGAAATATTCTTGAGGGTAGTTCTGTTAAATCTACTGGACAAATTGCTCAAATTCCTGTAGGCGATGAGTTTTTAGGTAGAGTAGTAAATCCATTAGCTAAACCTATAGATGCTAAGGGTATACCGAGTACTACAGATACTAGACTAATAGAGTCTTATGCTCCTGGGATAATAGGTCGCCAGTCTGTTTGTGAGCCTTTACAGACGGGTATTACTGCAATTGATGCAATGATACCTATTGGAAGAGGACAAAGAGAGTTAATTATTGGTGATAGGCAGACTGGGAAAACAGCAGTTGCACTAGATACAATAATTAATCAGAAAGATCAAGATGTCATTTGTGTATATGTTGCAATTGGCCAAAAAGCTTCTTCAGTTGCACAAGTAGTTTCTACCTTAGAGGAAAAAGGAGCCCTAGAATATACTATAATTGTAGCAGCTAATGCAGATGATCCTGCTACCTTGCAATATATTGCTCCTTATACAGGTGCAGCTTTAGCTGAATATTTTATGTATAAGGGAAAAGCTACTTTAGTTATTTATGATGATTTAACTAAACAGGCTCAAGCCTACCGACAAATGTCTTTGCTGTTACGTCGTCCACCGGGTAGAGAAGCTTATCCTGGGGATGTATTTTATTTACATTCAAGATTGCTTGAGAGAGCTGCTAAATTAAATAATAATTTAGGTGGTGGTAGTATGACTGCTTTACCAATTATTGAAACTCAAGCTGGTGATGTATCTGCATATATCCCAACTAATGTTATTTCAATTACTGATGGTCAAATTTTTCTTTCTGGAGACTTATTTAATTCTGGAATTAGACCAGCAATTAATGTTGGAATTTCTGTATCTCGTGTAGGATCTGCTGCTCAAATAAAAGCAATGAAACAAGTAGCTGGTAAATTAAAGTTAGAACTAGCTCAATTTGCTGAATTAGAGGCATTTTCTCAATTTGCTTCTGATTTAGATAAAACCACTCAAAATCAGTTAGCTCGTGGACAAAGACTAAGAGAAATTTTGAAGCAATCTCAGAATTCTCCATTGCTTGTTGAGGATCAAGTTGCAATAATATACGCTGGTATTAATGGTTATTTAGATAGTATTGATTTATCTAAAGTAAAAAATTTTGCTGTTGCTTTAAAAGAAGATTTACAAAACTCTAAACCAGAATTTGCAGAAAGTATTCGCAGTACTAAAAAATTAACTTCGGAATCTGAAGATTTATTAAAGCAATCTATTCAAGATGTACAACAAATATTTCTAGTATAGAAATAAAATCATTTGTTTATACTAAATATATTAAATTAATTAATTATTACTATGGGTAGTTTTTATACTATCCATTAGAATTATAATATTTTTTATGATTTATCATCGATAAAATCGTATCCGTATTTTTCTATTAAATTTGCTGTTGTATGGTCTCCAGTATATACTATCTTTCCTTCTTGCATTATATGTATATATTTAGGTTTTATATATTTAATTAACTTCTCATAATGAGTTATCAGAATTATTGAATTATTTGAATTTGCAAAATTATTTATATTACTGGATATACTTTTTAGTGCATCTACATCTAGTCCTGAATCAATTTCATCTAAAATGCATAATTCACTACTAAGTAAAGACATTTGCAAAATTTCATTTTTCTTTTTTTCTCCTCCAGAAAATCCTTCATTAACGTATCTATTTAAAAATGTATTGTCCATTTCTACATCTTTTAATTGATTACTAATTCTTTCAAAGAATGATAGGGGATCTAATTCTTGTTTGTTAAGTGTTTTTTGTTTAGAGTTATATGCCAGTCTTAAAAAATCTATATTATTCACACCTGAAATTTCTATTGGGTGCTGAAAAGCTAAAAATATACCTTTGTGCGATCTTTTATCTGCTTCTTCATAAGTAATATCCTCACTTTTTAAGATGATATTTCCGTTTTTTATTGTATAATGAGGATGACCTGCTATCACTTTTGCTAATGTACTTTTACCAGATCCATTTTTCCCCATTATAGCATGAATTTCTCCTCTCCCTATTGATAAATTTAAGTTATTAATAATTTTGTTATTTTCAATATTTACATTTAAGTTCTTTATTTCTAAAATTTTATGATTATTCATAGTATGAGTATTTTTTTAGCCAATTGTTCCTTCTAATTTTAAATTAAGTAGACGATCTGCTTCAATTGCAAATTCCATAGGTAAATCATTTAATATTTCTTTACAAAAACCATTAATCATTAAACCTATTGCCTCTTCAATATTAATACCTCTTTGTAAAAAATAAAAAATTTGCTCTTCTCCTATTTTTGAAGTAGATGCTTCATGTTCAACTTTACAGTATGGATTTTTAACTTGTATATATGGAAAGGTATTAGCTTTACATTTATTACCTAATAGTAAAGAATCACATTGTGAATAATTTTTTGAATATAGAGCCTTTAACCCCATTTTTACTAATCCCCTATAACTATTAATTGAATTTCCTGCTGATATACCTTTTGATATAATTCTACTTTTAGTATATTTACCTATGTGAATCATTTTACTTCCCGTGTCAGCTTGTTGATAATTATTTGTCAAAGCTATAGAAGAAAATAAGCCAATAGAATTGTTACCTAATAATATACAACTAGGATATTTCCATGTTATAGCTGATCCTGTTTCTACTTGTGTCCATGAAATTTTGGAATTATTTCCTATACAAATTCCTCTTTTAGTTACAAAGTTATATATACCTCCTTGACCATTTTTGTTACCTGCGTACCAATTTTGTACTGTTGAATATTTTATTGTTGCGTTGTCTAAAGCAATTAATTCAACAACAGCTGCATGTAGTTGATTATTATCAAATTGTGGTGCTGTGCATCCTTCTAAATAACTAACATGACTATTTGAGTCTGCTATTATTAATGTTCTTTCAAATTGTCCTGATTCTTTATTATTAATACGAAAATATGTTGATAGCTCTAAAGGACAATAGGTATTTGGAGGTATATAACAAAAGGAACCGTCGCTAAATGTTGCAGAGTTTAATGCTGAGTAGAAATTATCACCTATTGGTACTACAGAGCCTAGGTATTTTTTAATTAAGTTAGGATATAATCGAATTGCTTCAGTAATTGAACAAAATATTACGCCTGCTAATGCTAGTTCTTTTTTAAATGTTGTTGTAATTGAGACACTATCAAATACTGCATCAACTGCTACATTTGTTAATCTTTTTTGTTCATTAAGAGATATTCCCAGTTTTTTGAACGTTTTTAATATTTCTGGATCTACGTCTTCTAAATTATTTATTTTTTTTTTATTTTTAGGAATAGAATAATATACTATATCCTTGTAATTTATTTCTTTATAAAATATTTTACTCCACTTGGGTTCCTTCATACTTATCCATTTTTTGTAAGCCTTTAACCTAAATTCAGTAAGATATGAAGGTTCTTCCTTATTTTTGGATATTAATTTGATTATTTGTGAATTTAAACCTTTTGGAAAATATTCCAAGTCAATTTTTATATGAAAACCATATTCATATGGTTTGTTCATTAAAGTATTTAAATAATTATTTGTATCATGTACATTAGTCTTAGACATATTATTTATATATAATTTGTTATTTGTATTTTGTTTTATACATTATAATTGATAAAAGATTTATAAAATATATTTTATATATTTAAACTGAATTTTTTATTTATTGGAATAATAATTAATTTCTTAATTAAATTGGTTATGTCTATTCATATTGTTTATTTCTATTATTACAATTCTTTGAACAGATATTAGTAGTAAAAATATTTTATATTTTTAAAATAATCTTTTTTAATATTTCTATTCCATATTGTCAGGCTAAAAGAATTTTCTTCATTTATAATGAAATTATAATATTGAAAAAACATAGTTTTTAAGTTTAATTTAAAATAATTAGTAAGATAGCTTCTTTTTATTTTTAGGCTGATAGTTGTATCAGATAACTTAGTGATCATTCTTTCTAAGAATTTATATCCTAAAAATAAATTAAGATTATATATATTTGATCGTATTGATTGTAATAAATTAATCTTATTAAAATTTCCAATAAATATTTCTAAGATTATTTGATATCTTGTAAAAATAAATATAACTTCGAGTATAATACTATATAGTATATATATAAACATTGTTTTTATCATATACTTTTGTAAGTAATATGATATATGAAAATATTTTATTCTATATATAAAATGTTTAAATTTTATTTTTAAGTAATATGGCAAAAATACTTGATAAATAATTATGTTGTTATTACTAATATCTAAATATTCTGATATTTGATTTAAAATACAAGTATATATTAAATATAAGCTATAATTTATAGTTATATTTAATTCAAAAATTTTTAAATACTTAGGAAAGAATAATCTATTTAGTAATGTAAATACTAATCCTATAATTAGGATTATTTTATAAATATTTATATAAAGTCCAACGTTTAAAATACTATATATAATATATATTTTAATATATGGATTTATTTTATGATATTTGGTATATGGTGAATATACATATTTATTTAAATAAGTTTTTTTTAAAAAAATCATATGAAATGTATTGAGTATTATCTTGTAGTTAATTCGTAATTATTTTAGTATTTATAACAATTAATATTGTTCTTAAATCTTTGGGTAGATGGCGAAATTGGTATACGCATCATATTCAAAATATGACAACATTGTTATGAGGGTTCGAATCCCTTTCTACCCATAAATTTGTAAATATATATTTTCTGTTTCATTAACATGGATTATGTTAAAATAGCTCATATTATACTTATCTATTAAAAATAAACATTAATACTTTATGAGTTTATTAGTTATTGGTAGTACTGGAACTTTAGGTAGACAGATTGTTAGACAATCTCTTAATGATGGTTTTCAAGTAAAGTGTTTTGTGAGAAACTTTCGTAAAGCATCTTTCTTGAAAGAATGGGGAGCTGAATTAATTTATGGTGATTTAACTTCTCCAGAAACAATTCCTTTAGCTTTATATGGTATAACAGCAATTATTGATTGTTCTACAACAAGACTTAATGATTTATATAATGCAGAATTAATTGATTTAAAAGCTAAGTATATATTAATAGAATCAGCTGTTAAAGCTAATATAAAACAGTATATTTTTTTCTCAATTTTAATTTCTAATAGGGATCGAGAAATACTTTTAATTCGCTTAAAACTATTAATTGAATCTCGTATACAAAATACGAATATTAATTTTACTATTTTCCGTATACCTGGTTTTTTTCAAGGTTTAATACCCCAATATGCTATACCTATTTTAGATAAAAATTCTATATGGATTACTAGTGAGTCATCATCAATACCTTATATTAATACGCAAGATATTGCAAAAATTGTTATAAAGAGTTTAGCAATAAATCAGTTTATTAATAAAAGTTTACCTTTAGTTGGTAGTAAAACGTGGACTTCTTTGGAAATAGTTGAACTATGTGAAAAAATTTCTGGTAAACGTGCAAAAATTGCTCGTGTACCAATTTTTTTACTTAAATTAATTATGTATTTAACTAAATTTTTTCAGTGGACGTGGAATATATCAGAAAGACTAGCTTTTGTTGAAGTATTATCTGAAAATTATAATTTGACTATTTCAATAAATGAAATATTAGGTCTTTTAGAGACGGATATCACCAATTTAGAATCATTAGAAAATTATTTACAAGAGTATTTTCAGCGTATCATGAGAAAACTTAAAGAATTAAATTATCAAATATTAAGTAATGAAAATCTTAATCAAAATAATTTTTGATTTATTTTAATAATAATTAGTTTCTATACCAGTTTGTTTGAGATAAAACTAATAATTATTAAAATAATTTTAAATTTGTTTACTAATTTGTATTCTTTATATATATTACTTATCAGTATTTTTTTAAACTTAAGGCTTTAAATAATGTTAACTCTAAAAATTTTAGTATATACAACAGTTATATTTTTTGTATCTTTGTTTTTCTTTGGTTTTTTATCAAATGATCCTTCCCGTAATCCTAATAGAAAAGATTTAGAATAATGTTTTAGCAACGATAATTATTTGGATGAAATATTTTAACTAGTGGTATAATTTTTATATTTTATACTATATTAAGTTTTTAGTTTGATATATGAATTTACTGTTATACCTAAGTATTTACTATCGTTTAGTCTCTTTAAAGTACCTGTTGAAAACATTAAATTATTATTTATAATATATAAGTATTCTTCATATATTAAGTTATTATTATTAATATAAGATTTAAATTTAAATAAATTTTTGTTTAACATTTCAATTATTGCGTTTATTTTATTTTCCATAATACTTATTTTAGCTATTTTACATTCTAAATTTGAAGTATTTAGATTAAAATTACTCGTTATTTTGTTATGATTTGTATTTGAAATTTTATGTGTATTTTTTACTTTATTAAAAGTAACACATAATTGTTTTGTTAAAATTTTTTTTTGTTTGGTATTTAAAATATATATATTAGTTTGTGAAAACCATGAACCTTTTAAATATCTATTTACTAAATTGTTATTAGTAGTCATTAATTTAAATTTATAAAAATATAATTAATTTATTGATAATATTTATATTATTTTACATTAAGTAGCTAAAACTTAGAATAGTATATATAAATATACTCTATATATTATATCAGTTAATTACTTTTTATATGAAGTACTGGAATTTAAAAAAAATTAATCAATTAGCTTTTGAAAAAACAGGTATCATACCACGTTCTATGAGCAAGTTATTTAATCGTTTTAAACAAGAATTGAATCCTAATGCAGAAGTAGAAGCTATAGAAGAATTTAAAGTAGCAAAGTATCAAACACTAACATCTATACGTTATATAATAATATTGTCTATTATGCCTATTCTGATGAATCAGATTTCTAAAACTTTTTTATTAAATCCAATAATTGATCATTTTTGGAATAAAAATAGCTCTAATATTTTTATTAATCATTCTCAAGAAGAAAGAGCATTTGCTGATTTACAAAGATTTGAAGAAAAACTTCATTTTGAAATTTTAATAGGTAAAATAGATTCTTCTTCTATAGAAGCAGCACGTAAAACAATATCTGCAAAAGCATTAGAAATTGCCCTAGAGTATTCTAAAGAAAGCGCAAATGCTATTAAAAATATTTTAGCAGATTTTATATCTATTATTATATTTATGTTTATCTTAATTTTTAATAAAAGACAGTTTTCTATTCTAAAATCATTTATTAATGAACTAATTTACGGTTTAAGTGATACAGCAAAAGCATTTTTAATTATTTTATTTACAGATATTTTTGTTGGTTTTCATTCACCTCATGGCTGGGAAATTGTAATTGAAGCTATATTAAGACATTTTGGTTTACCTGAAAGTAGAGATTTTATCTTTATTTTTATATCAACTTTTCCTGTAATACTTGATACTATTTTTAAATATTGGATATTTAGATATTTAAATAGAATATCACCATCTGCTGTAGCAACTTATCATAATATGAATGAGTAAAAAAGTTTACTTTTTAGTTTCTTTTTTATATAATTCATTCTAATAAAATATTTGCATCTGTGGCCGAGAGGCCGAAGGCAGCGGACTCATGTGCGACCCGTTTTCAGGTGTTAAAGGTTCAATTTATTTGAAATTATTTAGCTAACTGAAAATTAAGTAAAATAACTACTTAATTAACTATGTTTTTTTGTTAGTAAAATCTAACTATTCAAAATCATGAATAAAGTATTTTAGTCAATCTTTAAGTAAATAAGCCTTAAATATTTATAGATAAAGCAGACTAAAAAAAAATTGATATGACTAGGGAAACAAACCTTTGATTGAAGTATTAATTATAAAGTTTTTATATTGATTCGTTGAATATTTAATATAAGATCTTGTGCCCTTAAGCTTATTTATTATGAGTTAATATAAGTATGATTTTTAGCAGAGGTAATTAATATATAAAATGGAGTCTAAGTCAATAATATATAAAAACATGGAACGGAGTAACTAAATAGTATTTTTATTATGAGGCACTTAAATAAATTTAGTAGATAAAATATACTAATTATCATCTAGAAACTATTTAGAGAGAAACAATAAAAAAGTTACTTAGATATTATGTAGCTAACGTATTGTACTTATAATTAAGCTGGAAAATATATAAATTATATGTTCATTTATGTAAAATGAGAATAAATTATGTTTTATTACTAATAAATTGAGTATTGATATTCATCGGCAAAAAATTGATTGGCGTAAAATATATTTACGAGTTTTAATGATACAAAAACAAATATATGAAGCTGCTAAAAAACATAAGTTAAATTATGTATTTAATCTTCAAAATTATCTAATTAATTCAAATGAAGCTAAATTATTTTCATTAATGATTTCTTTAAATAAACTATCTACGTATTACGTAGAATTTGAAGGTTGTAATTTTATGTTCAATATAGCAAATAATTTATCATTTCTACATAGTATTTTTAATAGTCAAGTGTTGAATCATAGAACTACTAAAGTGGTTTTAGAAAAAACAAAACAAATTCTAATTTGTTTATCACTTGAACCAAATAGAAAAGCTAAACTAAAAGAATCCGTATATAAAAATTTTTTTATAAGTAGTAGCTATATATTTTTATTACGAAATAATGAAAGTTCATATACTAAAAATATTAATACTTACAAAAGTATATTTATTAATATAGTTGTATCTAAAGCTCGATCTTGTAAGTATGTTACTTGTTTGATTAAAAGCTGGTTGTATTCAGGATATTTTAATATCAAAAGTATACTTTATAATAAAATGAAATCTAAAAGTTTTAATAATGTATTAAAAAATTATTTTAGTGTTGCTAGTATTTTATCAAGTATTTTAAGTTTAGATATGTTTTGGTTTTTATTTAATATTACTATGAAACAATCTAATTTAGTGATTGGAAGAAATAATAAATTATATTCTCTAGAAAATATTAAAAATTTTAAATATGATAATTGTTATATTAGCTATAAAAATTTTAATAAATTTATTATAATCTTTTTATATAGATATAGATATAGATTTAGTAAATATAAAATAATTAATTTATTGGAATATCCAAGTAAAATCATTAGTAATATACGTGAAGTTTATAATAAATATTTTTATAATTATAAAAAATTTGTTACTTTCTATGAAATGAATTTATACAATAAATGTGTAAATATTTTTTTCTTTAATTGGTTAAAGAAGAAATTAAATAAAAATAATAATTTATTCATCACTATACAAAAACTTAATAGTAATATTAACGTGTTTACTTATTATTACAATACTTATGACTATTATAAATGTTAATTATAAGAGGTAGCCGTATGAAATGAAAGTTTCATGTACGGTTTTGTAAGAAGGGTTTTAATAAAAATCTATTCTAATAATCCGCCATCCTATATGGACACCGCTGGTTCGAATCCAGCCAGATGCATCAATATATTATGTTAGTAACTAAAAGTTGTACAACTTATTTATAGAAAATAATATTGGTTAGTTTTAACTATTGATATTTTTTATATAGCTATTTAGAATCGCTTAAAATAAGCGGGTAGCGGGAATCGAACCCGCATCATTAGCTTGGAAGGCTAAGGTTTTACCACTAAACTATACCCGCATATGTATAATTACTTTATTATATTTTTATATATTTAGCAAGTTTTAATTTGCACCTTCCAAAGAAACTTTTAAGAAAGCGGCTATTTCCTTAGCTTGTTTTTCAAGTTCCGACAAAGCAATTGGTTGTTCTACTTTAGTTAAAGGTATTTCTCTATTGTCCTTAATTTTTAAATAAATTTCTCTCTTAGGCGATAAGCCTTCTTGAATATTAATTCTAACAGAAGATATTTCTTTTATTTTGTATTCTAATTTTAATATTCGATTTTTTCCTGGAAATCCAAGTCTAAAAATTGTTACTAGACCAGTTTCATTATTAAATTCATTATATCCACTTCCAACATCAAGAACTATAGTATACCAAAGAAACAGACTAATTAATATACCCATCATGCCGTAAAATGTCATTACTGCTCCTTGGGGAACAAAAAGAAAATTTTCATTATCATCAAATAGTATATTTTTTATTGATATGTTTAAATAACTTAAAACTCCTATTGTAAAAAAACTTAGGCTAGCTAAAAAAATTACAGTAGCCCACCAATAATTACTTAATCTACGTGATCCTAATATTTTATCTATTTTTATGTTTTGCATATGATCTTTATCCTAAGAATTATTCTTAATTAACAATTTTGTATAATTAAATAAATAATAACTTATATTATTTATTTATATTAAATAAATGACTTTTTAATTAAATTAATTTAACAAATTGTAATCCAAAATACAAACTTATTGCTAAAGCCATAAATAATGTTATGAATAACAAATAACTTAATAATATCGACATTGAAAATATCTCCTTAAAAATACAAACCATATTGTTTCTATATGGTTAATAAATTTTTTTAATCTTTATTTAATTTCTATTAATATTTTAACCTAAGTTTTAATATATTTGCTAATATTAATTATTATAATTTATAATTCTTCTGAAAAACAGATCAATGACTAATTTCATAAAACCTTATAATAATGATCCATTCGTAGGAAATTTATCAACACCAATTAGTACATCAAGTTTTACTAAAAATTTATTAAGTAATCTACCTGCTTATAGAAGAGGTTTATCCCCTCTCTTAAGAGGACTAGAAATAGGTATGTCGCATGGATACTTTTTAATTGGTCCTTTTGATAAATTAGGTCCATTGAGAAATACGGATATAGCACTATTATCTGGTTTTTTATCTGCTGTTGGATTAATCATTATTCTAACAGCTTGTTTATCAATGTATGGCAGTGTTTCTTTTACAAACACAAAAGAAGATAGTAGAGATTTGTTGCAAACATCTAGCGGATGGAGTCAATTTACAGCTGGTTTCTTAGTAGGTGCAATAGGTGGTGCAGGATTTGCCTATTTACTTTTGGCAAACTTACCTAATGTGCAGAATTTAGGTATATCTTAGAAAATATTATAGCTAGTAAGGGGACTTGAACCCATAACCTGCTGATTACAAATCAGCTGCTCTACCAATTGAGCTATACTAGCAATTTATTATTATTGTTATATACAATATATATATTTATAGTAAAAATACTATAAATTGTTATATTATAGTACTTGTATCTTTAGTTTATTATTTTATTTAACTATCTCACTTAATTTAATTTTTTACTATTACAATCTGTATAATAGTTAATTGTTTCATTTAAGTAAATAACAGAAAGACCCATTGGTATTTCTACTTCTTCTGTATTGTTAGTGGAATTAACTACATCATAATCGATATAATCTTCATTGTATTTATTTAAATTTCCAATACTTGATTTCATTTTTATATTCCTTATTATTTATCCTTTACTCTATTTTTCTAAAAATTTATCATACGTTAGTAAACTTATATTACTACTATAATATTATAGTAATACATACTATATCATATGTTTTTAATATTGTCACTATATAAATATATAAAATTATATTATTATTTTATGTAATGATTTTATAATTTTAGTTGAAACTCTTAATTTAACCCAACATTGTTTTTTTTTGGACCATATTTTTTTATAATGCAAATTTACCTCTTGTATTTTTTTAGTTTTTATATTTGAGTGTGACACTTTATATGCATTGTTTTTCTTTTTACCTGATAAAGTACATATTTTTGACATATATTGAGTGATTAATATTTATTTTATTATACGCATATAAACTAATATAGTTTATACTTAAAACTATTTTGTTTTTATATATTTTTTTAATGTATTAATTAATGTTGATTTGGGTACGGCTCCAACAACTGTGTCTAGTCTGACACCATTCTTGAAAATCATAATAGTTGGAATACTTCTAATACCATATTCAGTTGCTATAGTAGGATTTAAATCAGTATTAACTTTAACAACTTTAATTTTATTTTCATATTCATTAGCTATTTCGTTAATAACAGGAGCTATCATTCTGCATGGACCACACCACTTTGCGCCAAAGTCCACTAAAACAATAGAATTGCATTTTATAACTTCTGAGTCAAAAGAAGAGTCTACAACTTGTAAGATAGACAAAATAAATTTCTCCAATGTTTATCCTTTGCTGGAATTAATATTAACATAAAATGTGTTTATATAATCATTATGTAAAAAAATTTCACAAATGTAATGTAAATTATTAAAGTAAGTTATCACACTAATAAATAATACTAGAATTATGTGATAATAATATAATGATAGATTTGTATTTAAAGATAGCTTCAAATAATAATTAAAATTCATTTAAATGTTTAAAATAATAATTTTAGCTAGCTTTATATATAATAATACTGCCTTAAATTCAAGGAGGAATAAATGTCTAACTCTGTAGAAGAACGGACAAGGATTAAAAACGAACGTTATGAATCTGGTGTAATCCCATATGCAAAAATGGGATATTGGGATCCTAATTATGTAGTTAAAGACACAGATGTTTTAGCTTTATTTAGAGTTAGTCCACAGCCAGGAGTAGATCCAGTAGAAGCTTCTGCAGCAGTCGCAGGTGAGTCATCTACTGCTACGTGGACTGTTGTTTGGACCGATCTATTAACAGCCTGCGATTTGTATCGTGCAAAAGCATATAAAGTTGATGCTGTTCCAAATACCTCTGATCAGTATTTTGCATATATTGCTTATGATATTGATTTATTTGAAGAAGGTTCAATAGCAAATTTAACTGCATCTATTATTGGTAATGTGTTTGGATTCAAAGCTGTCAAAGCTTTAAGACTAGAAGATATGAGAATCCCAGTAGCATATCTGAAAACTTTCCAAGGTCCTGCAACTGGTTTAATTGTAGAACGAGAACGTATGGATAAATTTGGACGTCCATTTTTAGGTGCTACGGTAAAACCTAAATTAGGTCTTTCTGGTAAGAATTATGGTAGAGTAGTATATGAAGGTCTTAAAGGTGGATTAGATTTTCTTAAAGATGATGAAAATATTAATTCTCAACCATTTATGCGTTGGAAAGAAAGATTTTTATATTCAATGGAAGCCGTGAATCGTTCTATTGCTGCAACTGGAGAAGTAAAAGGTCATTACATGAACGTAACAGCAGCAACTATGGAGAATATGTACGAAAGAGCTGAATTTGCAAAACAATTAGGTACAGTAATCATAATGATTGATTTAGTAATTGGATATACAGCTATTCAAACTATGGCTATTTGGGCCCGCCGTAATGACATGATTTTACATCTACATCGTGCTGGTAATTCAACTTATTCTCGTCAAAAAATTCATGGTATGAATTTCCGTGTTATTTGTAAATGGATGCGTATGGCAGGAGTTGATCATATTCATGCAGGTACAGTAGTAGGCAAGTTAGAAGGTGATCCTCTAATGATTAGAGGTTTTTATAACACTTTATTGGAGCCTTATTTGGACATTAATTTACCTCAAGGTATTTTTTTTAAACAAGATTGGGCATCACTACGTAAGGTAACACCTGTTGCATCAGGTGGTATTCATTGTGGCCAAATGCATCAATTACTAGATTACTTAGGTAATGATGTAGTACTTCAGTTTGGTGGTGGAACTATCGGTCATCCAGATGGTATTCAAGCAGGTGCAACAGCAAATCGTGTAGCTTTAGAAGCAATGGTTATCGCCCGGAATGAAGGTCGTGATTATGTATCAGAAGGACCTCAAATTCTACGTGATGCAGCAAAAACATGTGGACCTTTACAGACAGCATTAGACTTATGGAAAGATATTACATTTAATTATACTTCTACAGATACAGCTGATTTTGTAGAAACTCCAACAGCTAATGTTTAATTTAAATAAATTATATAAATATATATTATTTGAATGGAGTATCCATACTCATATTGAGTTACATTGAAATCTATCAAAAAAGATTAATCATTAATTAAGGAGTATAAAAAGTGAGATTAACACAAGGAACTTTTTCCTTTTTACCAGATTTAACTGATGAACAAATCAAAAGTCAAGTAAATTATGCTATTTCAAATAATTGGTCAATTAATATTGAATATACGGATGATCCACATCCACGAAACAATTATTGGGAGTTATGGGGTTTACCTTTATTTGATGTAAAAGATGCTGCGACAGTTATGTATGAAATAAACAGTTGTAGACAACAACATTCTGATGTTTATGTTAAAGTTAATGCCTTTGACAATACAAGAGGAATTGAAAGTTGTGTTTTATCATTTATTATTAATAGACCTTCATTAGAACCAGGGTTTGAATTAGTGAGAACAGAAGATATCAGTAGAAACCAAAAATATTGTTTCCGAAGCTATGCGACGAGTAAACCTGAAGGTTCTAGATATTAAATTTATTAACTAATAATAGTAAATAAAAATTATTTTAAGGAGAATATAGAATATTCATAGAATAAATATATTCTCTTTAAAAGAGAATATCCAATATTTAAAATAAAAATATATGAACACAAACGATACTCTAGTGAATTTACAAGAAGAATATGACAAAACAAAAATTCAAAAAATTATAGATGAATTAGAAAGAGAGTTAATTGGTTTAATACCTGTGAAAAGTAGAATCAAGGAAATAGCAGCTCTTCTTTTAATTGATAGATTAAGAAACAAATTAAATTTAGTTTCTGGTAGCCCAGGTTTACATATGTCATTTACTGGTAGTCCTGGAACAGGCAAAACAACTGTAGCTATGAAAATGTCTGATATATTGTATAGACTAGACTATATACAAAAAGGTCATTTATTAACAGTTACAAGAGATGATTTAGTTGGTCAATATATTGGACATACTGCTCCCAAAACAAAAGAAGTACTAAAACAAGCTATGGGTGGAGTATTGTTTATAGATGAAGCATATTATTTATATAAACCTGATAACGAACGTGATTATGGTGCAGAAGCAATTGAAATATTACTTCAAGTAATGGAAAATGAAAGGGATAATTTAGTTGTGATTTTTGCTGGGTATAAAAACAAAATGGATAAGTTTTATGAATCAAATCCTGGATTATCTTCCAGAGTAACTAATCATGTAGACTTTCCTGATTATACTGCTGATGAACTTTTACAAATAGCTAAATTAATGCTTGAGGAACAACAATATAGGTTTGCTCCTGATGCTGATAGCGTATTATTGGAATATGCAGAGAGACGTATGAAACAACCTCATTTTGCAAATGCAAGAAGTATTCGAAATGCTATAGATAGAGCACGTATGAGACAAGCTAATCGTATTTTTACCAGTGGTGATAAAGTTTTAACTAAGACTGATTTAATAACAATTCAACCAGAAGATATTTTAAAAAGTAGATTATTTTCATAAATAGATTAAAAGTTTAAAATACTTGAATAAAAGTTGACAATTTATACTAATTTTAGATAAATTAATACTGTAATAATATTACAGTTATACGGCGGTATAGCCAAGTGGTAAGGCAGAGGATTGCAAATTCTTTATCCCCAGTTCGAATCCGGGTACCGCCTAAATAAAACAAGCTAATTATGTTGGGGATGTGGTGGAATGGTAGACACAACAGACTTAAAATCTGTTGATTTTTTATTAATCGTGAGGGTTCAAGTCCCTCCATCCCCATAAAAATATAATTTAATAATTAAAAATATAACATAAACTTAATTTAACCCATGTGTATATGTATAAATTGTAGACATATTCATGATTGTAAAACATATCAATTTATATCGAGAGAACATAACAAAACATTGTATCATAAAAATGATATATTATTTACTCCATTAAATACTATGGTAAATGTTAATGTAAATAAAAAAGATAAAAAACTTTTTATAGATTGGGATTTGATAGAGTGTTCATCATTTGTAGAAAAACCAGGTTATTGGTTAAATAAATAAAAATTAATTGAAGTAATAATTATTAAAACAGTCTAAGGTATTTCTAAGATTTTTGATTTTAATGCTAGATTCTCTAACTAAAACAATTTTACCAGTTCTAGCAATTTCTGTTATCTTGTACTGATTTAATAACTGTTGTATAGCAAAAATTTTTCCTGGATCACCAGTTACTTCTAATATCATAGATGTCGTAGAAATATCTACTATTTTTGCTTTAAAAATATTAGCTATTTCTATAATAAAAGATCTATCCTTATAATTAGAATTAATCTTAATTAACATTAACTCTCTATCAACAGAGGGTAAATGAGTTACATTTTGAACATTTAAAATATTAACCAATTTATATAATTGTTTAATTAGCTGCTCAACAGTACGATTATCACCTTGAACACTCATAGTAATTCTTGATATACCATACTTTTCAGCTGGACCAACAGCCAGGCTATCAATATTAAACCCCCTTCTAGCAAATAATCCAGAAATCCTAGATAAAACTCCAGATTCATCTTGAACAAGAACAGATAATGTATGTTTCATAATTTTATAAAAAATTAATGGTCTTACTGATACAAAATAATCAATAAAAAATATATATTTCATGTTATAATAATTTACATATATTTACCAATATTTTAAAATAAAATGTGGAAATTACATAAATTAAATTATGTTAAATAGGGACATGAATTACAACATTGAAAAATAACTACAATGAAGAATCTCTAATAAATGAATATATTAAATATTCTAAAGTACGTTTAATAGATGCTTTAGGAAAGCAATTAGGTATTTATTCTTCAGATGAAGCTTTAGGTATTGCTGCGGAACAAGGACTAGATTTAGTGGTAATAAGCGATAAATCTAAACCACCGGTATGTAAAATTATAAACTATGGTAAATATAAATTTGAGCAAGAAAAAAAAGCAAAGGAGGCAAAAAGAAAGCAACACCAAACAACAATTAAAGAAGTCAAAATGAGATATAAAATAGAACACCATGACTATAAAGTTAGAATAAACCAAGCCTTGCGTTTTCTAAAATCAGGAGATAAAGTAAAAATAACTGTGATTTTTCGTGGAAGAGAGATACAACATTTTAATTTAGCAATTAACTTATTAAACAAAATATCAAAAGATTTAGAAGAAATATCTCAAATACAACAATATCCAACTAAAGACGGTAAAAATATTACTATGATTTTATCACCATATAAGAAATAAGTAATTATGAATTGAAGAAGCTAATTTTTTTAACTTAAAATAACACTTTCATTGAATTAACAAATATTATTAATAATTATAAGGAATAAAATGTCTCGTTATAGAGGACCAAGATTAAAAATATCTAGAAAACTAGGTGATTTACCAGGCTTAACTAGAAAAAAATCACAAAAAACATTTCCTCCAGGCGAACATGGACAACAATCTAAAAAGCCATCCGAATATTCTCTTCAATTAGAAGAGAAACAAAAATTAAGATTTAATTATGGCCTTAGTGAAAAACAACTATTAAAAAATATTAAATCAGCAAAAAAAGTCCAAGGTTCTACTGGGATTATTCTTTTGCAGATATTAGAAATGAGATTAGATAATACCATATTTCGTTTAGGATTAGCTCCAACTATTCCAGCATCCAGACAAATTGTTAGCCATGGACATATTCTAGTTAACAATAAATTAATATCTGTATGTAGTTATCAGTGTAAACCAGGAGATATAATTACAATAAAACCTAAAAATTCATCAATTGAATTAATTAAAAAAAATTTAAAGTCACCAGGTTTAGCCAATATACCTAACCATTTAGAATTACAAAAAGATTCATTAACAGCTAAAATTAATGGGGTAATAGAAAGAGATTGGGTTGCATTGCAATTAAATGAATTACTAGTAGTAGAATACTATTCTAGAAAGTAAATTCTAATTATTCGTTAATAAATTTTTAATAAAGACAACAAAGTTCTACCAAATATTTGGTTGACGTGTTGTCAAAGACCATAATGCTCTATAAAGTAAACCTTTTAAAAATAAGCATTGTTTCTGTAATGACTGACTGACATTATTGCTATTTGATAAATTATTCTTTAAATACTTTTTAGTAAAATTAAAACTCTCTAAAGATGGCAAAAAAATAAATCTATCTTGATTCTTTATATAATTTGATGTTTGTACAAATGTTTCTAAATTAGAGACATATAAATTAGGACTTGTAGGTAAATTGCAATTTAATACTTCTTTATAAGCTTGCCATGCATTAAATGCTGTTTGATAGTTCAAGAACACTGTACTGTATTTTCTGTTATTATTTTCTTCTTTTAAAAAAGAAAAAAAATATTGTAGTTTTTTAGAATTTTTATTAACTCTAAGCTGGATAGGCTTAATAACATATATAGGCTGTCCTTGGAAATAATTATAACCATGCTTTTGACTCGAATCAAAAACTAAATTTTTATATTTACGATATCTATATATAAAATTATTTATTTCTTTAAGATCCGGAACAAGTCTAAATTCAATTTGATTTTTAGATGTAATCAAAGTATTAAAATAGAAATCTAATGTTGTTGCAACAATTTTAACTTTGATATTTCTAGTTGAATTACTATATCTAGTATTAATATAATTTTGGTACTCCATAGCATCATGAGGATTAACAAAAAACAAACCAGTATACAATTTTTTAGCTATTAAACTTCGATGAGTCAACTTATTATAAAACTTTAAAAACATTTGACGAGTACAAAGTTGATCAGAAGACTCTGCAAGAACAAGTTGTTTATTACTATTAATTAAAACAAATATAGGTAAAGATTTATCAGACAAATTATATAAATTTTTATTATCGAATCTACTAGATTGAAACTTCAATAAAAGTATCTTAGGATTATAAAACTTTAGCCATTTATACTTAACATAAAAGTTTTTTTTTGTAACTAAATTAGAAATATTATTATAATTCAAATTGTCTGAGCTTATACAAATTTTTCTATCTAACAAATCTTTGCTAAATTGCACTAAAAAATGCTTATAATCATTCCCTTCATATACAGAAAAACCACTAGATTTTAGTTTATTACTATAATTTTCTAAAATAGAGTTTGAAGATGAAATAAAAATGGTTTCTTGCCAATATTTATTAATAAGTTTTTGCCAAAAATTACGTTTAATAATACTTTTTGATTGATTCGTCTTAAAAAATTTTTGATTCAATTGATTTACTATAAACTGCTTATTTAAAGCAACTAAATTAAAAGGCTTATTATATTTTAAATAAATTAAGTTAAAAAATTTTTTTGAACTATTTCTAGTATCAGTTAATCTAAAATTCAAGGACAAATCATATTTATAACAGTAGTCTAATACTGGATTAAATAAACTAAAACTAAATAAAATCATTCAATACAAAAATGGATAAATAATATATATAATAATAAATTTTAAAATAAAATATAATATAAAACAGTATTAATTATATTTATTGTACATTGGAACTGGTGGGATTCGAACCCACGTCCGTATTGTTACAGTATATTAAGTCTATATATAAGTTAACTTTCAGAATTAAAAAGTTTAAGTATAAAAGTAATTCAACTTAACTAACTGCAGTATTAATAATATAATAAGCTAATTCACAGTCAGAGCATTTCAATATATACATCAAATTATATAGAAAAAAATAATTTAACGTTCTAAAACTTATAAATGAACTAAACTTTTAGAAAAAACCAATATATTGTTTTTTGCAATTAAAAAGTAATTAAGTTAACAATAAACTAAACAAAGATTTAATACGTAGAAACCAGGTCAGCCCCTAGAAAACAATTATTATTAATACAATATCTATATTAAGCATATTATAACATATAAATAAACCAAAGTCATTGGGTACTTTAAATAGGCAAGGAAGGAATTGAACCTTCGACCACCAAAGTCGGAATTTGGTACTCTATCCACTGAGTTACATGCCTATGCATAAAAAATAATCAATCACACATCGTGATGCTTATATATAGTATAATAAAATTATTATCATATAAAAAAAAAGTAAATATGCACGCAGTAAACAATTTTACTAATTTTATATATACAATATAAAAAATTTTTTTCTATATACAATTTTAATTGTAATATACATAAATAATATAGATAAGTAAAAAGCTTATAAAAAAGGAATAATTATATGCAAGACGCCATTACAAATATTATAAATCAATACGATATAAAAGGTAAATATTTAGATAAAATAGCTATTAGTGAATTGAGCCATTACTTTAATACTGGAATTAATAGATTAAAATTAATTGAAATAGTAATAAGTAAAGCTTCAAAAATAGTAAAAGAATCTGCAAGTAGATTATATGAACAACAACCAGAACTACTAAGACCAGGAGGAAATTCTTATACAACAAGAAGATATGCAACTTGTCTAAGAGATATAGACTATTATTTACGCTATGCTAGCTATGCTATTATAGCTGATAATAACGATATTTTAAAAGAAAGATTATTAGATGGTTTAAAGGAAACATATGCATCATTAAATGTTCCAATTGGTCCTAGTATCATCAGTATACAGATGTTAAAAAATGTGGTACTTGAAGAAATTAAAAACAGTGACTTATATATTAATCAAAATGACTTATTTCAAATTACAAAAACATTCGATTATATAAGTCAAAATCTAAGTAACCAAAACATATAAAAACATTAGAAAAAGTTGCTTTACAAAAAAACAAAAGTTTAAAATATGTGGTAACTTCAAAAACTAACAAGAACAATATAATAACAAATAATGTTTTTTAATATAAATATTTTGAGTCTAATGTTAGGTTTTTTTTTGCTAATATTTTATCAACAATACCTGCACAAACAGGAGATTGGAATATTATTAGTGGAGCATTAATAGTAACATGTTATGAGATTATGAGTAAAATGATATATAAAAATAATAATACAAAAAAAACTTTATTAATTTACTTAATAAATAATTTTAAAATAGGTGTTTTATATGGTTTGTTCGTAGATGCATTTAAACTAGGTAGCTAAAAAAATTAAACTTATTCATAAACAGAGTTATGATAAACTAAGCATTAAATGAATAATTAATTACTATTATTAGTAGTAATATCTACGTTTAATTTTAAATATTATAATTGAGTAATATTTTATACAAATGAAATATCGTTTAACATACTAAAAAATAAAGCTGGATCACCTGCTTTAGGAGCTTGTTCCTGAGGTCTAAATGTACGTATAGGACCAGACCAAGATAACTGTGGCATAAATTGTTTAGATAATAAACTGTAATCTAGTCTAGGTGTTTTCAAATTGAAAGGAATCTCTCCTCTATTTCTTTGATAAATAATTCTTCTTCTTTGATAGGGAACTATTGATTCTCCAAAATTACTAAAATACTCTTCACTATTTAAAAGCAAATCAAAAAAACTTTCTACACCACTAGAACCTATAATAATAGAAAAGGCTAATTTTTCACGATCATTATAAATATCTCTACCTAAAACACGTTGGACACACATTTCAACAAAACGATAATTATTATTTACATCATAGTTTAAATATCTAAACTCAGAAGAGAGCAGTAACCCTTTAATAAAATCTTTAATAGTAATTTGATTAAACCTTAACTGAGATTCTAAAAAAGGTTGTTTAGTAATAGCCAACGTTTGATGTTCACTAAAAATTTGACGATATGCAGCCCAAATAATTTCATCCATTTCAGAAGATGAAGGTAAAAAGTCAGTAGTATATAATTTTGGTTGCTCTTCGCCTGATAGATATTCAAAACTATTTACTCTATGATTATGAGTAGACAAAGAGTAATTTAAAATAGGAATAGACATAATGTATCTCCAAATTGAACACTAGTTAATGTAAATATTAAATTAATTTAATTAATTTTAGCTACTAAATTAACAAATTAGTATAACAATTATATATATATATAATATATATTAGTATTATACTAAAATTTAGAAGATTCAAATAAAATTAGTAAAATATTTTGTTAAAAAATCTAATTTAGATTGTCAATAATCTCATGAATCATAAAAGTAAACTTACATTGGAACAAGAATTTAAGTTAACACTATATGAAAATAAAATTTATAAAATAAAGAAAACTTATATAAAAAAGTATTTAGTAAAAATTCTAAAGAAAATGATAATCAAAGATAATGTCATAAAATACTGTATAAAAAATTTAATAAACTAAGATATACAAATCTTGGAACACAAAATATTATATTAGGACCCAAGTTATCAAATCTATATAAGTTAATATAAACTAAAGTTATAGTATAATTCAAATAAAATTTAATAATCATTTTCCAAGCTTTTAAATGACTTAAAAAAATATATTATTAAATAATATTAATTTGTTATACCTAAGAATAATGAATTTTTTATAATTATAATCGATACTAATACATCAGCTAAAAAGCTGAAACCTATTTATTCTTCTTCTGATTAAGAAGTAAAAAGTAAAGAATATTAAAATATTTAAGGAGAGCCCAATGCTTGATGCATTTTCTAGAGTTGTTGTAAATTCAGATTCAAAAGCTGCCTACGTTAGCGGAAGTGATCTACAAGCACTTAAAACATTTATTAGTGATGGAAATAAGAGATTAGATGCAGTAAATTATATTGTTTCTAACTCAAGTTGCATTGTATCTGATGCTGTTTCTGGTATGATTTGTGAAAATCCTGGTTTAATTACTCCGGGAGGAAATTGTTACACTAACCGCCGTATGGCTGCATGCTTAAGAGATGGAGAGATTATATTAAGATATGTATCATACGCTTTACTTGCTGGAGATGCTTCAGTATTAGAAGATAGATGTTTAAACGGGCTAAAAGAAACATATATTGCTCTAGGCGTCCCTACTAACTCTTCAGTCAGATCTGTAAATATTATGAAAGCTGCAGCCGTCGCTTTTGTAACAAATTCAGCGTCAAAAAGAAAAGCTGATGTAACTGAAGGAGATTGTTCTGCTTTAGCAGCAGAAGTTGCTGGATACTGCGACAGAGTAGTAGCTGCAATCAGTTAAATATTTAATCAAACAATTTTATACTAAATCATATTATACTTAGGAGATAAATCATGAAATCAGTTATTACTACAACAATTAGTGCTGCTGATGCTGCTGGGCGTTATCCTTCTACTTCGGATCTTCAGTCAGTTCAAGGCAATATTCAACGTGCTGCAGCAAGGTTAGAAGCAGCAGAAAAACTAGGTTCAAATCATGATGCTGTTGTAAAAGAGGCGGGAGATGCTTGTTTTGGAAAATATGGATACCTTAAAAATCCTGGAGAAGCTGGCGAAAATCAAGAAAAAATTAATAAATGTTATAGAGATATTGACCATTATATGCGATTAATTAATTATTCATTAGTAGTTGGAGGCACAGGACCATTAGATGAATGGGGTATCGCAGGAGCTCGTGAAGTTTACAAAACTTTAAATTTACCAACTGCGGCCTATGTTGCAGCATTTACTTTTACAAGGGATAGATTATGTACTCCTAGAGACATGAGTGCTCAAGCTGGAGTTGAGTTTACTAGTGCACTAGATTATTTAATTAATTCTCTAAGTTAATTGTAATTAATAAACAAGATAAAGAAATTAAAAGTAACAGTTAATTTAAATTACTATTTTTAATTTTTTTTAATTCATATATTATTTAATAATCATATTTTATAAAAACTCAGATATAAAATTTTACAAAAATTTTTCACATAAATTCATAAAAATTTAAAAATTATTTTACTCAGCGAAATAAAACAATAATTAAAAATTATAAAAATAATTGATTTTTTACTATATTAAAATTAAGTATTGTTATTATGCCAATAATACAACCTTCTTCTAACTATTTTCTATTATTTTCACTATAAACTTTTAATATTAATTTAGCTGTAGCGAAAATTTTCAATATGTCTAGATTTAGTCTTCCTATAATTATATTCTCTTCAATTAAATTTTCAGTTGTTTTCCATTTATTCGTTATTAAAAAATCATAAAAGACTTCTTGTTCATGAAGCTTATATCAATTCTGGCAATTAAAGTACTTTTTAAAAAGCTTTAAATAGTTTAAATACACTAAAGACAATTGTTTGTTTTAATATTACAAATGTGCCTTCTAAAATTATTTTGCTATATAATTCTTTAAATATCCTATCATTTGCAATTGCTGGTTCATGGTTTATCAAATCTCTGGCAGAATATTCCACAAAGTTTTTTGTTTACTCTTTTATTGCTTCTAACATTTGTATTAATTAATTATTTGGAGATTGTAAACAAAGACGTATTTGATTATAATTGTTATCATAAATATTAAGATTGAGATATATCCTATGGTTTATTCCCATCATTAGAATATACATACAAATGTCCAGGGCAATGCCGTTAAAAGAATTGTCTCAAGACATTACTTTCAATTGCTTTTCATGTAAAATACCTCCACATTTATTTCCACACTTAATTCTATTTAGTATCATAATACACCATTTACCCTTAAACAACTTCATTATATCAATAACCCAAAAATCCACATATACCAACGTATAAACAGTAATACGTTAAGGGACGTTCTTTTAACGTTATAAAATTTATATGATAAGATGCTAAAATGATTGAAAATACAGAAAGTTCTAATTGAATTGGGAAATCTTTCATAAAAATCAATATGTTTTGCTACTTCCAGATACAGATAAAATTTTGGTTTGTCATTTCTGAATTTCAATTGTATGCTTATCGTCGCCTTAACATCATCTCTTAAATCTTTAAGAGGATAATATTGATTTTAAAATTCTGTATCAACCTCAACAGTTAAATACAAATCACTTGCAGAAGACAGATCAACTTTATTTAAATATAATCTGCCTTTTTTTCTAGATACAGCATATTATATTGTCGATTTATATTTGATTATTCGTTATCGCTTATACATTCATTTAGTGTTTGAGTCGGGATACAAGAACTTTTTAATTGTTCTATTTTTAAAGAACCGGTCATTATATTATCATCAATAACATTTTTGGCAAATTTCCGTTTTTCATTTGATATTGTGATTCTTTACCTGATCTTAGATGGATTACTTCATCCACTATTTTAAGTATATATGCTATATCTTATATTTTTATAAATCTACTAGGTATTTTTATTTTAAATAAGTGGCGTACGATACCTAGCGGTTTTTTATCTGTTAATAAAAATGAATCTAAATCCGCAGCGATATCAGATATTACTAGTGGCTCGAATTAATTCGTAAATGTTACTTTGTGTCTATTTATATATATATAAAAAGTATTGTTAGAAGACTCGTTTATTTTAGAGTATCCACCTTTATTATTCTCCGAAATACAACATCCATGTAAATTACCATCTGGTGTTATTATAGATATAAGACTCTTATCCCCAAGGATATATAGGCCTATTGTATTAAGTAAGCTTGGAATCATGGCTAAAGCAAGTTTGAATGGATCTATTTTTATTATTCATACAATTACCTACTTAAAAAATAAAATGCCGTTAATGACAATACTAAATTTCCGGTAACTGATGGTTGCAAACAGAATACTATAACTAACTAATGTATCATCAATTGCTATTTTTGTTTGCTTACTATATAGATTTTGACATGCTTCCTTTAACAAGTAAATCTTCTATGATTCAAGATCATATATACCATAAAACTTTACTTATTTAGGCATTGGTTAACCTACAAAACAAGAAGATATGATCTGTGATCTAGAAACATTTTCTGTATTATTGATTTGGTCTTTTAGATCTTCAATGGTAATTTAATAAGATCTGATTTCAATCTCTTTTTAGAAGGATATATTAAACTAACAGTTTCCCAAAAAAAACGCAGTATATTATCAATTACTGACATAAAAAAACAATGAACAGATATTTTTTGAACATATAATTTCTGGTAATTGTTCAATATGGTAATTAGATTCAATATTTTACCTGAAACATTGGAAATCTATATCTAAACCCTAATGTAATAAATTTAATGTGTTGTAAACGCATAATTCACTTTCATCTTAAATAATCTAGTACAAGTACGTTTCTAATATTAACAGACATTTTTGTATTAATAACTTATTTTGTTTATACATCTATTACTAGATTAGATGAAAAATACTTAACGCTTTTATTTAAAAAACATATCTATAAATAGGTCCTTCAGTAAGAAGTTTTCTAAGACCTATGAGATAAGTCAAGAAAGTCTCATCAATCTAAGCAGTAATCCTAACAAGAGAATTACTATAAACAAGTGGGAATCTAAGAATTTGGAAAAAATATTATTCAAGTGAAAGCATACTGAATATACATATACAACATAATCATAACCCGTCAATAAGTTGATTTTTATACTTTTTCAGGAATGTTTTTAAATTATCGTACTTATTTATGCTACTATTAATATCAAAACTAATAATAACTGATCTAGCAATGGGATAACATTACAATACAAATCCTCTACCATACATCTTGTTATATTTACATCAACAAAAACTCTCAGTATAAACAAGTTTAATGGTTAATTATTGAAGCATCTACTATCATTTTTTTTAGCCAAATAGATTATTGTATCTTTAATTCAACATGAAATATTTGTGATACATCTCTATTACATTTAAATACAATTCTGAACTACTTAAAAAAGTAAATTTTTGTTTTAAACAAGCTTCTAATAATTTGCGTAAATTAGTACATAACGCTTATGTGCTTAGTAATTCTGTATCTGATAATCCTGAACCCTAATTTTAAATGTTTTAAAAAAAATTACCATGATTGATAGTAATATTTTAATCATATAAATCAACTTTTAAGTATTTTATAGAGATATTTTCATCATTGTATTTATCATAGTATTTTTGCATAAAATTTATAGATATATCTTGCACTACAGAGAAAAGAATAGTTGTTATTTAAGTTAAAATATATTGATACAATATCTTTTACAAAATAAGATATTCTTCTATATTTGTTAAAAAATTTATTTTTATTCTAGACAGTTTTTTATCATATAGGATAAAATATATAAATACAAAACTTCTTTATTAGAAGATAAATATAAATTTTATATAAAAACTAAGATATATTTCTAGTAACAAGCACAAAATCAAACAAATATATAGTTATATAAATAATTATAAATTATAATGTACGCTATAAATTTATGAAATAACAAAAATATATTTAATACTGATATGGATCATAACATAATTGAAAATTACTTAATCAATATATCATTTGCTTCTTTATTAATAGGACTATTTATATCTTGGTTAAATTTAATAGTAAAAAATAATAAAATTTTAATTGAGATATACAATGTATTAACAATAGGAGTTAATATAAATTTAGGAGCATTCCTAAGCATAAGATGGATAAAAAATGAATATTTTCCATTAAGCAACTTATATGAATCATTAATTTTCCTAACTTGGTGCTTATTATTTATAGAATCCACTCTTTTAAAGAAAACTAGAAATAAATTAGTATCAGCAATACTATCACCTATAGTATTATTAATTATTTCTTTTACTAGTTTGTGTTTACCAGAAGATATAAAAGTAGCAACACCACTTGTACCTGCATTACAATCAAACTGGTTAATTATGCATGTTAGCGTAATGATGCTAAGCTATGCTATACTTATGACTGGATCTTTATTATCCACTCTTTTTCTAATTATTTCTAGTGGTAAAAAAATTAAAATTCAAGGAAACTCTTACAATAATTCAAATAAAATTATACTTAAATATGGATCAGAAAAAATTGATACAAATTCAAGTAAGAGATCAGAAAAAATTAATTTTTTACAAGGTATAGACAATTTAAGTTATAGAACTATAGGTTTAGGATTCCCTTTATTAACAATAGGCATAATTTCCGGAGCTGTTTGGGCAAACGAAGCATGGGGAACTTACTGGAGTTGGGATCCAAAAGAAACATGGGCACTTATCACTTGGATCATTTTTGCCATATATTTACATTCTAGAATCAATAAGCAACTTCAAGGATACATTCCATCAGTAATAGGATCTATCGGATTTATTGTTATATGGATATGTTATTTAGGAGTAAATTTTTTAGCCAAAGGTTTACATAGTTATGGTTGGATATTTTCATAATATATACTTTAGTATAAATAAATCTTAATATATCTTATATAAAAGTTAAAATTAAAAGTATTAAATTATAATTATGATTAATTAGTAAATTAATGTTAAATAAATAATGGAAACTAATATTTTTGAATTTTTATCAGCTAACCCACTATGGTCATTAAAAAGTAGTACAGTTATGATTGTATGTAATCTAATAAGCATAGGTATAGGTAGATATGCAATAAAAGTCAGAAGCGTAGGTCCTTCTATTCCTATATTAGGTACAGAAGATTTTGGATTACCTGAATTACTTGCAACCACTAGTTTAGGACATATTTTAGGAGCTGGAACAATTATCGGTTTAAGAAGTATCGAAATAATATTATAAAGATAAAAAACTAGAAAAAAACAATTTTACAGTTACATACTATATACTATTATTAAGATATCTCATAAAATGTTCCTATTCGACGAAATTTATAGTATCTCAATTGTTTTCTTTCTTTGGACGAAATCTTTAATAAAGAATTTAATTGATGAAGTATTTGTTTTTTTAAATACTGTGCAGCTTGAAAAGGATCTTCCTGAGAACCACCCAATGGTTCTTCTATCACATTATCAATAATTCCTAGTGTTTTAAGATCAGATGATGTAATTTTAAGAGACTCAGCTGCTACAGGAGATTTTGTACTATCCTTCCAAAGGATTGCAGCACAAGCTTCAGGAGTTGCTACCGTATAGACTGAATGCTCAAGCATTAAGATTTTATCTCCAATACCTATTCCTAATGCACCACCCGAACCACCTTCGCCTATTATGGTACAAACAATTGGAACATTAAAAGAAAACATTTCCCTCAAATTTACTGCTATAGCCTCTCCTTGACCTAATTTTTCTGCTTCTATACCAGCCCATGCACCAGGTGTATCAATAAAAGTTAAAATAGGAAAATTAAACCGATTAGCATGTCTCATTAATCTTAAAGCTTTTCGATAACCTCCAGGAGAAGCCATACCAAAATTTCTAAATACATTATCTTTCGTATCTTTTCCTCTTTGATGACCAACAAAAGTTACAGTAATAGAATTAATACGCCCAATACCACCAACAATAGCTAAATCATCAGTCCCCCCTCTGTCTCCATGCAATTCAATCCATTGATCCATAATACAAGAAACATAGTCAAGAGTGGTAGGTCTATCAGATTGCCTTACTAAATGAAGCTTTTGTAAAGGAGTTAAAGACATGAATATATTTTTTTTTAAATAAGCTAAACTCGATTTTAATATACTTACCTCAGAATTAAGATCAAATGAAATACTACAATTATTAATTAAAATTTGATCTAATTCATTTAAACGAGACTCAAATTCAATAATTGGCTTTAGAAAACTCAAAAGCAAAGATTTACGTGAACTCATAAAATTAAATTATATATAGATAATAAAAACAACAAAACTTATAGTAAAGCTCTAATACTTAACTAACTAAGTAAAATATTTAAATAAAACAAAAACAATATTATCACTTAGTAGATAAATAATATAAGAAATATATTGAGTCAAAGAGAAAACTTCATCGGAAATATCAATACTATTTTGTAATAATAGATATAATAAACTAAAAAAACGTGGATCATCAAATCTTTGTGTGATTCTCGTAGTAGCTCTTACTAAATCATCATAATTGAGACCTTTATACCCTTTCAAATAAAAATCTGAGCAAATAAAAGTAGAATTTAAACATTTTACGGATATAGGACTAATTTGGTTGCTGTGCTTGGTATTGACTTGAGGATTTATATCAATAACAATATCATTAAATAATCCAATTTGATTAGCTTCTATTATTGAATTCCTTGGTATCAATGTATTTAATGAGTTAATACGCAATAAGACAATTACTTTATTTGATTTAATACTAACATTATCTACATATCCAATTAAAACACCGTGCAAGTTTACATTAGTACCTTTTTTAACTCTATATGCATTATTAAATTCAACAAAAATATTATAACCATGTTTTTTAGAACTTTTTAAAGATAAAATAAACAAAGTTACAAATAAAATAGTAATTATGATCTTTAATACTCTCTTAAAATAATTAATAAAATAGTAGTAACAAGAATTAGAAAGATTACTCATAAGTGAATATATTTATAAACCAACCTAATATCAAATTATTTATATTATATTAATATATTCTTCAAGTTGTTTAGAATATAAAAATCCAAAAAATTAAATAATAATAACTTACGATTCAATTGTAATCTAATTGAAACACATAAAGAATCAACTAAACTGCGTATTAATCTTAGGTAATAATACATATAAAGTATGTTATTTTGCTGACTAACAGCTGAACCAATACCTATACCAGAAGCACCAAATAATAAAGCAATAGGACTAGACAGATGATTAATACTTGAAGATGCAATAACAGGGACATTAACATATCTTGATATAATATAAGTAGATAACAAAGAAATAAAAGAAGGATAAATAGAGGAAAAAGTACTATTAAAAGGTTTGTTTAAGGTATCAGACTTATTTTTAATAAAAAATGATTCTGTTTGTATAATATTAACACCTAAAGATTCTAATTTTTGAGCTAATTTCACTTGTTCATTTAACGATAAAAAATAAGGAATGGTTACACAAATGTCAATATTTGGAAGTAACACAATTACTTGTTTAACCAATTTTAATAATTCACTTGAACTTAAATAAATTCCTTGTTTATAACAAAAATCAAAATTACCTATTTCAACTAAATCAGCTCCTGCTATAACACAATTATATAAATCGATAGGATTAATGGAAGATACACAAATAGGTAAAGAAGAAGAAGACTTTAATAATTGAACTACTTTTGTATTAGCAACTACATCTAAATAACTTACATCAGACAACTTAGCTGCTTCAGCTATATGAATAATATTAGATATATTTAAATTATCTATACCAGTAATTAACTTAATAATTCGTTTAGATTCAAAAGATTTACGTAGATCAGTACAAAATAAATTCATATAAAGGAATAGTTTCGTTATTGTTTAGTTAGAACAATAACATATAAATTTAAAAAGGTAAATAAAATGATTAGTATAAATATATTAATATTTATTCTATACAGAAGTAACAAAAATATGTAACTTATAAACTAGTAAGTTAATCCCATACTTCGAGTTGTTTCAGCAGCTAAATAAACACGAATACTTAAAAAATCTGTAGGACACGCTGTTTCACATCTTTTACATCCAATACAATCTTCTGTTCTAGGTGCTGATGCAATCTGCCCAGCTTTACAGCCATCCCAAGGTACCATTTCTAAAACATCACAAGGACATGCACGCACACATTGTGTGCAGCCAATACAAGTATCATAAACTTTAACACTATGAGCCATATGGTTTTAACTATATATTTATAATTATATGAGTTACTTACTTTATCAATTGATATTTTGTAACAATTATATAATATATATTATAATAAAATTATAAAAAAGATTGTAATTATATATTACAATATAATATTCAATCAATATAATAGTAAACAATTATTTATTAAACTATACTCGCATAAGACGAATACTCTAAATTTGTTAATGATATATCCTTCTCAGAAGGTGGCACAACTTGCCAAAACAATGGTAAATATTTTTTCCAATTATTTAGTAATTGTCTTGCTTTAAGACTCTTAGTTTTAATCTCATATAATTCAATAATATTTAATAACTGCTCTTCAGCTTCTTTTGTAAGTACTCTTTGTATTTCAACTATTTCAGAATTCATTTTAGCAGGTAAATCATCATTTTCATCCAAGAAATAAGCTAATCCTCCTGTCATTCCAGCACCAATATTTCTTCCTGCATTTCCTAAAACAACAACAAGACCACCTGTCATATATTCACAGGCATGATCACCTACACCTTCAATTACAGCGTGAGCAGCTGAATTACGAACAGCAAATCTTTCACCCGCTTGACCATTAACAAATAAATAACCACCCGTAGCACCATATAGACAGGTATTACCGATTATAACATACTGCGAAGCATTACTTTTATTTTCTGAAGGTGGAACAACAATTATTTCACCACCATTCATACCTTTACCAACATAATCATTAGCCTCACCAGTCAAACTTAAATATATACCATCACATATAAAACAACCAAAACTTTGGCCTGCAATACCTGTAAAGTTAACTTGCAAATTACCTTTAAAGTTTTCTTGACCATAACTTTTAGTAATAATACCAGATATTCTAGCACCTACACAACGATCAGTATTCACTATTCTTACATCTTTAGTAAAATCTAACTGAGAATTAATTGCATCAATAAGATTATAAGTATATAATAAGCAATCATCTAAAACATGTCCATTACTATGGACACTATCATGAAAGTGCAGTACATTAGATCTACGAGAGTAATTTAATAAAATATCCAAATTTAGATTATCTGTTTTAGTTACTTTACTATAATCACAAGTCAATAGTTTAGTTAATCCAATAATATCTTTTAAACTAACATAACCAAGATAAGCTAAGATTTCCCTTACTTCTTGTGCGATAAAAAAGAAAAAATTAACCAAATCAGCAGGAATACCTGGATAACGATTACGTAAATCTTGTCTTTGAGTAGCAACACCAACTGGACAATTATTTGTATGGCAAATTCTTGCCATAACACAACCAGTAGCAATCATAGCAATAGTGCCAAAACCAAATTCTTCTGCTCCGATCAAAGCAGATAAAATAACATCTTTACCAGTTCTAAGACCACCGTCTACTCTCAAGACAACACGATCTCTTAATTTATTTTCAACTAAAGTATTATGAACTTCTGTTAAACCCAACTCCCACGGTATACCAGCATGTTTAATTGAACTTAGTGGGGAAGCACCCGTACCACCATCATGACCAGAAACTTGTATTACATCAGCATTACCTTTAGCTACACCTGCAGCAATAGTACCAATACCTACAGACGCAACAAGCTTGACAGATATCTGAGCATTAGGATTGATTTGGCGTAAATCAAATATTAACTGTGCCAAATCTTCTATAGAATAGATATCATGATGTGGTGGAGGAGAAATTAACGTTACACCGGGCTTACAATTTCTTAAAGTAGCAATATAAGGACTAACTTTTTTACCAGGTAATTGTCCTCCCTCACCAGGCTTAGCACCTTGAGCTATTTTTATTTCAAGCTGTTTAGCATTTACCAAATATTCAGGAGTAACACCAAAACGACCGGAAGCTATCTGTTTAATTGCAGAACTAGCCGTATCATTATTTGTTAATCCTTTAAGATGCATAAATGAAGAAGAAACACCTGAAGAATCTATATCATTAATCTTTTTAAATCTAATTGGATCTTCACCACCTTCACCAGAATTTGATTTACCACCAATCCTATTCATAGCTACAGCTAAAGTTTCATGAGTTTCACGTGACAATGCTCCCAAAGACATACCTCCTGTACAAAAACGTTTTAATATAGATTCTACGGATTCTACTTGATTAATATCAATCGGATCCCTATTACTAGAAAAAGTTAGTAAATCTCTTAGATTAGTAGGAACTCTATTTTTGAGTAAAAGTTTATACTTATTGTATAAAAAAGTATCTGTATTACGAACCGCTTTATGCAAAGTCTTAGACATTTCCGGATTATTTACATGATACTCAGCACCAGGTCTATATTGAACATAACCTAAGTTAGGAAGTTTTTTAGGTAGTTCAGGAATAAAGGCTGATTTATAAAGTAATAGTGAATGCTTAAATAATTCTTTTGAGTTCATTCCACCTAATCTAGAAGTAGTATTAAGAAAAGACTTATCTACAACATCAGTACCTAAACCTAAAATTTCAAATATCTGTGCACCATGATAACTAGAAATTAAACATATACCCATTTTAGACAAAATTTTTAGTAAACCTTTTTCTATAGCATTTCTATAATTGTCCTGAGATTGTTCAATATTAATTTTAACCAATTTACCATTAGACATCAATTTTTGAGTTTTAGGATTGCGCCACCACTGTCTGACAGTTAAAAAAGCTAAATATGGACAGATTGCACTTGCACCGTAACCAATTAAGCAGGCGAAATGATGAGTATTCCAACATTGGCCTGTTTCTACAATTATAGAAACTTTATGCCTTAGCTTAACTTTAATTAAATAATGATGTAGTGCACCAACTATCAATAGAGGTGGAATAAAAATATTATTACTATTTAATTTATCTACACGATCACTAAGAATAATTAATTGTGAACCTTCATTAATATATTTAACACAATTACGACAAATTAAATTTATATATTCATCAAAACTAACTGTAACACTACTAATCTTAAAAAAAGTATTAATTACAGATACATTAAAACAACTCTTTGAAATTAACAATAGTTCATTTTCGTTAATAATTGGCGAATTAATTTGAATAGATTGAGCCATCTCTTTTGTTGGTTCTAAAAAGTTACCCTTAGGTCCCAGATGTGTTTCAAGAGACATAACTAAATTTTCACGCAAAGGATCAATAGCAGGATTAGTAACTTGAGCAAAGCGTTGTTTAAAATAATCATAAAGCAAATGGGGCTTATCAGATAAAATTGCTAATGGTATATCATCTCCCATACAAAAAGTTGGTTCTTTAGCAGAACTAGCCATATGCTCAATAACTAGTTCAACATCTTCATTAGAATAACCAAAAGCAGTATGTAAACGTGCAATACTAATTACATCTAACTTATTATTAGTCTGATATGGCTGATATTCAATTTTTGATCGATAATCAATTAACCATTGCTTATATGGTAATTTTTGAGAAATTTGCTTTTTTATACTAAAATTATCTAAAACAATTTTATTAACTAAATCAACAGAGAACATTTGTCCTGGACCCAGACGACCCTTAGTCAAAACAGTCGATGGATCAACTTCTAAAAGACCAGTTTCAGATGATAAACAAACTATTCCATCTTTAGTAATCAAATACCTAGCAGGCCTAAGACCATTTCTATCTAAAGTAGCTCCCACAGTTTTACCATCACTGAAAACAACTAAAGCAGGACCATCCCAAGGTTCTTGTAAATTACTATAATATTGATAAAAATCCACAACTTCAGGTAGAGAAGACAATAGTGGTTGATTAGAATATGCTTCAGGTATTAAAATCATCAGCGATTCTTCAGGAGTTTTACCAGACTGCACCAATAACTCTAAAATAGAATCCAAATTAGCTGAATCACTATCGCTTAAATTAATAATAGGGTTTAAAGAATTAGAATAAGTCATCCAATTACCTTGCTTAAATAAAGGTTCACGAGATTGAGTCCAATTTAAATTTCCTAAAAGAGTATTAATCTCCCCATTATGTGCCATAAAACGCATAGGCTGAGCCAAAGACCATTTAGGCATAGTATTAGTACTAAATCTTCTATGGTAAAGTGCAAAACTACTAATATATAAAGGATTTAATAAGTCTAAATAATACTTAGATAAAGCTTGTGAACGTAGCATTCCTTTATAAACAATTAAACTAGAAGAAAAAGAACAAATATAAAAGTTTTTATATATATTATTACTCGTATTACTTACAACCCGCTCAATCTTTTTTCTAATTATATATAAATATTTATCTAGATCATCTTTTTTAAGTTTATCGCACTCAACTAAACACTGTAAAATATATGGTTCATTTTTACGGGCATTTTCACCAAGAAGACTAGAATTAACAGGAACCTCTCTCCATCCAACAATATGAAAATCATGCTCACCTAAAATCCAATTGAATATACTTTTAATATATTTAGAATGGTCATGAGATAAAAAAATCATTGCAACAGCTGGCACTTTTTTTTGACCAAAAGTAAAATTTAATCTAGATGAATCAAATAAATTCCACGGAATCTGAGTTGTAATACCTGCACCATCACCAGATTCATTATCTGCACTACAACCTCCTCTATGTTCCATACAATTTAATGCGTCTAATGCTTTTTTAATAACATCATGAGATGGTTGACTATTTATATGAGCAACAAAACCAACACCACACGCATCTCTCTCATCTACTACGGAAGGAAGACCTAAGATATGACCTAATCTATAAGTAAAATTTTTTGAAATTTGCATATTTATATTTAGATTATTATTACATAATAAAAAATGAATTTAGTATAACCATATAATTAAAAATATTTAATATAAATTAAATACAAATACAATTTAATTAATAGCTAAATTGAAATAATATTCTTATAATATTACATATATTTCAATAAAAAATACAAAATATACCAACGAAATCAAAATAACATGATTAAACATAATGAATACACAAAAATAGATTTAAATTATATTAATTATAAAACAGAAGAAATACTCGAACTAGCACAAAATAGATATAAAATCACAGTACAAGTAGCAAATAGAGCTAAAAGAAGAAAATATGAAGATATAGATATAGTTGATGATCATATCAATAAACCAATAATTAAAGCAATTATTGAAATGGTGGATGAAATTATAGAACCAGAAATATTACACGATTAAAAAGTATAGTATAATTACTTTTTAATATTTTTTAATATAAGAGTTAATATTTTGCCATAAGATTATATTTAAGCTAAATATAAAGGTTATTTAAATAATAAAAGGAGATAATATATGCTAGATGCATTTGCCAAAGTTATAGCACAAGCTGACGCAAGAGGAGAATTCCTAAGCAATAAACAATTAGAAGCATTAGAAAAAATAGTAAGTGAAGGTAATAAAAGATTAGACACTGTCAATAGAATTAATTCAAATGCTTCCGCCATAGTAACAAATTCAGCAAGAGCATTATTTGCTGAACAACCACAATTAATTCAACCAGGTGGTAATGCTTATACTAGTAGACGTATGGCCGCATGTTTAAGAGATATGGAAATCGTTTTAAGATATGTAAGTTATGCAATGATCGCAGGAGATTCAAGTGTATTGGATGATAGATGCTTAAATGGACTTAGAGAAACTTATCAAGCTTTAGGAACACCAGGAGCATCTGTAGCTGTAGCAATACAGAAAATGAAAGAAGCATCAATTGCATTAGTAAATGATCAAAGTGGAATATCAACAGGGGATTGCAGTTCACTAATATCTGAGCTTAGTATATATTTTGATAGAGCAGCAGCAGCCGTGGTATAGAAAAGAAACAAAAACAAAAAATTTTAAACAAAAATACGATTATATTATAAAATATCCTATGAAAACACCCATAACAGAAGCAATAGCATCAGCTGATAGTCAAGGAAGATTTTTAAGTAATGCAGAATTACAATCGATTAATGGAAGATACCAAAGGGCATCTAACAGCTTGGAAGCAGCTAAAATACTTACAAATAATGCACAAAGATTAATCACAGGAGCTGCACAAGCAGTATATACAAAATTCCCATATGTAACTCAAATGCCAGGACCAACTTATGCATCTAGTGCTATTGGTAAAGCAAAATGCGCAAGAGACATAGGGTATTATCTAAGAATGACAACATACTGTTTAGTAGTAGGAGCAACTGGACCAATGGACGAATACTTAGTAGCAGGACTAGAAGAAATTAACCGAAGTTTTGAATTATCACCTAGCTGGTATATAGAAGCAATAGAATATATTAAAAATACACACGGTCTTTCAGGACAAACAGCAAATGAAGCAAACACTTACCTAGATTACGCAATTAACGTCCTTAGCTAAATTACTATTAAGTAACAAACATCAATTTATTTTATCACATTTTAAATTTAAGCTATTTCATTATAAATATAATAAACTACAAATAGTATACCTAAAATTATAAATTTCATATTTTTTTAGGTATACACTATATAAATAAAAGTAAAACTAAATATTTATTTATTAATACAAAATTATAAACTTAGCTTTATATGCAGAATCAACCAATATATCCTATAATTCTTACAATTTTAGATGGATGGGGATATTCGAAAAATATTAAAGGGAATGCAATTCAACTAGCTAATACTCCTACAATAAATAGAATATGGAACAGTTTCCCGAAATCTTTACTAAAGGCGTCTGGTGAAGATGTAGGATTACCAAAACAACAAATGGGAAACTCTGAAGTAGGCCATACAACTATAGGAGCAGGTAGAATTATTAACCAAGATTTAGTACGAATTCAAAAATCTATAGAAAATGGAAATTTTTTTAAAAATACTACACTAAATAAAGTATGTAAAGAAATAAAAGATCGTCAATCAAAGTTGCATATAATAGGGCTATGTTCAAATGGAGGAGTACATTCACATATAAATCATCTAAAAGCGTTAATTAAAATAATACAAAAATATAAATGTGAGACATGCTTGCATTTAATTACAGATGGTAGAGATACTAAACCACAAATAGCACTGAAGTTTATTGATGATATATCAAATACAATAAAAAATTGCAACACAATAAATATTTGTACTATTAGTGGAAGATATTATAGTATGGATAGAGATTGTAGATGGTCCAGAACAGAAAAAGCATATAAGATATTAGTTGAGGATAATACTACCGATAGCGGTAAAAATTATAAAGATATAATCAATAACTATTATATTAATGGCATTTATGATGAATTTATTCCACCCACAAGAATATACAAAGGCCAAGTATCTAACAATGATGGAATAATATTTTTTAACTTTCGTCCTGATAGAATCAGACAATTAGTACAATGTTTTGGTAAACCGGATTTTAAAGGTTTTGATAAAAAAGAAATAAATAACTTGTTATTTACAACATTTACACAATATGATCCAAATTTACAATTACCTGTTGTTTTTCCACCCGAAAATTATCAAAATTTCTTAGGTGAAATAATATCAAGAAATAATTTCAAACAACTAAGATTAGCTGAAACAGAAAAATATGCACACGTTACGTATTTCTTTAATGGTGGTATAGAAGAACCATTTCCAGGAGAAGATAGAGAATTAGTACCCAGCCCAAAAATTGATACTTATGATCTTAAACCAGAAATGTCTGCATATCAAATTACAGATAGCTTAATAGATGCAATTGATAAAAATGTATATAAATTAATAGTTGTTAACTATGCTAACACAGATATGGTAGGACACACAGGAAATTTAGAAGCAACGATAAAATCTGTTGAAGTAATTGATAAATGTATAGAAAAATTACTAAAAAAAGTTAAAGAAATACAAGGTTTATTAATTCTAACAGCAGATCACGGTAATGCCGATTACATGATAGATCAAAATAATGAACCATGTAAATCACATAGCACAAATCCTGTTCCATTTATACTGATAGATCATAAACAACACACTAATCATTTATTAACAGAAAAAGGTAATTTATGTGATATAGCTCCAACTATATTAGATTTATTAAAAATAGATATACCTCACGAGATGAATGGAAAGTCATTAATTGATCAAAACGAAATACATGCATTAAATTAAAATAAAAACAACAGAATAAAAGATAAATGAATTTTAATATTTATACATTTTGTAAATTTCATCCTGTATGTATTCTACCATTTACTAAATATAAATACCTAATAAATAATTTATTTAAGCTTAGAACTGAAATATATAGCATATTAATAAATGATGGATCTTTAACAAAGAGCATAGAATATTTAACAAATGATAACGTAAACCTACAAAAACTACAAAAATATAATTGTAAATTACAACTTAGTAAAAGAAAAATAAGATGTGTATGGATAGAAACATCATTATATTGTCAGCTAACTTTTGCTAGATCCCTTTGGATAACAATATATCTTCAAAATACATCAAAATTAACAAAAGAACTATGGAACTTTCCAATAGGAAAGTATTTTATTAAAAATAGATCAAACATATCAAAAGTAATACATGAACTGTATTATGGTTACAACGAGTTGATTGAAAGTACATCAATACAAAAAATACCAATATGGGGTAGGAAATATACATTATACTACAAAAATGAGTACTATATCACGATTCAGGAACTTTTCTCATATAAAATCATAAAATACTTAATTAAATAGTTAACACAAAAAATCTAATAAGCATGCTCAAATTTTTATCAAATAGAACAATAAATAAATATAAAAAAACAATTAATGAAATTAATAATATATATTATATATTAAAAGAATACCCAAATGACCTTTTAAAAAAACAAACAGAAAAATTGAAATTAAACATTAGAGATAATAAATTAAATACAAATAATAATCTAATAGAAGCATTTGCAACAGTTAAAGAAGCAATTGCTAGAACAACTGGAATAGTTTTATTTGACGTACAACTTTTAGGAGGAATTATTCTACACAATTGTAATATAGCAGAGATGAAAACAGGTGAAGGAAAAACGTTTGTTGCCCTATTACCTGCGTATTTAAATTGTCTAGAATCAAAAGGAATTCATATTATTACTGTAAATGACTACTTAGTTGAAAGAGATGCAAAATTAGCACAAAAAATTTTTTCTTGCCTAAATATTACAATAGGTAAAATTACACAAGAAACAAAATACCCACAAAGAAAAAAAGAATATGAAGCAGACATAACTTATCTTACAAATAGTGAACTAGGTTTTGATTATCTAAGAGATAATATGGCTACACATAAAAATGATATAGTTCAGCGAAATCTAAATTATGCAATTATAGACGAGGTAGACTCAATATTAATTGATGAAGCTAGAACACCTCTTATAATATCCGGTGAAGCAAAAGAAGAAAATAAACTATATGAAAAAGCTAAAATAGTATCAGACGCTTTAGAAAATAAAAAACACTATAAAATAGATGAAAAATCTAAAAATATAATATTAACAGAAAAAGGTGTTTCCTTATGTGAAAACAGATTAAAAATACAAAATCTATATAATATAAATAGTCCATGGTTAAGATATATAATTAATGCTCTCAAAGCAAAAGAACTATTTATAAAAAATAGAGACTATATTATAAAAGACAATAAAATTATTATTGTTGATGAGTTCACAGGCAGAATAATGGAAGGTAGAAGATGGAGTGATGGATTACATCAATCAATTGAAGCAAAAGAAAAAGTAAAAGTCGAAAAAGAAAATAAAACTTTAGCATCAATTACATATCAAAATCTTTTTTTATTATATAAAAAGTTATGCGGAATAACAGGAACAGCTAAAACTGAAGAAAATGAATTTTTAAATATATATAAAACAACAGTTATAGAAATTCCTACACATAAAAAATGTATAAGAAAAGATTTACCTGATTTAGTCTATAAATCAGAATATAATAAATGGCAAGCAATAGCCAAAGAATGTTTCGATATGTATCAATTAAAAAGACCAACATTAATCGGAACAACAAGTATTGAAAAATCCGAATTACTAGCTAGTATGCTCAGAGAACTTGATATTCCATATAATTTATTAAACGCTAAACCTAATAATATAAAGAGAGAAGCAGAAATAGTTGCAGCAGCAGGACAAAAATGCAGTATAACAATATCAACTAATATGGCAGGAAGAGGTACAGATATAATATTAGGAGGAAACCCAGAAAAAATACTTAGATTAGCAATACAAAAATATATAATAGAAAAAAATCATGATAAAACACTACGTGAAGAAGAACTAAAATATAGTATAAGTAATATTCTAAAAAAATCAGAAATAGAAATAATTAGCAAGTATATAAAAATAAAAATAACAGAAGACAAAAATATCGAAAATATCATAGATAATATGATAAACAAAAAAAATGAAATTAAATTATTAAAAATTTACAATAAACTTATGGATAAATATTCTGAAATATGTCAACAAGAAAAAAAGGAAATAATAAAATTAGGCGGATTGTATGTAATTGGAACAGAGAGACACGAATCAAGAAGAATAGATAATCAATTAAGGGGACGATCAGGAAGACAAGGTGATAGAGGTACATCTCGATTTTTCCTAAGTCTACAAGACAATTTATTCAGAATCTTTGGTGGAAAAAATATACAAAAGCTAATGACTGACTTAAAAGTAGAGGAAAATATACCAATAGAATCAATTATTTTAAGCAAAAGTTTAAATAATGCACAAAAAAAAGTTGAAACATATTTTTACGATATAAGAAAACAACTATTTGATTACGATGAAGTAATTAATAATCAGAGAAAAGCGATTTACAGAGAAAGAAAAAAAATATTAAACTCAATATTTACAAGAGACTGTCTAATTGAATATGGAGAACATACTATACAAGAAATGATAAAAACATATAAACAAGAAAATAATAATTATGAAATAATACAACAAATTTTACGACTACTAAATATTAAAAAAAGTCTAAATAAAGAAGAAATAAAAAATATGAAAACTGGGGAACTTCAACATTTTTTTAGTGAGCAATTTAGAACGAGTTATGATCTAAAAGAAGCATATTTAGAACAATTAAGACCAGGACTAATAAGACAACTAGAAAAATATTACTTATTACAACAAGTAGATAAAGCTTGGCAAGATCATATAGATAAAATGAACCTACTTAAAGAATATATTGGTTGGAGAAGCTACGGACAACAAGATCCTTTAATAGAGTACAAAAATGAAGGATTTAATTTATTTATAAATATGATTATTTATATTCGCCAAACAGTAATATATCTTATTATGAGATCAAGATTAATTATTAATATCAATAGCTAATTGTAATAATTATAACTATAATATTGACATAAAACTCAAAATCATTTAGTCTATACTTCAAACAATACAATAAATTGCTTGCCCCCATCGTCTAGAGGCCTAGGACATCTCCCTTTCACGGAGGTAACGGGGATTCGAATTCCCCTGGGGGTAATTATAATTAATAAATTTCTATCAAATCTTAAAGTATAAACTTTTATTTGATAGCGGCTTTCATGCTATTACAAAATAAACCTAAAGAGTTTAGAGCTATATTGTTATCTGGATTACTTGATAAAATACGTATACAAGCACTACCAACAACAATTCCATCAATATCCCAACTCGATATTTGAGCAACTTGTTCAGCAGTAGAGATACCAAAACCTAACATAAGAAATTTATTTGTATTAGACTTAATATAAGCAGATAAATTATTTATGTCCCTATTAATACCTTTCCTCATGCCAGTTACACCTGTAGTACTTACTAAGTAAACACAACCAGGAGCCTTATTTAAGATATTTATAATTCTATTTTTAGAACTTGTAGGCGCAATAAATAATATTAACTCAATATTATATTGTGAACATAAATGGATTAAATAATCAGTTTCTTCTATAGGTAAATCTGGAACGATTAATCCCTTAACACCTCTCATAGAAATTTCTTCAAGAAATTTACTAATACCTCTAACCAAAATTGGATTATAGTATGTAAATATAACAATTGGTACATTTAATGTAAATTGTACTTGATCCAATAATTGCAAAACTTGATCAATATAAACTCCTTGTTCTAGTGCTATTTTAGAAGATTTTTGTATAGTAGGACCATCAGCTAATGCATCAGAATAAGGTATTCCTAATTCTATTATGTCAGCACCTTGTTTATCAAGAATATAAAGAGCTTCTAATGTAGTATCAATATTTGGATATCCAGCAGTAATAAATGGTATTAGAGCACATGTTGAGTTGCTACGTTTATTCTCTAAAATTTTAGATATAGAATTCATAATATAATAAAACTTAAGTAATATAGTTATTTTATAAACAAATTAAAGTGGGCTGCCCGGGACTCGAACCCGGAACTAATCGGTTAAAAGCCGAGTACTCTACCATTGAGTTAGCAACCCATCTATGTAAATAGATAACATAATAATAAAATTATTACAACTTATTAAATAATAAAATATTAGTTGAAGTAATGAAAAAAAAGAAAAAGAATCAGTTAAATCACACTGATGATATAGTAATAAAGCAAGAACTACTAAATAAAACATTAGTTGCAATTTCTGGAGGTCAGGACTCATTATACCTAATAAATCTAATAGAAAACATTAAAAATCAAACAATTACAAAAAAGAATAGAAAAAAAATTTCATATATTTATATAGACCATCAATGGAGAAAAGATAGCTATAAACAAATAATACATATTATAAACTACATCAAATCTATAAATGGTAATATATTTATATATCAACTAAACAGAAAAATTGTATCAGAAAAACTATGCAGAATTTATAGATATCATATAATTTTTCAACACGCCATTAAGTATAATTACAGATTGATAATTACAGGACATAATAAAACAGATAAAGTAGAAACTTTTTTGCACCATTTCTTTCATGGATATGGAATAGAAGGAATAACAAGCTTAATTTCAAATATCAAACTTAATCAAAATATTTCTTTATTGAGACCTTTATTAAAGGTGAATAGAGAAAATATATACTGGACATGTAAAAAATATTATTTACCAATATGGTCGGATACAACAAACTATACATACCATATATACAGAAATAGAATTAGATATGAACTAATTCCTTATTTAAAAAAGTATTTTCACCAGAACATAGAAAATAATATATATCAAGTATTAACAACTCACTACAATCAAAATGAATATATAAAACAAAATACAATAAAATTATACTTAACAAGTAAACATAAAAAGTACATAGCACTAAATTACTCAAAACTTAATAACCAAAATTTTATATTACAATTTAAAACTATACAATTATTTTGTATTAAGAATACAAACTGTAATTTACAATATCACCAAATATTAAAAATAATAATCAACAATAAACAAAATATTCAACAAAATTATTTAAGAGTAAAACTAAAATATTGTATATTTCATATTAACAAAAATTGGATTTATTTAACATTATAAACTTTAATATATATTAAAATTTATCGAAAACAAATAAATTATATGACAAAAATACTATAATAGTATTAAATATAGAATTCTTATAATTACTATATAAATATAATTAAAACAAAATTTTCAAAGGAAAGTTAAATATGATTAACTGGCAAGTTATTGGACAATTAATATCGTTAGGAATTATTGTTATGTTAGGTCCTGCAATTATCATTTTATTGTCTTTAAATAAAAGTAATTTATAAAGAATAAATACAATTAAAAATTGTAACTGTAATTTACATTAAACTTCAATAGATAAGATTTAAATGTACAAATAAATAATAAGTATTTAACTTATTTATATTTCCTATTTACATTATAGAATTTAATAATAATTCTTTATCAATTAACTGATGATCACCGGCAAAATCATTATTTGAAGGTAAAAATAGCATACAGTGACATTCTCTTCTCTCTCTCATAGGCACACATGGACAATTCCAATACATATTAGCAACTTCTTTAACTTTATCGTCGTAATGACGACATGGACATAATGGAGCACCATACGTATCTTTGTGCTGTGCAAGACCTTCTATAACTACAGCCGTTACACTAGTATCTAAACAAAAAAACGTACCGGTTCTTTTTGCATACGCTTCAGAAAATTTACGCATTGCATCAAAACTTTCTGGAATCTTACGATATCTAGATTTATTCATTAAATAAAAAAATAATAAGTAATAATAATTATCATAATTATGATAATATAACTATATACTTATATATAAGATATCAATAAAAATTAATAAAATAAACTAGAAAATATTAACATTTTATAAAAAAAATTAAGTCAAAGAGACAATATAATATAATAGTAGGTATATAAATCTTTATTACTAAATCAATTACAAAAATGACAGCATCATATTTACCATCTATTTTAGTACCATTGGCTGGCATACTTTTTCCAGGATTTACAATGGCATTATTATTTTTATACATAGAAAAAGAAAATGTTGGATAAAAAATAGGTAAATAAACCATATTATACTATATATAAAATATAAATATATATAGTTTAAATAATAAATGGTATCACATTTACAATTTATAAATTGTAGTATTTTACAAAGAAGATCCTATACCAGAATAAGAACCATAGATAAAAATACCTAAAACTGTAATAACAGCTATACCTCCAACAGTAGCAACCAACCATAAAGGAACTCTACCTGTACTTGACATATTATTTAATTCTCCAGTAAATAATTATAGAATTTATTTAAGTTATAAATTTAATTTTGAACTCACAGTATAAGAATTATTTAAAACTTAGTTAAAAAAATAACTAGAAAACAATACTGCTAAAACAAAAATTAATAATAAACCCCAAAACAAAGATGTACGATTCAATTCAACTGGCTCTTTATTTGGATTAGGACCACTCATAATAAATTAATCTCCTATCTTTGAATAAATTGCATAGACGTAATTGCACCTAAAAAAAATACAGTAGGTATAGCAATACCATGTATTGCTAACCATCTAAAAGTAAAAATTGGATATGATATTGGTTGATTAGTTGTTCTTTTGGTCACAATTTTTTCTCCTATTTAAATACCTTTTGTCAAATCTTCAAGTTCTTGTTTAGCACTAAAACGATCATTTACTAATGGTACTTGTTGACGGTCTTGAGTAAAATACTCATTAGGTCGTGGAGTACCAAATACATCATATGCCAAACCAGTACTTACAAATAACCATCCAGCAACAAAAAGAGCTGGTATTGTTATACTATGTATAACCCAATAACGAATACTCGTGATAATATCAGAGAAAGGACGCTCACCAGTTGATCCTCCTGACATAAAAAATACCTCCTAAATAAAACATATAAATTAAATAACAAATAAAATTTAATATAAAAATATATACCTAATCAATATATATGATAATATTGTAATATATATAAGATTTATTTTATTAGATAGTAAATATTCTTCTCAAATGTAAATATATTTAATTGATTAAAAAAATCAATAAAGTTGAAAAGAACTTATCAAGTTATTAAATAATAAATAAGATAGTATAAAATTTAAAACAAAAACTGATATAAGGCACATAACAACTGACGACGTAGTAGAAATACCAACACCCTCTGACCCACGAATACTAGTTATACCCCAAGAACAACTAATAATAGATATAAATAGTGCAAATACAAAAGTTTTAAATAAAGATTTTAGTAAATCAGAAAAAAAGTAACTATAAAATATAGATTCAAAAAATATAGTTGGTTGAATTTTATATAACAAAAAAGAAACAAAAGAACCACTAACTAAACTAGTTAAAATAGAAATAATATTAAGTAATGGTAAACTTATAATCATAGATAATACTCTTGGAACAATCAAATAATTAACTGGATTAATTCCCAATACTAATAAGGCATCAACTTGCTCAGTAATTACCATTGTAGATAATTGAGCAGTAAATAAAGAACAAACTCTACCAACTATAACAATTGAAGTTAAAACAGGAGATAACTCACGAACAAAAGAAATAGATAAAATAGATCCGATTAGCTGAACTGCGTTTAAATATAAAAATTCTTTCAAAATTTGTAAGCTAAAAACAAGACTAATAAAAAAAGACGTAATTACTATTATAAATAATGAATTAGGAAAAACAATCCGAAGTTGATATTTTAAACTAGATAAATCTAGTTTTGAGCCTCGCCCACATAAATAATATAACAAAAAAATAAAAATCTTCATAAATAAGGAAATTTTGCGATATAATTGATTCATATAATCATCCAATAAAATTAAGTATCAATTCATACACAACTATAGCTGTTGCAATTATTTTTACTACAATACATAAATTAATATTGATTTTTAAGATAAAATAAATTAAAATTATTAAGGTAGAAACTGCGATAAGGGCGGTTAGCTCAGTGGTAGAGCGCCTGCCTTACAAGCAGGTGGTCACTGGTTCAAGTCCAGTACCGCCCAGTATTATAAGACTTATAACATTAGAAATATAGGTAAATAAAACAAACTCAAAAATCTCATTTAATTTAAAAATTAAGGGCTTATCGTCTAAGGGATTAAGACAGGGATCTTCTAAGTCTCTAATGTAGGTTCGAATCCTACTAAGCCTAGTGGAATAATAAATTATACTAAAAAATAATTCTAAGAATAAAATTAACAATTAACTTAGAACTTCGCCTACAATCTGATCAATTTTTGCACCTGAATCAATAACATCGAGAGGATCTTTTCGTAATCTATGTCTTAAACAAAGTTTAATAACCATTTTTACATCACTTATATCTACTTCTTCTTTATTTTGATATGCAGCAAAAGCTTTAGCAGCCCTATTAGTAACAATATCACCACGTAAACCATCAACATTTAAAATACCACATATTTGAGAAATTTTAACTTTTAAATCATAATCAATAACTATAGTAGATAATTTTTTTTGAGCTAAAATAATATTATTCTTTAATTGATTTTGTTCATGCTTAAATTCTGCTAAGCAGGAATAAGGATCTTGATCAAACTTAGTTCTTTGCTCTACAATTTTTACTCTCAAAGATGGATCTCTAACAGTTCTAATTTCAGCATGCATACCAAAACGATCTAATAACTGTGGACGTAGCTCACCTTCTTCAGGATTACCGGAACCAACTAAAACAAATCTGGCTGGATGCCTAATAGAAATACCTTCACGCTCTACAGTATTCCATCCGGAAGCAGCTGAATCTAATAAAATATCAACTAAATGATCATCTAATAAATTCACTTCATCAACATATAAAATACCCCTATTAGCTTTTGCTAACAAACCAGGTTCAAAACTTTTAATTCCTTCATTTAAAGCTTTTTCTATATCAATAGTTCCACATAAACGATCTTCAGTAGCTCCTAGTGGCAAATCTATCATAGGGACTTTAATAAAAGTAGTAATCACTTGGGAACCATTATCCAACTTCTGTTTAGTAAAATCAGACATCAAATCATAATCAGAAGAATGGGAATTAAACATATCATCACTTACAACCTCTATTTGAGGCAATAAATCAGCAATTGCTCTAATAGTAGTAGATTTACCGGTACCACGATCTCCCATGATCATAACACCACCTATTTTAGGATCAATAACATTGAGAACTAAAGCTAGCTTCATTTCTTCTTGCCCAACAATAGCAGTAAAAGGAAAAACTGGACGAGCTTTATTTTGTATTTTATCCACAATAATTTTTTAAATTAATTTTAATATATAAGTTTTTTAAGTTTATTAATATAAAGCAAGTGAAAGTATAACGTAATTGAAAAACACTAAAACATCAGATTATACTAGTAAATAGTGTTTTTAAATATAAAAAATCCTTAGCAGTTATTGATATAGATCAGTACCCAATCTTATAGCTAAGATAGCAGAAACTAAAGCAAACAATAACGCAATAAATATTTGACTATCGGTGATCATATTCACTCCTAAAAGTACAATCAATAATTGTAAGTTATGCTAAAATATATATAATATATATTATATTCAATACTTAACAGAAATATAATAGAATATTAAATAATATATAGAAAGAAATAACTAGATATTACACTAATTTAGTATACACTAATAGTATCAAGAATATCTTGTTGCACTGTCAAATACCTTATAATATTATCATTAAAACTCATTGATTTTTCTATAAAATTAACCAATCGTCCATTTGCTTGATAATTCATTTGAACATATATTCCATCATAATAATGTAAAATATTATAACAAAGATGTCTTCTACCACGATGTTGAACAACAATATTATTAGCACCTTTTTCTATTAATAAACCTTTATAATAATTTACCAGGGACAAATTAACATTATCTGTAACATCAGGTTTAAGAATATAAATCGTTTCATAACTATTTAAAAGCATAAAATTAATTACCTCAAAAAAATAAATAAAATATTAAATCAAAACTTTTATGGACTATCAATTTGTATTTTTACAGCTTGTGAAATAACAGGTATTTTAGCATATTTTCCTTGAACAGATTTAAAAATTGAGTATATAATCGTTGATAAAACAAACCAAAATAAAGTATTGCATAAAATTAAGCCATATAAACTAACTTTAAATTCCATGGGTAAGGCCCTAAAAGCAGATCCCAATAGAGAATTAATTAAAAATAACAAAATAGATTGCAAAACATTAAATCTAATAAAAGGCCTATTTGGTAATGGACTCTTAGCTCTAACAAATAAATAATATAAAATAAAAAATATTATAAAAGCTAATGCTGGATGTGTAACATAAAAAATTACAAGGGGCATAAACGTTTTCTTATAAAGAGTCATAAGATTAAAGGGATAATCTGGTAAAATTTGTTGACCAAAATTTTGTAAGCCTTCTAAAAGAGGTAAACCATAAGGAAGTATAGAACTAAATCTATCCATCAAGTTTATTCCATCATTACAATCTTTATAAGAAAAAATCACAAACAAATAAACCTGATAAAACAGGAAAATTATTATTATACTAATAATTAGATAAATAAAAATATTGAATAGCATATAAGAAAATTATAATAGTAAAACTTAAAATTAAAGTGGATATATACCATATATAAATTAATAAGTGAAAAAGTATAATATATATTATTATATTAATAAAATTATTATAAATTAAGATTTAATAAAACAAAAGCCATGTAAAAATAAAATATCATCTAAAAATATATCTATGCTAGATTCAATACATACAAGAAATTATATTGAAGAAGATAACTTAATAATTAGCGATAAAATATTTACTTCTAGACTAATGTTAGGCACAGGAAAATATAGAAACTTAAGAGAAGCACAAAATAGTATTTCAAGCAGTAAAACTTCTATAGTGACGGTAGCTATACGCAGAGCACAAAATGCAAAAGAAACAGGAAAAAGTAATTTAATTGATGGTCTAGATTGGAAAAAACTATGGATATTACCAAACACAGCAGGATGTGAAACAGCAGAAGAAGCCATTAGAATAGCCCAGTTAGGACATGAAATTACAAAAAAAATAGGACAAGCAAATAATAAATTTGTAAAATTAGAAGTAATACCAGATTCAAAACTTTTATTTCCAGATCCAATAGGAACACTAAAAGCAGCAGAGTACTTAGTAAATAAAGGCTTTGATGTTTTGCCTTACATATATCCTGATCCAATTTTGGCAAAACAGCTAGAAGACATCGGATGCAAAACAGTTATGCCATTAGGCTCACCAATAGGATCGGGACAAGGAATACAAAATATAAATAATTTAGAAGCTATTATTGAGAATGCCAAGATACCTATTATAGTAGACGCCGGAATTAGTTCAGCTAGTGAAGCAAGTAAAGCAATGGAAATTGGAGCATCAGCTGTTCTGTTAAATACTGCAGTTGCGAAGTCTAAGAATCCTGTATATATGGCAAATGCTATGAGATTAGCAGTAATATCTGGAAGGAAATGCTATTTAGCAGGTATAATGAAAAAAGAAAAAAATGCTAAAGCAAGTTCTCCTAAATCTGGATTACTAAAATTAATATAAAAATTAATAAAAATGCAATTATAAAGGAAAAAATAATGATCATTATTATAGATAACTATGATAGTTTTACTCAAAATTTATTTCAATACATTGGTGAATTAGGTAAAAAAATAACTATAAAAAGAAATGATGAAATATCTCTTAAAGAAATAAAAAATATTAATCCAACACATATCATCTTATCACCAGGACCAGGTCATCCAAAAGAATCTGGAATATGTTTAGATATAATAAATGAATATGCTAATCAAATTCCAATACTTGGCATTTGCTTAGGACATCAAAGTATAGGACATATATATGGAGGTAACATAAAACAAATTAACCAACCAATGCATGGTAAAGTTAGTAACATTTTACATAATAAAACAGATATATTTAACAATATATCAAGTCCACTAAAAGCAACTAGATATCATAGCCTTATTATTGATAATGAAAATTTACCACAAGATTTAGAAATCACAGCATGGACATCAGATGGAATAGTTATGGCATGTAGACATAAAGTTTATAAACAACTAAGAGGTATACAATTTCATCCAGAAAGTCTTTGGACAACAGAGGGAAAAAACATTCTAAAAAATTTTTTACTACTTTAGTATAAGCTTATTTAAATAAATAGTATTAAGAGATTTAAAAAAAAGATAAAAATAATATAAAAAATTAACAGAAAAAATATCTTCTTCAAAAAATAATATAGCTCTATTCGTAGAGGCCAAAAATTGAAATAAAGAAATATCTTTATAAAACCAAATTTGAGAATACGATAAGTAACTTAAAATAGTACTTAACATTAGAACAAAAAAACCCGTATAAACCAAAGTAATACCTATATCTATTTTAATCTGCAAACCTGTACTAACCATAATATCATTAATTATAAATGAAACATTATTAACATAAAAATTTTGATTCACTAGTACTGTACCAAGAACTACTCCATCTGAATCAAAAACTACTATAGGACTATTAGTATTAAATACAATAAGGAAAATTTGCTTATTACTATTTAAAGGTAAATTAGATAACCAACAGCTCCTACCATTAATAGCTGTTTTAACTAATTTTTTCTGCAGAGTTCCATAACAATCTAAAGAGATTTTTAGTGCATTTAATTGCCAATCTGTTTGATAAACAGTAAAATTTTTATATTTTAAAGGACTATTTACAGAAATTATTTTAGAAAGGATATAAGAGTTACGATAAGACAACAAAGAAAGTTCAGAAAAAAACTGCTTAATAGAACCATCAGAGTTATACTCTAAATAAAAATTTTTAACACGACCAAAAAAGTGAGAGGGTATAATATTTAAAATACCAGAACAAGTAACATGCCTAATATGAAATATTTCACCACTGGGAACTATTTCTTGTGCAGTAAATCCTGATAAAAAACTAAAAATAGATCCAAGTAAGACAGTAACAATACTAAAATGAACAAAAATAGGTGATATACGACCATATAAACCTTTATATGCATAAATAGAGTCTTTTTGGTAAAAGATAAAAAAGTTTGAATCTAAAAGAGAATAAATCATTACAATTAAAGAATTATCTTGATTAAGATAGCTCTCTTTAAAAGAAAATTTATTAGAGATATCTATCCTACGGTGAATAAATTTCCAGCGCCTAGCATTTTTTAAACTAGGTAATTGCGTAAAAAAAGTACAAGACAATAATGTTGTAATAAAAATTATAAGAGTCAGTATAAACCACCAAGTTTGAAAAATATGATCTAATCCCAAAAAAATGATAAACTTCCAATCTATTATAAATGCACCACAATTAGATACTGGATAATTAATTTGGTAATATAAAAGATTTTGGTCTTGCTCAATTAAAGAACCTAATATACTGAAAAAAGCTATAAACAATAAAATGCAAATCGATAAATTTAAGTTAGCCAAATATCTAAGAAAACCCCAAAAATAATTTTTAAACTGAAAACTTTTCATAAAAATTTTAAATAGAGAAATAATAATAGTTAATTAAAATAACACAAAGATGACATCAAAGAAAAGAGCTTCTTAAAAATGAAAGTAAAGAAAAAAATAATAAAAAAGAGCCACTTATAGGGAAAATAAATTCCCAAAATAAGAATAGCCAAATAAAATTATTATAGCTAATTTTAATATTTACAATAAAAAACAATGGTATAAAACAACCTAAAAAATAAAAAAATAAATAAAGTAGAAACAGTAATCTACTGTCTAATTGTTTTAGTAAAAATATTATGAGCAAAATAATAGAAGTATTACAAGGAAGAGAACTAATACCAGAAATTAAACCAATTAAGTAGCTTTGAATTTTCTTACTTTGTTCATCAAGTAAAACAAAATTTTGATATATAAAATTAGGAACAAATCTAAAATTTATAATTTGCATTAAATTTAATGATATTAATATTAGAATCAATGAAGAAATAATTGGTAATTTATTATAAAGAGAATATAAATTAATAAAATTACTCAGGAATAAAATAAAAAAGATACTATTAATTATACCAAGTATAAATAAATAATTATTCAATTTATTTTCTTCATTTGAAGAGATATAAGCAAAAAGTAAAGGTAACATAGAAATAAAACAAGGAGTCAAAACAGTGAAAAACCCCAGTAATATTATTAAAACAAAAAAAAAGCCATTTACAGTATTAGAAGTTACAAACAAAAATTTATAAATATTTTGATATAACAAATATATAAATATCTCGTATTCATCAAATAAACTAAAAGAATAGGCCATAAAAAACAAAAAAATCTAAGTGAATAATAAATAATTAATTATACAACAATTATAATTCTATATAGAAATTTAATACAAATTTTATAAAAACTCCCCAGGAAGGACTTGAACCTACGACCAATCGGTTAACAGCCGATCGCTCTACCACTGAGCTACTGAGGAAAATTAATAACACTATTATAATATCAAATCGTTTAAAAAAAAGTAAATCAGAGCAACTTATTAGTTGCTTTTATAGCAAAAATATGCTAATATCCGGTGTAGATTATATAAGTAAAAAGTACTAAGTGAATATAATAATAAAAAAATAAAAGCGGATGTGGTGAAATTGGCAGACACGCTAGATTTAGGTTCTAGTGAGAATATCTCGTGAGAGTTCAAGTCTCTCCATCCGCATTATTTAAAAATATAAACAAGTTAAGAAAAGTTATCGTTAGACCATTTTCTTAAAACAACTTTAATAGAACCATCAGATAGAATATTTTCATCAACTTTACAGAAACCACCAACAGAGCTCTGATTAAGAATCATATTATAGGCATACCTTTGAGATAATAGATCAACAAAATAGTTAAAATCCATATCTAAACTCCACAAATCTAGATCAGCTACTAAATTATACTGACTTTCATTCCAAATGAAACCAAATAATTGTTTCTTATTTTTAGAAAAATCATAAACCGCTACATTATGAATAGATAAATTACAAGGCACAGACACGTTTTTACTATCAAAGTACTCACAATCGAAACCCATTTGATCAAGAGTTTTTAATAGAACATCTGAATTTGAAATATTAGTCCTAATTTTACTAAAATGTGACATATGCTAGATCTTCAATAATAAATTTAATAAATAATTCACTAATAATATTATAAACAAGAAAAATATTATTAATAACAAATGACTCATTTCTTAATAATGAAAACTTAGTGAACTAAATCAAATTTTTCTAAAAAAACTTTACATATAACATTAGATATTGTAATAATATATTCAACAAGTGCAATTACTTGGGAAGTATCCTTAATTAATCCTAAAAAAATATATTTTATTATGACTGCTACTCTAGAAAGACGCGAAAGCGCAAGCCTGTGGGAACGTTTCTGTACTTGGATTACTAGCACTGAAAACCGTCTTTATATCGGTTGGTTCGGTGTTGTAATGATTCCAACTCTATTAACTGCTACATCTGTATTCATCATTGCATTCGTTGCTGCACCTCCTGTAGATATTGACGGAATTCGTGAACCAGTAGCTGGATCTTTACTATATGGAAATAACATCATTTCTGGTGCTGTTATTCCTAGTTCAGCAGCTATCGGAATTCACTTTTATCCTATTTGGGAAGCTGCATCTCTAGATGAATGGTTATATAACGGTGGTCCCTACCAATTAATCGTTCTTCATTTCTTATTAGGTGTATTATGCTACATTGGTCGTGAATGGGAACTAAGCTACCGTTTAGGCATGAGACCTTGGATTTCAGTTGCATTCACTGCACCAGTAGCAGCAGCAGCAGCAGTATTTCTTGTTTATCCAATTGGTCAAGGAAGCTTCTCTGATGGTATGCCTCTTGGTATTTCTGGTACATTTAATTTTATGCTTGTATTCCAAGCTGAACATAATATCCTTATGCATCCTTTTCACCAACTAGGTGTTGCAGGTGTATTCGGTGGATCTCTATTTAGTGCTATGCATGGTTCTCTAGTAACATCTAGCTTAATTCGTGAAACAACTGAAAATGAATCAGCTAATAACGGATATAAATTTGGTCAAGAAGAAGAAACTTATAATATCGTTGCAGCTCACGGCTACTTTGGTCGTTTAATTTTTCAATACGCTAGTTTCAACAATTCTCGTGCATTACACTTCTTCTTAGGTCTATGGCCAGTAGTAGGTATATGGTTTACAGCAATGTCAGTAAGTACAATGGCTTTCAATTTAAATGGTTTTAACTTCAATCAATCAGTTGTTGATAGCCAAGGTCGTGTAATTAACACTTGGGCAGATATTTTAAACAGAGCCAATTTAGGTATGGAAGTAATGCATGAACGTAATGCACATAACTTCCCTCTAGACTTAGCCTCTCAAGAATCTTTACCATTAGCTTTAGTTGCACCATCTATCAACGGATAAGAATAGCAAAAGCTATATAAAAAATTTAATTAAAACAAAAGCTATAATAATTAAATTACTATAGCTTTTTTTATTTTAATGATTCTAAATCTTAGAAAGCAAAAAATAACTATTAATAAATTTTTGATATTTAATTAATCTGAAGTAAAAAATTAAAGGAATAACATAATTAGCTTTAGGAATAAATAAAGAAACTAAATAATAGTAATCTATACAAATAAAATATTTACGATAAAATAAACAATCAGAAGAACAATGCTTACTCTGAATTAATTTTTTATTACTAAATTTTTTATTAAAAAATAAAGAACAAACATTCTTATTTATTAATAGTTTATCTTTAGCATATTTAAAAGAAAAACTTGGAAATAAATTCAAATATAAAGAACTAAAAGTATATAAATTAAATACCTGAGATTTATAAAAAACCTCTTTCAAACTTTGCCCCCTACGTCTTCTAGTTAATTCTAGTAAACCTAACCTAGATAATTGCAAGATCTGTGGTCTAGCATCATCTAAAATCAATAATTTATTAAAATGTTCAAGTAATTTCAATTGATCTCTTTGAAAATACATATCAATGAAATCAATTATAACTATACCATTAATATTTCGTATTCTTAATTGATAAGCAATTTCTATAGCTGCATATAAATTTATTTTCAAAATAGTTTCTTTAGAATTTTCTGGCTTATTAAAAGAACCTGAATTAACATCAATAATAGTTAAAGCTTCATAATTTTCTATAATTAAGTAACCACCATAATAAAGTTTTACTTTTGGTCTTAAAGCAGCTTTAATAGTTCGTTTAACATAAAATTTGTTTAATATACAATCTTGTTTCTTATATAATTGAAGTTTAGTATTTACTACAGAAGATATACATGACCATTTTTTTAAATAATAATAAGATAGTCTTAAAGTATAATAAGAATCAACTATAACTTTTTTTACACTAACATCATAAAAGTCTCTTACTACTTTTTTAACTAAATCTTCATCCTTATAAACTAAAGATGATCGAGGATTACCAAGAACTACTTTCTGAATAAAATACCATTGACGTAAAAGAAGATCTAAATCTTGTATTATAACTGATTCAGAAACACCCTGAGCAGAAAGCTTAACTAATAAACCCATCAATGTAGGTTTTATTAAAGTAGCAAGAGAATAGAGATATGCACGCTCATTTTTATCATAAACTCTATTAGAAATTAAAATAGTATTACAAAAAGGCATCAGTACTATATATTTACCATGTAAATGAATATTAGTAGTTAATCTAGGACCTTTGTTAAAGGTAGATTCTTTAATAACTTGAACAAGTACTAATTGATTAACTGATAAAAGATCAGTAATGTGAAAAAATTTTTTATTTCTTCTTAAGAATCTTACATCATTTATATGAATAAAACCACTTTTACCATATTTTTTTAATTCAATAAAAGCTGCATTAATACTCGAAAAAAGTCTTTGTACAACACCTAAATATATATCATTAACCTGATAATCATTGTTAACAATAATAATTTGCTCTATTTTATTATTTTTTAATATTGCTGCAATACTATTGTTGTAAGAAATTATAATTTTTTTTACCATTCATAAAATAATAATAATTCATAAACATGAATTTACTTTTTAATAACAAATATTATTAAAACATTAAATAGGATAAACACTTATTTTTAATTTTTTCTTACAATTACCTTCAAATTTCACTATACCTGAAATAAGCGAAAAAAGAGTATAATCTTTGCCTTGACCAACATTAGCACCAGGCTTAAACACATTACCTCTTTGACGGACAATAATACTGCCAGAATAAACTAAATGTCCAGCATATTTTTTAACACCTAATCTTTTAGAGTTAGAATCACGACCATTCTTTGTACTACCACTACCTTTTTTATGAGCCATATATAATATATTAAACGTATAACTTTTAAGTTTATAAATTAAAAATCAACTAAAAAAATTAAACTTAAAAATTTTAATTATATCTAAAATCTTTAATTAAAATTCTAGTAAGTTTTTGACGATGTCCTTTTTTAACACGAACATTTTTTTTAGGCTTTGTTTTAAAAACAGTTAACTTTTTACTTTTTAAATGCCTAAGTACTTTTGCATTAACAGTAGCATTAACCAAACATGGATAACCAACATTAAATTTATTATTATTAGATAATAGCAAAACTCTATTTAGAGTAATAATATCGCCAGGATTAGCGTAAACATAATTGATGTCATAAAACTTACCCGGCTCAACAATTATTTGACCACTACCTATTTCAACAATAGCATAAACCATAAATACCAATTGTTCCTTGATATATAAATTACTTATAATTATCTAAAATAGTACACAAAATTTTACTAACACACTAAAAGAATCAACGTGATAACAAGACTCTAGAATTAGAAGTATTTTCAAAAATAACCCTTTGATAAAAGTTACTAGTAAATAAACTAAAATGATAACCTAAATAATTTGAAGATGTCAGCTTAGTACCATCAATAGTAAAACCATCAGGGAGAAGAAAAGTATAACCTTTTTTTAATTTACCATACAAAGGACCGGGCAATAAATTATTATTACGAGCCCTATTTAGATAAAATGTTCCAGACTGTTCAGGAGAAACAATAATAAAATTATAACAGAACTTACTATAAAGAGTATATATACGACAACCATAATGATTAATAATTAATCCACTTGTTAAAATATGAAAGTAAATTATATAACTAAAGTTAGTACGTGAATACTTCTTACACAGATCTAAATAATATTTTAGATTACTAGGTCCATAAATATGTAAGGACTTAGTACGACCTATTAAATTTAAACTAGATAATAAACCTAATAAACCTGATATATTATTAATATGCAAATCCATCAAAATAATTTTAGATAAATTATTAATTTTAAAACCTTGACTTATCAAATTAACTTGAGTACCTTCAGGACAATTAAAGATCCAAATATCTTTAAAGGTAAATAATCTGATTAAGACACTTGTATTAGATTTTTGAAAAAAATAAGAATCAATATTTAAATAACGTAACAACATACAATATAAGTGTATTTAGTTCTTTTATAAAAGAAAAGAATACTTAAGAAAATAAATTATACATATCATCCATTGATTTATTATAAACAAAATTGTTTGCTTTTCCGCTTAATAATGACTTAGCAATTGATAAGGACTTATCAGATACTAGTTTTGCTTTTTTATACCAATGTAATTTATGAGACTTAGACTTTGAAGTTCTTTTTTTAGGAACAGCCATATAAAAAATTTTATTTACAATACAAAAATAATTAACAGATTTAAAATCAAAAGTAGAAAAATCAACAAATAATTTTTCACTTTTAATATTTTATATTTTTAGTATACTACATACTTCGAAATTGCTGTAGTGCAATCCTACCAATATTATAAATGGCCCAAGAACCAGCAGCTATTACCGGCATGAAAACAACTAATAATCGAATATCCATATTTGAAAATTCCTTAACCTATTTATTAAATCTAAATTTTTGCTTAAAACAAAACATATCTTTTATTATATATATTATAAACAATATTTTTTAATCACAAATTATATGTAAAAAGAAATAAAATTCATAGCATCTACATAAAATAAAAAATTTACTAATTAACTAAACATTTACTAAGATCAAATTATGAGAGATTTACCATTTACATTAGATCAATTAAGAATTTTAAAAGCAATAGTTAAAGAAGGAAGTTTTAAAAAAGCAGCTGACAGCTTATATGTATCACAACCAGCAATTAGTTTACAAATTCAAAACTTAGAAAAACAACTCAACACACCACTTTTTGAAAGAAGTAGTAAAAAAGCAACACTCACAGAAGCTGGAAACTTACTGTTAAGATACGGAGGACGAATATTAGCTCTGTGCGAGGAAACCTGTAGAGCATTAGAAGATATACAAAACTTACAAGGTGGTTCACTAGTCATCGGTGCTAGTCAAACTACAGGAACATATTTAATGCCTAGACTAATAGGATTATTTCGACAAAGATATCCTCAAGTCAATGTACAATTACAAGTACACTCCACACGTTTAATTTCATGGAGCGTAGCTAATGGTCAAATAGACTTAGCTGTTATAGGTGGTGAAGTACCACATGAGCTAAAAGATATTTTACAAATTACATCTTATGCAGAAGATGAATTAGCACTTATTTTGCCTACATCCCACACTTTTTCAAAAGTAAACAATATTCAAAAAGAAGACTTATACAGGCTACGTTTCATAGCACTTGATACACAATCAACTATAAGAAAAGTTATTGATAAAATCTTACATCAGCATGATATAGATAGTAGTAGATTTACAATTGAAATGGAACTAAATTCTATTGAAGCCATAAAAAATGCTGTTCAATCCGGATTAGGGGCAGCATTTGTTTCTGTATCAGCTATAGCAAAAGAATTAGAATTAGGAATTTTGCATTGGGCCAAAATACAAAATGTAACAATTAAAAGAATGCTTTCTATAATAATACACCCTAGTCGTTATAAATCAAAAGCTGCTGAAACATTCAGTAAAGAAATTTTAACATTATTTGTAAGACCTAATTAAAATTAAATTTCTGTAGATTAAAAAACAAAAGTTTAATTAGGAATAAAAACAGATTTTGATTGAAAACTACCAGTACAAACAAAAGTAATCCTTAATTTTAACCATTTTATAAAATCTGCATCAGACGAAACTATAGCAGCTAATGAGTCAGGAAAAGACGAATAATTTAATTGATCTACGGTAGAAACAAAACTAGGATTTAATACAAACCAAAAATCGATTTCCTTATGAGTATCTTTATAGTATTGAGTTCTTTCTCGCAGTATTTCTTCTACAGGTTCTTGACACAAAAAAAAGCTTTGACTAGCAAGTGCAAAATAATAATTATACATTATATAAAAAAGATTGTTAAACATACCAATTTAATTAATTTATATAAATTATTTTAATATAAAAGTAAAATTACATAAATAACCTAACTAAAAAAAGAAAATAATATGATTAAATATTGGCCAAATCAACCAAGCATTAAGTTAAATAGTTAAACATACCAATTTAATTAATTTATATAAATTATTTTAATATAAAAGTAAAATTACATAAATAACCTAACTAAAAAAAGAAAATAATATGATTAAATATTGGCCAAATCAACCAAGCATTAAGTTAAATAATGCTATAGTAGAATTATTTATGTTACTAGAAAAGAAAATTACAAAAAATTTATCAAATAACACTCATCTTTACTTATACATAGATCTATTAAACTTAAAAAATAAAAATAAACTATTTAAAATCATTTTGGATGAATTTAAAATATTAATACTTGATTTAATAGAATTAAATTTGAACAAGAAACAATTTATCTATTTAAATAAAAAAATTTTTTTAATTTTTTTACAAAAAGTATTATCAAACTTTACACTAAAAGATCAGAACAAAAAAAATTATATCACAAAAATTTCATTAAAAATGAGTAAATTATATTTATTTAATGAATTAATAAAATACTTAATTTTTGGTTCATCAACAAACAATTATAATATATTTTCATTCAATAAACTTTACACACCTCATATTCATGTACAAATACTATTCGAAAATTTTATAATCAACACAGGAAATATAATAATCAAAAACATAATAGAAAATTTAAAGAATCCTGCATCAATATATAAATTTTTCAAGGAACAAAATAAATGTAACTACTTATATACCTCAAATAGATCAATTACACTATTTTTAAATAATTTAAAGCTACAAAACTTAGTCAACTTTTATATCTACAATATTAAATCTTTATATAATGAACGTGAAAGAATATTACTCATAAGTTCAAATGGAATAATAACTAAATATATATACATATCAAATATAAAAAAAATTAAGTGTTTAAATCAAATTCAAGTATTTTTTTTATTTTGGTTAGAAATTAAAGATATCATAATACCAAGAATAGAAAAATTGTTAATACAAGTAAGTAAATATTTGATATATTTTTTAATAAATTTTTTTAGTAATTTGGTAATCATTATATTAAGAATTCTTATCTTTTATCTAGATAAGTAAAAAATTATTAGAATACAAAAAATTAAAATTTATATAATATATATAAATTAAAAAAAATTTTTTAGATATTTTACACATATGAATAAAATTAAATCAGAACAAAAAGATATAAATAAACAAATAGAATTTTTAGTAGAAAAAATTTTCATAAACATACCAATAGATATAGAAATAACTATTAATATGATTTATCAGGGACAACAAGAAATCTTATTAGAATTGATAATAAAACGCTTATTAAAAAATAAAAAAAGTGCTGATACACTTGATGGATTTATATTTCAAAAATTATTAAACAGTAATATTATAGCAACAAAAAACAAACTCAATAAATATTTTCCAGATGGAGTTGCAAGACTCAAAAAATCTTTACATATTAATTACCAACCTTTGCAAAAATTGTTAATGAATCAAAACTTTCAAGAAGCAGATAGACTAACAAATAAATATTTATGTCAATTAGTTGAAATTAAAACAAAAAACTCCAAAAAATGGTTATACTTTACAGATATTCAATTTTTACCATTAGAAGATTTATTTACTCTAGATTTATTATGGAAAATTTATTCAAGAGGCAAATTTGGATTCTCAATTCAAAAACAAATATGGACAAAAAATAATAAGAATTGGGATAAATTATGGGAAAAAATTGGTTGGACATACAATGGTACAATGAAAAGATACCCAAAAGAATTTGAATGGACACTAAATGCACCTGAAGGGCATTTACCATTATCAAACCAATTAAGAGGAACAAAAACGTTATTGTATCTATTTAATTATATTAAATAAAATTTAAATTTTTAACTTCGAGATTTAATAAAATTTACCAGTTCAACAAAAACATTAAATAAATAATCAGAATCACGAGGACCAGGATTTGCCTCTGGATGGTACTGAACAGAGAAAATAGGATTATACTTATGCAAAGAACTAGAAATAGTTAAATCATTTAAATTAAAAAATTTATATTTTATTAGTTGAGATAGCTTGTCAATAGATACGGAATTTTTATCTACAGTAAAACCATGATTTTGACTAGTAATTTCGGAATAATTTGAACAACCTGATGGATGATTTAAACCTCTATGACCAAATTTCAATTTAAGTATTTTAGCACCTAACGCAAGATTTAAAATTTGATGCCCCATACATATACCAAAAATAGGAATGTTAGCAAAAGAAATAAGTCTTTTTACTGTATTAATAGAAATATTAACGGACAAAGGATTACCTGGACCATTAGATAAAATAATACCATTTGGCTTGTACTTCATAATTGTTTCATAATCAGAAGTAACAGGTAATACAAAAACAGTACAACCTACACATAGTAATTTCCTTAAAATATTTAGCTTAACACCAAAATCAATTATTACAATTTTAAGTAGATAAGATGAATCTATAATTGCCTTAGCTTTAAAATTAGAATAGAAAGACATTTTCTCACTTACTAAAGTAATAGTAGTATAATAGTTATACTTAGTAGTAACTTTACACACTAAATCAATTTCGTCTATAGTTTTATATTTAAAGTTAATCCAATTAAAACTCAAAGAAGAATTAAATATAACAGCATTCATAACTCCGTATGATCTTATGTGTTTAGCTAATGAACGTGTATCTATACCAAATATATGAGGTAAATGTTTTTGAATAAAAAAGTCTTTTAAAGATATAACGGAACGGTAATTACTACTGGAATAAGATATATTTTTAGCAATTACGGCCTTAATATGAACTAAAGTAGATTCATTATCTTGCACATTAAGGCCTGTATTACCTATTTCAGGATAAGTAAAAACAACCATTTGACCACTATAACTAGGATCAGTAAAAATTTCTTGATAACCAGTCATACCAGTATTAAAAACTATTTCACCAAAACATAAGAACGATAATTTAAAAAAAGACCATCCTTTATAAGATGTACCATCTTGTAAATTTAAAATAGCGGGATATAAATTATTAGACATTAAGATAATTAATATTTAAAAATATTTTATATTAATAAACAGAAAAAATTCAAATATACAAAAAGTAAAAAATAAAAGTTCATTTTTCACTTTGTGATTAAAGATTACCAACTACTATTAACAGCCTGATTTAAAACATAACTAGCAACATTTTTAACTTCATCTTCAGATAAACGATCACCAAAAGGAGGCATAGCTCCATAACCATTAGTAACTTGAGTAACGATAGCATCTACACTGTCTTTACTATATTTCTCTAGGTCTTTTATTTGTAAAGTTTTCTCAGGATTAACTGAATTCAAACCATTTGCATGACAAGCTACACAGTTTGCAGAAAATAGTTGTTCACCTTCAGCTAAGTCTTGACTACATACTAGTTGTGTATTCAATAAAAATATTAATAAAAAACCTAAAAATAAAGATAATAAAAATCTCAGCTTCATTGTGCATTCCTTATGAAAATAGTCATATAAATTATAATTTAGTATTTAGTAATATATATATATCCATAAAATGGATAAAATCCAGTAATATTACATAATTTATTATACATAATATTTATAAGTACAAAGTTAATAGTAAATTTTACCTCCTCCCCATTTTTCTGGAGAGACTCTAGGTTGAAGTAATATATAACCAGCAACAGAAAGTAAATCTTCATCCGTTAAATTTCTCATTTTAGGAAAAATTTCAGCACTTCTAATACTAGGATGTAACTCAGCTATAGAATATAATCCATCATAACTAGTTGGTTCTTTCATATAATCGACAAGACTTATAACACTATCACGAGCAGGAGTAGCTAAACTTAGAGATTCTAGCTCTAAACCAACATTAGGATTTGTCTTAGTAATACCACCATTATGACACTGAGCACAAGAATTATTAAAAAGACGTTTACCTCTTTTTACTTGCTCAGGAGTTAAGATAATAGTTTTACCAGAACTATCTAAAGTAACTGTTCTTGTAGCTTCATCTAATTCAGTTGAAAAGACTGGAGAAACAAGCAAAGTAACAAGAAACAAACTTATTAAAATAGATGAAAAACCAACTTTTTTTATAACCATAATTAACTTATTTAACATTAACATAAAAAATAAAAATATTAGAATATTAATTAAGACGATAATTTAAAATAAATTAAACTATACCAATAACCTGTAAATAGTTTAGTAATATTTTGTTAAATAAGTATCTTTATTAAGATTTTCTTAATATTAACTATTTTTATTACAAAATAAAAAATAATTTAAACAGACATACAAAATTAAAGATTATAGATATAATGATAAAAGTGTATAAAGGATTGAGCGTAAATTTTTTCTAGAAACAATTAAATCTATAAAACCATGTTTAAATAAATACTCAGAAGTTTGAAAATTATCAGGTAAATCCTCTTTGATAGTTTGTTCAATTACCCTTCTACCAGCAAAAGCAATTAAAGCCCCAGGTTCAGCTATTATTAAATCACCTAACATAGCAAAACTAGCAGTTACACCACCAGTTGTTGGTGAAGTCAATATTGTAAAGTAAGGTAATTTTACTTGGCTATGTTTAAACAATGCAGAAGAAATTTTAGCCATTTGCATAAGACTTAACATACCTTCTTGCATCCTTGCTCCACCAGATGCACATACAATAATTAAAGGTAATTTAGCAAAAGTTGCATGTTCAATTAAACGAGTTAATTTTTCACCAACAACAGAACCCATACTACCACCCATAAATCTAAAATCCATAATTCCACAAGCAACTGGAATATTAAAAATATAAGCTATACCAGTTTGTACTGCATCACATAATCCTGTTTTAAGCTTTGTATCAATCAGTCTTTGACTATATAATTTTCTATCAGCAAATCCTAATGGATCCGTTGAGGATAAATTATCATTAATACTTTGCCAAGTATTCAAGTCAAAAATTTGTTTAATACGATCCTGACTAGAAGTAGGAAAATGATAATTACACTTAGGACAAACTTTTAAATTTGTATCTAGTACTTTATGATACATTAAAAAATTACACTGATGACACTTAACCCACAAACCCTGTGGAAACATGTTATATTTATGTTTAATTTGACTATCTAGCAATAAATTACGTTTTTGAACTAACCACTCAGATAAAGACATATTAATAAAATTTTTGATTTATTATTTAACTTAAAAAGCTGAAATTTAACAAGAATTAACAATAAACTTAAATTTATAAATTTATTGTTAGTAAAACAATTTTTAGAATCGCAAAATAATTAATATAAAACTAACTAGTTACGCTGAGTTTTATCTTTTTGACTAACAAAAAGAAGGGCAAAAGTAATAGGAATAACAACAAGTGCTAATCCTAGCAATAAACTATTCAAAAAACTAGATAAAGACTGAGTCACTACAAATATCCTCACTTATGAAGTATAAATATACAATGATAAACATTTTTAATTTACCAATAAAAAAATTAAATTATAATTATATTTTAATATATACAACAATAAGATATATAAAATTTATTTTAATTGTGAAGACTTCCATCTTATAATAATAGTTCCCCAAGTTAAGCCAGCTCCAAAACCTGCTATAACAATAATATCATTATTAGCTATTTTATTATTAGCTAAAGCTTCATCTAACGCCAGTGGTATAGAAGCTGCAGATGTATTACCATATTTACCTAAATTAGCAATAATTTTATTGTCACTAATAGACAACTTTTCAGCTACAGCCTTTAAAATTCTTTCATTTGCTTGATGTAATAATAACCAATCTATATCATTTACAGACATGTTCAAATTATTTAAACATTTTAGTATACTTAAAGGAACCTGAGAAACAGCAAATTTGTAAACCTCTTTGCCGTTCATTGAAATAAATTTAAAAGATCCCTGATAAAGGTTAAGTAATGGATGTGGGTAATCATCTATTTGATATTGTATAGATAAATAATTAGAATAATTACCATCTGTATTTAATTGAAAATCCAATATAGAATTGTCAATAGTTGAACAAGATTGTAATATAACTGCACCAGCAGCATCACCAAATAAAATACATGTAGTACGATCAGACCAATTAACCCATTTAGACAAAACATCCGCACCTATTACCAAAGCATTAGAATAACTACCAGTTCTTAAATATTGGACGGCAGTTACTAGACCTAAAACAAATCCTGAACAAGCTGCAGTTAAATCAAAAGCAACAGCATTAATTGCACCTATTTCAAATTGAACTTGACTAGCACTACCAAACAAATCATTTGGACTAGATGTAGCAAGAATAATTAAATCTAGTTGAGCAGGATTCATAGAAATTTTATCCAAAGCCCTTGCAGATGCGACAGTAGCAAGATCAATAACAGATTGTTGATTACCTGTTAATAGTCTCCTTTCCTTAATACCAGTACGAGTAAATATCCAATCATCAGACGTTTCTACTATTTTACTTATCTGATCATTATTCAAACTAACACTAGGAACAGCAGAACCTGTAGCAAGAATTTGAACTCCTTGACTTATAAATGATTTCATATCACTTTCAAAATAAACTTAAGTTAAGAAATTAATACTTACATAAAAATTATCAAATGTTTATTTGATAAAAAATATTACTTATAAATAAAATAATAAAAACCCGAAAAAATACCTAAATATTATAAGTTTATTGCTGCTACTCTTCAGTCCTGACAAAATTTACTATACTAATTATGTACTATTCCGAGCTTAATAGAATTATAACACTAGATAACATATTAAACAACTAAATCAATTACATTGACATTCCTTGTATAATAAAATCAAAATAAGGAGTAACAAACTTAGATTGACTATCTGATAGAAATTCAACAACAGCATTTTTCAAGCACTGCATTGAATCTATCATACCTGGTATCGGAACACCTAAAGAATTATACATTTCTTTAACACCTATTACACCAACCTGCTCAATAGATTCTTTTTCACCTGCTAGAACTCCATATGTTATTAATCTTAAATACCAGCCATAGTCTCGTAAACATAAAGATCGTTTTCGTGCACCTTCAGCATTACCACCGGGAGCGATATATTCAGGATGAATTTGAAAAATAGCTTTACTTGCTATTTTTATAATTTCTTGTTCACGATCTCTTAATATACAGATAATTTTAACTCGTTCTTCACTAGTTTTAAAATAGTATTTTAACTCACTTAACTCTCCAATACTAGGGTAACGCAATTCGTTATCTGCACTTAATATTACTTTAGTAATTATACTCATCTTTAAAAGATATTTAAAATAATCTAATATATAGAAATTATATTAACAAATATATAAATATATTTGATTTAAGATCTAAACTTACAATTTATAGTTTAGATAACTTATACCACATAGCAAATTAATTAAAAGGAAAAAGACAAAATATCAGGAAAAAAACGATTGATTTCTATTATAAATCCAGCTGTAAATGTAATCCATAAAGCACCAACAACAGGAGCTGTAGACAGATATTTTAAAAAGTTATTATCCATTTATACCCTTATTTAATAAAAAAAACTAACTTATACTAACGTGGAGATACAGTAATATCATCATCAGATGCCAATAAATTTTCGCCAGTAAACTCTTGAATAGCAGCCAAGGGCCATATAAATCCAGATAAAGAAAACTTAATTGCTAATGGTACATCGATAACAATCTCTTTTTCTGTTGGTTTACTAGCAGAAGATATAGCCTGCAAATAACCACGACCAACCCATCCAATCCATCCAGTAATATATATAAATATTACACCTGGTAACATAAAATCACCAGCATGATTCCAACGACCATCCGCTATTAAATGAGGTAAACCTTCACTTCCACAAAGTATTCCAGAACTACTATACTTAGTAAATCTATTCTTTGTTGATACAATTTGACTCTGAAGAGCTAAAGCAGGTGGAGTCGAAGGATCATACTTTTTCAAACGATTTTCTAACTTTTTAACAGATTTTTGAAGTCTTTGATTAAAAGCACTAGAATCTCTACAAGGAACTAACCCAGAAACATCAGCATAAGCATTACTAGAGATTAAAATAAACAAAGAAATAAAAAATAATATTATTTTAATTTTTTTCACAATTAAATATATCCTCTATAAAAATATAAAAAAATAATAACAAATAATTAAACTACACCTAATAAAAAAATAATTTATAATAATTAATTGTAATATATATATAAAAATCATTGAAATTAAGTAACATTTTTTGAACATCAAAAACAATTAATTTAAAATATTAATTTAAGAAAAAATCATTATCTATATGACATTTTGGAAGAATTTTTTTAGACTTAAAAGCAGAAATAAATTAAATATTAGAAACTTAAAATCAGAAAAGAATACATTTATAAAAAATTTAAATAAAAATCAGAAAAATATAAATATATACTTTAGCATCAATAAAGATATAAATTTATATGAACTGGAAAAACTATGTGACACAGTAGGATGGATTAGAAGACCAATAAAAAAAGTTAAAACAGCTATCGAAAATAGTTTTCTAACTATATCAGTTTTTTATTATCTTGAAAATAAAAAAATACTTATTGGATTTGCAAGAGCAACTTCAGATGAATCATTTAACGCTACAATATGGGATGTCGTTATTCATCCAGAATTTCAAGGGAAAGGATTAGGCAGAGAACTGATGAATGAAACCATCAAACAATTAAGATACTACGATATAAGCACAATAACACTATTTGCAGATCCAGAAGTAATAAAATTTTATAGACATATAGGATTTATAATAGATCCAGATGGCGTAAAAGGAATGTTTTGGTACCCGATATGATATTAATAAATCGTATAAAAAACAGATACCTAGTAGTGGACATATATAATATTATTATATATAATAGTTGTTAAAAATACGGGATATAGCGCAGTTTGGTAGCGCGCCTGCTTTGGGAGCAGGATGTCGCAGGTTCAAATCCTGCTATCCCGACTTGGTGGATATAAATTAATTCTTAGCACACAAGATCAATTTATTCATATCTACTCAATTTAATTGACTAATTTTATTATTAATATATTTTAATTGATTATAATTACCTGTCTTAGAATAAATTTTAGCCAAACTAGACAAGATAACAATACTAGTAGGAGAAAATGACAAAGCTTTTAAATAATAATATTCAGCAATATAAAAAAAAGAATTTTTTTGATAACAGAAAGCTAGCAAAGTATATACTAAATCAATATTAACCAAAAAAATAGAAGCAAAAAGTTCAGCTGAAGAAATACATAAAGAAAATTGCTGACGTTCAAGAAATAAATCAAACAACTTATTATAATAATGATAATCTAACAACAATTTACTACTACGAATAGTAAAGTTATATAAAAAATAAATTGCAAAAAAATCCTTAAATAGAGAGTATATTTGTAGAGATACAACAAATGACATTGGTATCAAAAAACACAAAATAAAAATAACATACAAACGAAACAATACCGTATTATTATTCATAATTTATAAGTTAGTATATATACAAGAGTAAAAAGTAAAAGTAAAATAATACAAAATATAAAATAGTACAAGTAAAATAATATGAATAAAGGTACAAAATTAAAGAAAATTAGAAAAGTCGGATTCATAAACAGAATGGGAACACAAAATGGTAGAAAAATTATTAACAGTAAAAGAAAGAAGAAAAGACAAAAACTTATCAGATAAATAAATAATAAATCTATTATAATCTATCATATTAGATAGATTTTAAATTATTACACTAAAAAACATAATACATCATGAACTTTGAAAAAGAGATAACTGTATTATTATCATCAAACAATTTTATTATTTATATCGAAACAAAAGAAGAAGAAAGACTAGAATTTATATTAAAAAAAATTTCTAAAAAAGTATTTAGAAAAAAAATATATAGTTGGAATTTTATAGATGGCTATAATAATAGTCCTAACTACACAGAAAATGGAGAAAAGAATCCTCTAAGAGCACTAGAGATCGTATCACGCAATCAAAACAACAATATAAAAATATTTTTTTTAAAAGAATTTTATCAATTCATAAATGATTTAAGTATTAATAGAAAACTTAAAAATACATATGAAATTCTAAAAAAACAAAATCAATATATAATTATAAATGGTATAGATAAGACAATACCAAATACTTTAAAAGAGTATATTACATGTATCAAACTTCCATTGCCAAATAAAAAAGAAATAAAACAAGAAGTAGAAAGATTTATAAATTCATCTAACTCGAAATATCATAACTTAAAAGAATATATATGTAATGCTTATACTGGATGTACAATAAATAAAATACGTAAATCTATTTCTGAATTAATAATACATGACTTATCTGAAACAAAAATTTCAGAGCATATAACTAAAGAAAAAGAAAAATTTATAGAACAAGAAGAAATATTAAAATTTAGTTATAATAATAAATATATGATAGACATAGGTGGATTAATAAACTTAAAAAGTTGGCTAAAGATAAGACAACCAGCATTCAAAAAAATAGCCAATGTTTATGGTATTAAAAAGCCAAGAGGCATTATATTAGTTGGAATCCAAGGTACAGGAAAATCATTAAGCGCAAAAGCAATCTCGATGGAATGGAACTTACCACTTTTAAAATTAGATATAAGTAAAGGATTTGCTGGAATTTTAGGTGAATCAGAAAGCAGAATTAAAAAAATTATAGAAATTTGCGAAAGTATATCTCCATGTATACTATGGATAGATGAAATAGATAAAATATTTACACAAAATATTAACATAAACGATAGCGGTACTACAACAAGAGTAACAAATATTTTTTTAACTTGGCTATCAGAAAAAAATAAAAATGTATTTGTCATAGCTACAGCAAACAATATAAATAACTTACCAGTCGAAATGTTAAGAAAAGGAAGGTTTGATGAAATTTTTTTTGTAGATTTACCAAATCTAAAAGAACGAATTAAGATATTTAAAATCCATTTAAAAAAAATTAGACCACTAACATGGTATAAGTATAATATATATTACTTGAGTAAAATAAGTAAAAAATTTTCAGGTGCTGAAATAGAGCAGTCAATTATAGAGGGAATGTACAAGGGATTTTACAATAAAAGGGAATTTAATACGCAAGATATAGCCACATCAATAAAAGAAATGATACCCTTAGCAAAAAGTGAAGAACAAAAAATATTAAAACTAAGAGAATGGGGTTATTCAGGTAAAATTAAAATAGCTTGAATATTTAAATCTTTTTATATAAATTGTTAACTAGTTAAGGTAGTCTTGATATTGTACTACTTTTCCGAAGAGTGTCCTCTTAAGTATCATCGTCGCTGCAGAGTTTAACAGCCAAGTTCGGTATGGTTTGGAGTGGTTCCACTGCGCTATAAATATCAAGACATAAAATTAAATATTATGTAAAAATAATTAGTTATATTAATTTCAGGTTTTTGATCTATTAGTACGTCTCAGCTTAATATATTACTATACTCACACTTAACGCCTATCAAACGGTTAGTCTTACCGTGATCTTAAAAGAGTATTCATCTTGAGGTAGGCTTCCCACTTAGATGCTTTCAGCGGTTATCCAATCCATACTTAGCTACCCAGCGTTTACTGTTGGCACAATAACTGGTACACCAGCGGTATGTTTCTCCCGGTCCTCTCGTACTAAGGAGAAATCCTCTCAATACTCTAACGCCTACACCGGATATGGACCGAACTGTCTCACGACGTTCTGAACCCAGCTCGCGTACCGCTTTCATGGGCGAACAGCCCAACCCTTGGGACGTGCTACCGCCCCAGGATGCGATGAGCCGACATCGAGGTGCCAAACCTCCCCGTCGATGTGAACTCTTGGGGGAGATTAGCCTGTTATCCCTAGAGTAACTTTTATCCGTTGAGCGACAGCCTTTCCACTCAGAACTGTCGGATCACTAAGGCCGACTTTCGTCTCTGCTCGACTTGTAAGTCTCGCAGTCAAGCTTTCTTATACCTTTACACTCTACAACTGATTTCCAACCAGCCTGAGAAAACCTTTGCACACCTCCGTTACTTTTTAGGAGGCGACCGCCCCAGTCAAACTGCCCGCCTGAAAATGTCTCTTGGCCGGATAACGGCATCAAGATTAGAATTCTAGTTTAATTAGAGTGGTATCTCACTGATGGCTCATTTATATCCACAAACATAAAATCTTAGCCTCCCACCTATACTGCGCAAAATAAACCCGAGATCAATTTCAAGTTACAGTAAAGCTTCATAGGGTCTTTCTGTCCAGGTGCAGATAGTCCGCATCTTCACAGACAATTCTATTTCACCGAGTCTCTCTCCGAGACAGTGCCCAAGTCGTTACGCCTTTCGTGCGGGTCGGAACTTACCCGACAAGGAATTTCGCTACCTTAGGACCGTTATAGTTACGGCCGCCGTTCACCGGGGCTTCAGTTATCAGCTTTGCACAAGGCTAACTAATTTCTTTAACCTTCCGGCACTGGGCAGGCGTCAGCCCCCATACATTGTCTTACGACTTTGCGGAGACCTGTGTTTTTGATAAACAGTCGCTTGGGCCTATTTATTGCAACCCTACAAGGGTACCCCTTCTCCCGAAGTTACGGGGCTATTTTGCCGAGTTCCTTAGAGAGAGTTATCTCGCGCCCCTTGGTATACTCTACCTACCTACTTGTGTCAGTTTAAGGTACAGGTATTTATTGTTTAAGACATGATAAGATTTTCTAGGAAGTGTGACATAAATCACTTTGATACCGTAGTATCTTGTACTCACTTCTCAGCTCAAAATGTTTTCACCATTCATCAACACCTCGAAAGTTTAAACCGGTAACCAACATCCGGATGATCTAGCCTTCTCCGTCCCTTAATATCAACAATAAATAGTACAGGAATATTAACCTGTGATCCATCGACTACGTTTTTCAACCTCATCTTAGGCCCTGACTCACCCTTCGAGGACGAACCTTCCAAAGGAAACCTTAGGTTTTCGGGGCATTGGATTCTCACCAATGTTTTCGCTACTTAAGCCGACATTCTCACTTCTGATTTGTCCACACCCACTTACGTTAGTGCTTCAAACTACAACAGAACGCTCCCCTACCGATGTAAAACATCCCACATCTTCGGCAAATTACTTAGTCCCATTCATTTTCGGCGCAAGATCACTAGACCAGTGAGCTATTACGCACTCTTTAAAGGATTGCTGCTTCTAAGCAAACCTCCTGGTTGTATATGCATCCTCACTTCCTTTACCACTTAGCAATTATTTAAGGGCCTTAGATGGTGGTCTGGGCTGTTTCCCTTTTGACAATGAAGCTTATCCCTCACTGTCTCACTGATTAATTACACACTTAGTATTCAGAGTTTGCCTTGATTTGGTACCGCTTTCGCAGCCCGCACCGAAACAGTGCTTTACCCCTAAGTTATAGCATTAATCGCTGCGCCAAAACGCATTTCGGGGAGAACCAGCTAGCTCCGAATTCGATTGGCATTTCACCTCTAACCACAACTCGTCCGCTGATTTTTCAACATCAGTCGGTTCGGACCTCCACTT